ATATTATTTTTGTCTTCTGTAGGTGTTAGGCTCGTTCTAGTTCACGGTGGTGGTCCTATGATTAATACTTGGTTATCTAAGTTAAATATTGAGCCCAAATTTAGGGATGGTATACGTGTAACAGATAAAGTTACTATGGAAATAGTTGAAATGGTTTTGGCGGGTACGGTCAATAAAAATTTAGTGACTTTGCTAAATCAAAAAAATGGTAATGCTATTGGTTTATGTGGTAAAGATGGTAATTTAATTAGGGCTCGAAAGCTTTTTGATCAAGAAGATAATTATGTAGGTACTATCAAGGATATTAATACAGAAATTATAAAGTTATTATTGAATCATGGTTATATACCTGTTATTGCTAGTATAGCGGCAGATGAGAGTGGATGTTCTTATAATATTAATGCTGATACAGTAGCAGGAGCTTTAGCATCTTCTTTAGCAGCAGAAAAACTTATCCTTTTAACTGATACGAAGGGAATCATGTATGATATAGATGATTCTAATACTTTGATTAGAAATATTAATCTGGTTCAAATTCAGAATCTAAAAGATAATAAAATTATTTCGGGCGGCATGATTCCTAAGGTTGATTGCTGTGTTAATGCGTTAAAAAATAATGTAAATTCAGCACATATTATAGATGGTCATTTAGAACATTCGTTACTGTTGGAAGTTTTGACTTCTGAAGGTGTTGGTTCTATGTTAACTCTTAAATAATTCACTCTTTAAAATTATTTGTTTGTTTTAAAATTTAGTGTTATAATTATTCTTACTAAATATAGGCTCAGTAGCTCAGTTGGTTAGAGCAGGGGACTCATAAGCCCAAGGTCGCAGGTTCAAGTCCCGCCTGAGCCATGATTTGTAAAGTAGGCTTATGGAGAGGTGGCTGAGTGGTCGAAAGCGGCAGATTGCTAATCTGTTGTATGATAAGTATCATACCGAGGGTTCGAATCCCTTCTTCTCCTTTTATTTTAATTATAAAATTATAAATAAATATATAATGTATACGACTCCATGGCTCTAGTAATTTTATTTTTAGTATAATTGAATTGATTTGAATTTATTTATATATTATATAAATATCAGAAAAAACTTATATATTTGAATAAATAAAAGAAAGTATTTGATTAAGTATTCTATATAAGTAGTTTTTGTTTCTTCTTTGTTCAGAATTTAGCTTGATAAATTGTATTTTTGTTTAATTTTTTATTAAAAATTTAAGTAATAATTAAGATTGTTGTTTTTTATATAAATAAAGTTATATAAGTTTATAATTTTATATAAGTATGTGTTTAACTTTAACTATATATAACTGGCTTACACTATAAATTATTCAAAATATATACTACATTAAGTAATCAGAGTTTCTTTTTTATAATTTGACAAAATTAAATATAATAATATAAGATATTATATATGATTAATTGGGACTGTAGTTCAATTGGTTAGAGCACCGCCCTGTCACGGCGGAAGTTGCGGGTTCGAGCCCCGTCAGTCCCGTCAGTTTTCTTAAAATATTTTTATTAAAAAAATACTATGTTACATATATTTCTTTTTCAGGTACAGGTGTATATTCGTTAATGATTTGTCTAAACTCTTCTCCATTAATTGTTTCTTTTTCAATTAATAAGTCAACTAATCTGTCTATAACTACTCTATTATCGCGTATTATTTGAATTGTTTTTTTATGGCATTCTTGGACGATCGACTGAATTTGTTGATCTATTTTAATTGCAATTTCATCTGAATATTCAGATGAAGTACCAACTCCTCTTCCTAAGAAAGGATTAGTTTCCTCACTTTCTAGTGATAAAGGACCTATTTTAGACATGCCAAATCTAGTAACCATTTGACGAGCCATTGAAGTTACTTGTTGAAGGTCATTACTTGCTCCTGTAGTTACTTCTGCGTCTCCAAAGACTACTTCTTCAGCAGCTCTTCCTCCCAATGCTCCCATGATTCTAGACTTAATTTGAGATCTTGAAATTAAGCTTTGATCTTCTGATGGAGTAAACCAAGTTAAGCCTCTGGCTTGTCCTCTTGGTATTAAAGTTACCTTTTGTACAGGATCATGATACTTAAGTAATGTTCCTACTATCGCGTGGCCTATTTCATGATATGCTATTAAACGTTTGCTTTTGCTATCAATCAATGGTGTACCTTCCATTCCCGCAACAATTCGATCTATTGAGGCATCTACCTCATTCAAGGAAATAGTTTTTTTCCTACGCCTAGCTGTTAAAATAGCTGCTTCATTTAGTAAGTTAGCTAAGTCTGCTCCAGAAAAACCGGGTGTTCTTCTGGCTACCATAGATAATGAGACAGATGGGTCCATCTTTTTATTTCTGGCATGTACATTTAAAATAGCTAACCTGCCTTTAAAATCAGGTACTTCCACAGCTACTTGCCGATCAAAACGACCAGGTCTTAATAGAGCAGAGTCCAATATATCAGCTCTATTAGTTGCGGCGATTACAATAATTCCAGTATTACCTTCAAAGCCATCCATTTCAGTTAAGAGCTGATTCAGTGTTTGTTCTCTCTCATCATTTCCGCCACCAACACCTGTTCCTCTTTGTCTTCCTACAGCGTCAATTTCATCAATAAAAACAATGCAGGGCGCATTTTCTTTTGCCTTTTTGAATAAGTCTCTAACTCTTGATGCTCCTACTCCTACAAACATTTCTACGAATTCAGATCCTGAAATACTAAAAAATGGAACATTTGCTTCTCCTGCAATTGCTTTAGCTAATAAAGTTTTTCCTGTACCTGGTGGTCCAATTAATAGTACTCCTTTAGGTATTTTAGCACCTACTGCTGTAAAGCATTCAGGTTGTTTTAAAAATGTTACTACTTCTTCAAATTCTTCTTTAGCTTCATCAATACCAGCAACATCATCAAATACTACACCTGTTTTAGCTTCCATTTGAAATAGTGCCTTAGATTTTCCAAATGATATAGCTTGTCCAGGTCCGCCAGTTGAATTGTTAGATCTTCTAAATAGGAAAGCTAAGCCACCTATTAGTAATAATGGAAATAGCAGATTGCCTATTAAGTTCCAGACTGCACTTGTATTTCGAGTTGGATGTGCATCTAAATCTACATCAGCTTTTTTTAACTTTGTAATAAGCTCAGGGGCACTTGCTGGTAATTCAACCCTAATTTTTTGTACCCTATTCCCTAATTCTGGACCTACAGCTTCTACGATTGCAGTATGACCATTGTCATACATGTCTACTCTTTTTACCCATCCCATGTCTAGATATTCAAGAAAGCGTCCATATGTCATTCTTGAGCTCGATATGTTGCTATTTAGTTCATTCGTGGTAGGAGCAAGGAAGCCTTGCCATAAAAAAAATCCAATAACGATTATTGGTAAAGACCATAATAGTAGAGTCTTCCAAGATAGTTTCATAATGATTAAGCCTCAATTTTTTAATTATTTGTTTTTTTATATTGATATAAAATAAAAATTTATTTGAAGTACCAATACTTTTATTACTTATATGAATGTAACATCTTTCAGATTTTATCGGCAACTATCATGTATTAAAAGACGATTTTTAGGTTCACATAAGTTAATTTATTTTTGTTTTGTATTAACTGTATTTAATATAATTATATTTTATTTGTTATTGATTTATATAGTCTATGATCAAAAAAGGTGTGAAAGTAAAAGTTTTAAGAAAGGAATCTTATTGGTATCAAGATATAGGTACAGTTGTCAAAGTAGATAAAGATATAAAATACCCAATTTTAGTAAGGTTTATAAAAGAAACTTATAGCGGTGTTAATAGTAATAATTTTGCTGAAAATGAACTGCTTTTAGTCTAATAGTTGATATTATTTATGAAATCAAAAAGCATTATAATTGATTGTAATCATATAATGCTTTTTATCTATTTTGGTTTTTGTTATTTAAATGTTAGCTTCCTAGTGTTGCCCAATCTACATCTACATTCTCTAAAATTAATGATGAATTATATATTTGTAAAATAATTAGTAAGAATAAAAAGAATAGCAGCATAAATACAGCCATAATGGGAGTCGTACCCCATCCAGGAGCGACTTTCCCATATTCAGAATTTAAAGGTCTCAAAATTTCGCCTAGTCTAGTTCTTAGTGCCATAGTTTTTTATCGATTTTTTGGTTTGTAATACTTATAATATTATTATAAAAACAAGTTCACTTTATTTGTATTTGATTTATGGAAACTGCAACAGTTCTTAGTATTTTTATTTCAAGTTTGTTATTAGGCATAACATTTTATTCTATGTATACTGCTTTTGGGCCTTTATCAAAAGAATTAAGGGATCCATTCGAAGAGCATGAAGAATAATTAGCTATATTTGAAGATATTTTATTGGTAAACCACTCTCAGTAAATGAGAGTGGTTTACCAATTATTATTATTTGATTTAATAGTTTAGGTTTTATTTAGCAATTCTTGGGGGATCTCTAAAAAATATTGCAAAAAAGATTACCATTAGTGTCCCAACTAATAAAAACACATATACTAGTGCTTCCATTTTTATCTCCTTATAAATAGAATTGAATTCTATATATTGTTCATTCTAGATTATACTATACTGCGCCTTGTTTTTTACTACTTCTATCTCCTAGTTTCTGGAATGCACCAAATTCTACCTGTTCTGTTACTTCCGCTCCTATACCTGCAAATACATCTCTAAAAATTGTTCTAGATCCATGCCAGAGATGACCAAAAAAGAATATGAGAGCAAAATTTGCATGTCCAAATGTAAACCATCCTCTAGGGCTACTTCTGAAAACGCCATCAGATTCTAGTGTAGTTCTGTCAAATTCAAACACTTCCCCTAGTTGAGCTTTGCGTGCATATTTTTTTACACTAGGTGCATCTGTAAACACTTTGCCATTTAGTTTACCTCCATAAAAGTTAACTATTACGCCTACTTGTTCGATACTATATTTCGATTCAGCTCTTCTGAATGGTATGTCTGCTCTAATAATTCCATCCTTATCAACTAAAATGACAGGGAATGTCTCAAAAAATGCAGGCATTCTTCTTACAGTTAACTCTCTTCCTTCTTTATTTTGAAATATGGGGTGTCCTAACCATGCTTCAGCAATTCCATCTCCTTTATCCATAGGGCCGGCCCTAAATAGTCCACCTTTAGCTGGATTATTACCTATGTAGTCATAGAATGCTAATTTGTCTGGAATTTTTGACCATGCTTCTTCTGGACTAGCACCCTCGTTTAATGAGTTTTCTACACGTCTTTCTATTTCCTGTTGAAAATAGCCGCTATCCCATTGATATCTTGTAGGACCAAATAGTTCAATAGGTGTAGTTGCTGAGCCATACCACATAGTTCCGCATGTTACAAAGGCGCTAAAGAATACGGCTGAGATGCTACTTGACAAAACTGTTTCTATGTTACCCATCCTTAATGCACGATATAATCTTTGTGGTGGTCTAACAGTTAGGTGAAATAGCCCTGCGAGTATTCCAACAGTACCGGCTGCTATGTGATGAGATGCTATACCACTTGGATTAAATGGATTAAATCCATCTGGCCCCCAGGCAGGGGCTACAGGTTGTACTTTACCAGTTATACCATATGCATCAGATACCCAAATACCAGGACCAAATAATCCTGTCGCATGAAAAGCTCCAAAACCAAAGCACAGTAGGCTAGATAATAGTAAGTGTATCCCAAAAATTTTAGGTAAATCTAGAGCTGGTTCGCCTGTTCTAGGGTCTCTAAATAATTCTAAATCCCAGTATACCCAATGCCATATTGACGCTAAAAATAGCATCCCGGATAGTACAATATGTGTTATAGCGACACCTTCAAAACTCCATAAACCAGGATTCGATACGCTCTCTCCCGTTATACTCCATCCACCCCATGAGTCTGTTACTCCTAAACGTGCCATAAATGGCATGACGAACATGCCTTGCCTCCACATTGGATTTAATACTGGGTCAGATGGATCAAAAACAGATAATTCATATAATGCCATTGATCCTGCCCAACCAGCTACTAAAGCTGTGTGCATTAAATGAACAGATATTAAACGTCCTGGATCATTTAAGACAACTGTATGTACGCGATACCAAGGTAGTCCCATTGAACTACATACCTCCTATAAAAAGAGATTAATACTTTGCCTTTCTTACTCTTCAGTTTTTATCAAACCACATATTACAATATTATAACATTCTTAATATTTTGAAAGCATAATTTATTCAAATTTGTATGAAATAAAATTTTTGACTATTATAAAACTTAGTATATTCATGAATAATAGTAAATATATGCATTCATTAATACTTAAATTAAACCAGGCAGTTTGTATAATAGTGTTATTACTATTAATACAAATGTGTCTTATGCTTTCTATCGCATATGTGAGTGGATTTATACTAGCAATAATTTGAAGCCAATATGGCATAAATGATAAAGGTGCTAGTGCTGTACTTGAAAATAAAGTTGGTAGATTAATGATTAATACAAATGCTAGAAATTCTATATGTCCTGGTAAAGTGAAAGCTAGGTAAAGGCTTATACTGCCTATACTCAAAGTGATTAAGAGTATAATCATAAATATCATATATATATTATAAATATGAGTAATAGTATGAAATAGAATAAGTGTAAATAATATAATAATTACGGTTTGTAATATTGTAGTGGTAGCAATAAATAGCATTGATGATATAAGCAAAGATTCACGTGATGCAAGAGGTGCTGTTAATAACCTATTTAAAAAGCCAAATTCTCTATCAAACATTAATGGTAAACCAGCATTGATAGATCCTGTAAATGCAGTAAATACGATAATTCCTGGACTCAAAAATTTGCCATATTGTACATTTGATGTGATAAGTTCTATAGGAGCATTTTGGAATAAAGCTCCAAATAATATAAGCCATAGAAGTGGTTGAATTATACCTGCAATTAAAGTCGACGGTCTTCTGTTTAATTGTATATATAGTCTTTTAGTTAATGCATAGGTTTCATATAATAGATTCTCTTTACTATTTTTAGCTATAATTATATTGTTAGGTTTTAACTGTGCAGAATATTTTAATGAAGATTGATGTAAGGTATTTATCATTATATTAATCATGTAAATTTATTAAAAAACTCTTTGACTCTAGTTTATAATATTTTTATATAAATTATGTTTTAAATTATTTTATATTGTCCATATTACAAAATTATGTGATTTAATATTGATTAAGTAAACTATAAATAATTGTTTACAAATTGGCTTAATATATTTTTTTTATAATATAAGGAGATACTAAGATGAGTCAGGGATTTAAAGTAACTTTAATAATGGAAGATGCTCAAACTACTACAATAGATTGCCCGGAGGGGGATTATATTTTAGATGCTGCAGAAGATGCTGGTCTTGACTTGCCATATTCTTGTCGGGCAGGCGCTTGTTCTAGTTGTGCTGGATTGATTCTCGAAGGGTCGGTAGACCAATCAGACCAGTCTTTTTTAGATTCAGAACAAATGGAGAACGGTTGGGTTTTAACATGTGTTGCTATGCCAACATCTGATTGCACTATAAAAACTCATCAAGAAGAACAATTATATTAATTGCAGTCTTTTTCAATAAATTATGAGAATATATAATAATTCCATTCAATTAACATTAAATATTAATTATATATTCTCTTATTATTTATAATTTGATTTCAATATCCACTCCAGCAGGAATGTTTAACTTCATTAAAGAATCTATTGTCTGTGAAGATGGATCATGTATATAAATGATTTTTGTATGTGATTTAATTTCGAAATGTTCTCTTGAATCTTTATCTACATGTGGTGAACGTAAGACACAATAAATTTTACGTTTAGTTGGTATTGGTATAGGCCCTACTACTTTAGTATTATTTATATCAGCTGTATGGATAATTGTTTCACAAGACTTTGTTAATAAATGACTGTCATATGCTTTTAATTTAATTCTTATTCTGTTTTGTTTAGAAAGCGTCATATTTTTTTTTTCTTTTATTCAAGAATTTTAGAAACTACACCTGCTCCTACAGTTCTGCCCCCTTCGCGTATAGCGAATCTCATACCTTGCTCAATAGCAATTGGATTGATTAATTCTGCACTCATTTTAATTCTGTCTCCAGGCATGACCATTTCTGCTGCAGATCCATCGTCTGCTGTAAATTGTTTAATTGTTCCGGTAACATCTGTAGTCCTTACATAGAATTGAGGTCTATAGCCTGGGAAGAATGGAGTGTGTCTTCCACCTTCTTCTTTTCTTAGTATATATACCTCTGCTTCAAATTGAGTGTGAGGCGTAATAGTTCCTGGTTGAGCTAATACCATGCCTCTCTCAATATCCTTTTTTTGTATTCCTCTTAGTAAAATACCAATATTATCTCCTGCCATTCCTTCATCTAAAGTTTTTTGGAACATTTCTAGGCCGGTAATAGTGGTTGTTGTTGTATCCTTCAAGCCGACAATTTCTATTGTGTCTCCTACTTTTATAATCCCTCTTTCGATTCTGCCAGTTGCTACAGTTCCTCTACCAGTGATTGAAAATACATCTTCTACTGCCATCAAGAATGTTTTTTCTATATCTCTTACAGGAGTTGGTATATATTCATCTACAGCATCCATTAGTGAATGAATCTTGTCAACCCATTCATTTTCTCCTCTTTGGATAGAGCTGTTATTTGTTACTTCTTCTAAGGCCATTAAAGCTGAACCAGCCACAAAAGGTATATCATCTCCTGGAAAATCATATTGACCTAATAGTTCCCGAACTTCTAATTCTACTAGTTCTAGTAGTTCTTCATCATCTACTTGATCTTGTTTATTTAAAAAAACAACAATATTTGGCACACCTACTTGTTTTGCTAGTAGAATATGTTCTCTTGTTTGCGGCATTGGACCGTCTGCTGCAGACACTACTAGAATAGCGCCATCCATTTGAGCTGCTCCTGTAATCATATTTTTTACGTAATCAGCGTGTCCTGGGCAATCTACATGTGCATAATGTCTATTTTCTGTCTCATACTCCACATGAGCAGTATTAATTGTGATCCCACGTGCTTTTTCTTCTGGAGCAGCATCTATCTCATCGAATTTTTTTGCTTTTGTGTCGCTAGAAGCAGCTAATGTTGCTGATATAGCAGCTGTTAGTGTAGTTTTACCATGATCTACGTGACCAATAGTACCAATGTTTACATGTGGTTTTTTACGTTCAAATTTTGCGCGTGCCATATATAATATTTCCTGATTTTCTATCTTTTAAAAGTGAATAAATTGTTGATTATTAAGTAATTTAATAGCGATAATGAGCGAATGCTTTATTAGCTTCTGCCATACGGTGTGTCTCTTCTCTTTTTCTAATGGAATTTCCGTTTTCATTTGATGCATCTATAATTTCATTCGCTAATTTAAAAGCCATGTTTTTGCCAGACCTCTCACTTGCAAATCTTGTAATCCACCTCAAGGCCAGATTTGTTCCACGATATGCTCTTACTTCTATTGGTACTTGATATGTTGATCCACCTACTCTTCTTGCTTTTACTTCTACTAAAGGTGTTACATTTCTAATAGCTTTTTCCAGTATTTCTAATGGGTCCGCAGACGTTCTATTTTTGATTATATCTAAGGCTTGATATATGATTTTTTGAGCTATTCCTCTTTTGCCATTCTTTAATATACGTACTATTAGCATGCTAATAAGTTTGCTATTATAAATTGGGTCTGGTATGATAGTCCTTTTTTTTGATGTATTACGACGAGACATATTCTTTTTGTACTTTGGAAAACTTAAATATTATTACTATGTCTTTGGTTTTTTAGTTCCATATTTTGAGCGGCTATTCTGTCTATTTTTAACGCCTGCAGAATCTAGTGTCCCTCTTATTACATGGTATCTTACTCCAGGCAAATCTTTGACACGACCTCCTCGGATTAAAACGACAGAGTGCTCTTGAATATTATGTCCAATACCAGGTATATATGCAGTTACTTCAAAACCTGAAGTTAACCTTACTCTGGCTACTTTTCTTAAAGCAGAATTAGGTTTCTTAGGGGTTGTTGTGTATACTCTTGTGCATACACCTCTGCGTTGTGGACAAGCTCTTAATGCAGGAGATTTAGTTTTTTTATTTGACTTGTATCTAGCTGATCTGACTAATTGTTGAATCGTTGGCATTAGTATTTTTTTATATTCATATTTGAGTGAATATTGTTTATATTATAAATATTGTATTATATAGTGTCAAACCTTTTGTCTTTTATAATCAATTAAATAACTTATTTGTTTATGTTTTCTAAATTGTATTTTCTCATGAATCTTTCTACTCTGCCTTCTGTATCTATAATTCTCTGTGAACCTGTAAAAAAGGGATGATTACCTGACCAGATATCGACGTTCAGCTCAGGTTTGGTAGAACCAATAGTCATAATATGTTTTCCATCACAATATACTTTAGATTCAGGATACCAAGCAGGATGTATGTTTTTTTTTGCCATTGTTATAAATGATAGTTAATGATTTGATTTTTTGAATTTAACGTTTTGAATATTGTGGTGCTTTTCTAGCTTTTCTTAGACCATATTTTTTTCTTTCTTTTACTCGTCCATCTCTAGTCAAAAATCCTTCAGATTTCAATGCTGTACGATTCTCTGGGTTAATAGTACATAATGCTCTTGCTATGCCTAATCTAATTGCATTCGCTTGTCCTGTGAGACCTCCACCTTCAGTCTTTATATAAATATCGTATTCGTTGCTTAGTCCTAATATATGTAAAGGTGAATATGAAATACGTAGATAATTAGGGCTAAATTGCAAGTATGTTTCTCCAGGTAATCCATTAATGATTAGTTTACCTGATCCTGGTGTTAATTTTACTCTCGCGATCGATTTTTTGCGTCGGCCTGTTCCTGAATAAGTAACTTGTGAATTATTTGATAAAATGGTCATTTGTCTATACTTAAAAAATTAAACTAAAGAAATTGGTTGAGGTTGTTGTGCTTCATGGGGATGTATATCACCTGAATATATTTTCAGTTTTGTGAAAAGCTTGCGACCTAGTGGACCTTTTGGTAACATGCCTTTGACAGATTTTTCAATAATTCTACATGGTATTCTTTTTCGTAATTCTAAAAAAGTTTCGCTTTTTAATCCACCTGGATATCCAGAATGTCTTTTATAGGTTTTTTGGTATTTTTTTTGACCTGTAACGTTAATTAGTTCTGCATTCTTTATAATAATATATATATTGCTTTCTAAATAAGGTGTATATGCTATCTCATTTTTTCCTCTTAATATTTTTGCCACATTTGTGCTTAAGCGTCCTAAAGTTTGATTTTTAGCATCTATTAAATACCATTTATGTTTAGTTTTAGATTTTTGAGTCGGTATGTATGTTTTATTCATTTTATTAATATTGAAATATTTAGTAATTTCATATTTAATCCAGCTTTTCTTTAGTCAACCTGATGCCTAGCTTTCTTTGTAATGCTTCAATAACTTCTTCTGCAGATTTTTGACCAAAGTTTTTGATTTCTAGTAATTCTTCTTGTGAGTAATCTAAAAGATCAGAAATGGAATGTATTTGTGCCCTTTTTAGACAATTATATGCACGAACAGATAATTGTAGTTCTTCTATTAGTACTTGGTTTATGGGTTGTTCATTCTGTTGATCAATACTGTCAGCAGGTTTAAAATCTATGTTAGTTAAAGGGTGAAATAAATTTGTTAATACATTAGCTCCTTGACTAATAGCTTCTTGTGGAGATAAACTACCGTTTGTCCATACTTCTAGTGATAATTTTTCTTGAATTAATGTAGAATTAACTCGTTTTTCTTCTACAATATAATTGATTTTTGTTGCGGGCATAAATACAGCATCTAATTGCAAGAAATCAACTGATTTATTATTTATATTTTTATCAACTAAGCGATATCCATATCCTTGTTCAATTCTGAATTCCATCTCAAAGATTGTGTTATTACATATAGTTGCAATATATTGTTTTGGATCAATAACTTTAATATCTGGAGGTAAATCGAATAGCCCAGCTGTTACTATAGCTGGTCCTTGTATACGAATTCTCCCAATTTGAGGTTCTTTGCTATAGCTTTTAAGTACGATTTCTTTTAGGTTTAATAATATTTCTAAGACATCTTCTCGAACTCCTGTAATGGTAGAAAACTCATGATTTATGCCAGCAATTCGTACAGCTACTATTGCAGCACCTTGTAAATCTGATAATATAGTTCTTCTTAAAGAATTACCGACAGTTATGCCTTGTCCTTGTTTTAATGGTTCTAAAACGAAGTGGCCATATTGTTGACGTGGTCCTTCTGTTCTTGACTCTATACATTCTATTTGAAAATGAGCCATTCAAGAAAGTTCCTTCTTATATCTTAAGTATTTGAAATAAACTATTAAATATTTTATGATTAGATTAAACTCTTCGTTTTTTAGGTGGTCTACATCCATTATATGGTACCGGTGTAATATCTTTAATCAAGGTAATTTCGATACCCGTAGCTTGTAAAGCTCTTATTGCAGTCTCACGCCCTGCTCCAGGTCCGTTAACCATGACTTCTGCTTGTTTCATTCCTTGATCTAAAGCTTGTTTTGCTGCTTTTTCCGCGGCTGTTTGTGCTGCAAAAGGAGTCCCTTTTTTTGCACCCTTAAATCCACTTGCTCCTGAAGATGACCAAGATATAGTTTCTCCTTTTAAGTCTGTGATTGTAATAATTGTGTTATTAAATGTAGACTTAATATGTGCAATACCATTAACTATATTTTTCTTCTGTTTATTAATATGTTTTTTGATTTGTCTAGCCATTGTTAATACAGATATTCTAATCTCAAATTCTTATTTCCGAGGAGCTTTCTTTTTGCCTGCCATGGTTCTTTTGCTGCCTCTTTTTGTCCTAGCATTCGTTCTTGTTCTTTGTCCTCTTAGTGGTAGTCCTAATCTATGTCTTTTGCCTCTGTAGGAATTTATATCCATTAATCTTTTAATATTTAATGATTCAATTCGTTTTAGATCTCCTTCTATTTGGTATTCATTATTAATAAGTTGTCGAATAGCAATGATTTGTTCATCATTAAGTTTACTGATAATTATATTCGGATTGATATTTGTTTGATCTAAAATTTTTTGAGAACTTGATAATCCTATTCCGTAAATATAAGTTAATCCTATTTCGATTCTTTTATTACGAGGTAAATCAACTCCTGCTATCCTTGCCATAGTTATAAAACCTTATAATTTTTTAATTATTTTGTTTATTTATTAATTATATAATTATAATTAACCTTGTCTTTGTTTATGTTTATTGTTTGTACATATAACCATTACACGTCTATGTCTGCGTATAATTCTGCATTTTTCACATATTTTTTTTACCGATGAGCGTACTTTCATAATATTGATTGTTGTTTAGATTGTTTATATTAAATTACTCCATTATATTATCATATTGTTGAGATATTATGTATGTTTGAATTTGTTTTGCTGTATCAATTGCAACTCCTACTAAAATTAATAAAGATGTTGCGCCGAGTCCTCTAAAGATATTAATTTGTATTATATTTGATACTATAGATGGTACTAAAGCTATGGTAAACAGAAAAAGAGCTCCTAAAAAAGTAAGTTTATAAATAATTTGTTCTAAATATTTTATAGTATCTAAACCTGGCCTTATATTAGGTATACTTGCTCCCATTTTTTTTAAATTTTTTGCTAAGTCTTCTGGGTTTAAAACTAGTGATGAATAAAAATAACTAAAGCCAATAATAGAAATGCAATATAGTGGTAAGTAAAAGATACTGTTAGGTACAAATAATTGCAAAATTTGGCTTATACTAGAGTTATGGAGTTGTTTCAACAAATAAGTTGGCAAGGCCATGGAAGCTGATGCAAATACTATAGGCATTACTCCACCCTGATTTAACTTTAATGGTATATAACTTTGAGGGTTTAATTCATTCATTTTACTGAGTTGTCTTGCTGAGACAATCACCACTTTTCTTGTTCCTTCTTGAATTAGAACAGTTATAATTAGCATACTAATAAAAAATATCAGTAATATAGATGTTTTAGTAATTGTTTCCTTGCTATAAATGTCTATGGTATATTTTTTGAAATTTTTTGGTATACTTGATACAATATTTTGAAAAATTAATAAAGAAGCGCCATTACCTATACCATATTCTGTAATAATTTCTGAAAACCACATAACGATTAGAGAACCAGTTGTTAAGGTTAATATACAATCAGTAATAAAGGAGTAATTCCAGGTAAATACGTAGGGCTTAATCCAAAGAGCTATAGCTATACTTTGAATTATAGCCCAGATTGAAGTAAGATATCTTGTTATTTGTGTTACTTTTTGTCTTCCAGTTTCTCCTTCTTCTTTTTGTAAAGTTTCTAGTTCAGGTATTATTTTGATTAACAATTGAATAATAATTGATGAATTAATATATGGAACAATACCTAATGCAAAAATTCCAATAGTTGAAAATCCACCTCCCGAAAAGATATTAAGAAAGTTAATGATTCCATTTTGTCCAAAGCTATTATCTAGTGAGTCATGATCTATCCCAGGTATGGGTATGAAAATACCTAACCTAGCTAGAAGTAATATAGATAAAGTAATTAGAATTTTTTGCCTAAATTGCATTGCGCTTTTCATTTTTTTGTTATTTTTTAATTAAAAACTGATGTTTATTTTATTTTCTTGAATTTTAGTTCCATAGTTTTTGTATTATTATAATTATAGGATGTCAAACTGTTAGTCTATTTAAAATTTCGTTTTATATTTTGTAAAGATATTCTATATTTATGTCTCTGTCATTAGCTGTTTGTTTAAAAGTTCTTAAATTGGCTAATGCATTTACTGCAGCACGAGCATTATTTAACGTGTTGCCAGAACCCAACTGTTTAGCTAAAATATTTTTTACTCCTGCTAGTTCTAAAACAGTTCTGATGGATCCGCCTGCAATTACGCCTGATCCTGTAGCAGAGGGCCTAATAGTCACCTTAGCAGCACCAGATATTCCATCGATTGGGTGTGGAATTGAGTAAGCTTTTGTTAGTGGTACATTGATTAAGTTCTTTTTTGCATCTACAACGCCTTTTTTAACTGCGCCAATTACATCACTTGCTTTACCTACACCAACTCCAATTTGTCCTGCCTCATTACCTACTACTAGAATAGCTCTGAAGCTTAGTTTCTTGCCACCTTTTACAACTTTAGTAACTCTTTTAACTTGAACAACTCTTTCATCCCAATCAGTCTCTTGTTCTTTATATTTTTGGGATTTTTTCTTGATAATCATAATTCTATTTATTTTATTTGCTTAAAAAATGATTCCTGCTTCTCTAGCAGAGTCGGCTAATGCTTTAACTTGTCCATGATATAGTCTTTGACCTCGATCAAATACTATTTTAGTAATACCTTTTTTATGAGATTTTAAGGCTATATCTTGTCCTACAAGTCGAGCAGTCTCACAATTAGTGGATGATAAATTATGCTTTTTAATATTAAGAGAAATACTTGAACTACTAACTAATATAGTTTTGTTTGCATCATTAATAATTTGTGCATATATATGCTTATTAGATTTAAAAACATATAAACGAGGGCAATCTCGAGTACCTTGTATTTTGTTTGTCATCTTGTGATTATATATTTATTTACCTGCTTTATCTACTTTTCTACGCACTACTTCATAGTAATATTTAATACCTTTGCCCTTGTATGGTTCAGGTGTTCTAATTTCTCTGATATTTGCAGCTATTTGTCCTACCATTTCTTTACTAATACCAGTAACAGTAATTTTAGTATTATTTTCAACGGTTATCGATATATCTTTCGGTGGTTTTATATGGATAGGATGACTATATCCTACATTCAACACTAAGGTTTTCCCTTGAATTTGCGATCTATAGCCTACTCCTTTAATTTCTAGTTGTTTGCTGAATCCTTTAAGTACTCCAATAACCATGTTAGAGATAATTGTTCTTGATAATCCATGTAAAGATTGTGCTTTCTTACTGTCATTAATTCTACTAATGAGTAATTTATTATTTTCTTGTTTTATTTGAATTAAATTAGAGATTGTATGTGATATTTCTCCTTTTGGTCCTATTATTGATATATTGGAGCCTTTAATATCTGCCTTGATTTTTTCAGGCAGAATAATATTTTTTGTTCCTATCCTAGACATGATATTTTATTTTTATCCTGATTTTAAATATTTACCAAATATAACAAAGTACTTCGCCTCCTAATCCGTAATGTCTTGCATGTCGATCAGTCATTACGCCTTTTGATGTTGATATGATTGCAATACCAATGCCACCTAAAACTCTTGGCAACTCTTTATGGTTAGCATAAACTCGAAGTCCAGGTTTACTTATCCTTTTTAAGGCTGTTATGACTGGTTGTTTATTTTTTCCCTTATATTTTAAGGTTATAATTAACTGAGTTTTCAAACTGTCTTCAATTTCTTCAAATTCATATATAAACCCTTCTTCTTGTAAGACTTTCACAATATTACGTGTCATTTTTGTCGCTGGAACTTGAACAATTTGGTGTTTTGCTAAATTCGCATTACGAATGCGTGTTAGCATATCTGCAATTGTATCGTTGACCACTTTTTACTCCATTAATTATTTTATGGTTTATTGTATTTGGAAAGGCATCCCAAATTTCTTTAACAAAGATAAGCTTTCTCTATCACTTTTTGCGGTAGTAACTATTGCAATATCAAGGCCTCGTATTTTATCTATATTATCATATTCTATTTCAGGAAATATCAGCTGTTCTTTAAGGCCTAAATTATAATTGCCCCGCCCATCAAATTGTTTAGTACTAATACCACGAAAGTCTCTAATTCTGGGTAACGATAAATGTATAAGTTTATTTAGAAAGTTATACATTTTTTCTCTTCTTAGTGTAACTGATAATCCTATAGGCATGTTATCTCTGATTTTAAAACCAGCTATTGATTTTTTGGATTTTGTTATGATCGGTTTCTGACCTGTGATTGAAGCAAATTCTTCCATACTTTTTTCTAGGGTTTTTGTATTTTGTACAGCTTCTTTTAAGCCTCGATTTAAAGTTATTTTTAGTAACTTTGGTATTTCATGTATGTTTTTATAATTAAATTCTTTAAATAGTTCTTGGCAAATTTGTTGTTTATATAATTTATATAGTGAGTTTTTCATAAGTTTTAGTATTTATAAAGTTACCAATGTATCAGCACATATACTATTATTTAGTTTAATTAATAAATTGTTTAATTGTATATTTTTACATTAGAGCTATGTATTGGTGCTTCTATTTTTATTATTTTTCCAGTCTCACCCTCTCTTTTGGGTTTTAAATGTTTTGTTATTAAATTAATATCTTCGACAACTATTTTACCTGTTTTTGATAGTATTTTTATTACTTCTCCTGTTTGTCCTTTATTTTTTCCGGATATAATTTTAACTTTGTCGCCTGTTTTTATATGTATTTTCTGCTTCTTACTTTTATATTTTTTTACCATTATACAACCTCTGGAGCCAATGATATGATTTTAGAAAAGTTTTTTTCACGCAACTCTCTTGCTATTGGTCCAAATACACGTGTTCCTCTAGGATTATTCTCTTGATTAATAATTACTGCAGCGTTATCATCAAATCTAATACTCATACCATCAGACCGTCTGAAAGTTTTTTTTGTCCTTACAATTACTGCTCGTACTATATCTGATCTTTTTATCGGCATATTTGGAGATGCATCTTTCACTACTCCGATTATAATATCACCTATACTAGCATAAGTAGGATTACTTGTGCCTAATACTCTTATACACATGATTTTACGTGCACCACTATTGTCAGCGACATTCAAATAACTTTGAGTTTGTATCATATTTTATGTAATTTTTTCTTTTAATATCCAACGTTTATTTTTACTTAGAGGTTTCCCTTCTTCTATTTTTACTTGATCTCCTATAATACATTCATTATTTTCATCGTGTACATAATATTTGTTCGTTTTTGCGACAATTTTATTGTATCTTTTATGAGCTACTTTAGTCGTCACAGCAACTATTATGGTTTTTTCCATTCTATTGCTGATTACTGTTCCTATAGTTTCTTTTTTAGGCATTTAAAATTTATTAAATATTTTTTTACTTTTGTTTTTCTAGCATCAGTAATTGAGCTAACTCATGTTTTTTATGTTTGAATAGATGAGATTTTATATTCTGTTTTGTTGCTTTTTTAAAACGTATATCAAAAAGTTCTTTTTTTATTATTATTATTCTTTTTTTGATCTCTTCAATACTTAGTTTTTTTATATTTTTTATGCTAGGTAAAGACATAATTAATTTTTAATCATCCTTTGTGATAAACTTGGTTTTTACAGGTAATTTATATGATGCAAGTTTCATTGCTTGCTGAGCTATTTGTTTAGATACACCTGTTATTTCAAACAAAATGTGGCCAGGCCTAATAACAGCAACCCAATATTCTGGCGCTCCTTTCCCAGATCCCATACGTGTTTCAGCCGGTCTTGCTGTGACTGGTTTATCAGGGAAAATTCTAATCCATAGTTTTCCACCTCTTTTCACGTATCTTGTTATTGTTCTCCTAGTTGCTTCAATTTGTCTTGAAGTTAACCATCCTGGTTCTACAGTTTGCAAAGCATATTCTCCAAATGCAATTTTATTGCCTTTGCTTGCAATACCTTTCATTCGTCCACGGTGCTGTTTACGGAATTTTGTTTTTTTGGGACTTAGCATATCTATTCTATTGTGAATTAGTAATTATATTATCATATATATTTATTGTATCTTTCAGTTTAGTTAGTTTTTCACCTTTGAATAACCAAACTTTTACACCTATAACTCCATAAATTGTTTGTGCAGTTTTGTATGAGTAATTAATATCGGCTCTTAATGTCTGTAATGGTACTCTGCCTTCTCTTATCCATTCACTGCGTGCTATTTCGGCACCATTTAGTCTGCCTGACACTTGTACTTTTATACCTTTAATACTTGTTTTTGGGGCTCTCTGTATCCCTTGTCTTACTGCACGGCGAAAAGCTATCCTTTTTTCAAGTTGCTGTGTAATAAATTCTGCAATTAATGCAGCTTCTATATCTGGTTCTGCTATTTCTATTATATTGATTCTTATTTGTTTATTTTTAGTTAATTTATTTTGTAATTCTTGTCTTAAATTGTCGATACCAGTTCCCATTCGCCCTAAAATAATTCCAGGCCTTGCTGTATGTATGTCTATCTCTATCTGTTCTACTTTTCTATCAATATGTATGAGAGATATACTAGCATTACTAACTTTATATTCAATATGGGATCTAATTTTGTAGTCTTCTTCAATTAGTTTTGGGTATAGTCTCATATTAGAAAACCAAGAGGATTTATGTTTTTGTGTAATGCCTATTCTGAAGCCTAATGGATGTGTTTTTTGTCCCATTTGTTATTATTTTTTAGTAATTAATTTATTAGTTAATGTAATTGTTATATGACATGTCGGCTTGTGTATTGGGAAGGCTCTCCCTTGTGCTCTAGGTTGAAATCTTTTTAATTTAGGTCCTGCGTTTGCAAAAGCTTGACTAATAATTAAACTATCTTGGTCCATATTTATGTTGTTTGCATTATTGCCAGCAGACTCTAATACTTTTTTAATCATTTTACATGGTTTGTATGGCATGAATTCAAGAAGCATTAAACCCTCTTGGTAATCTTTTCCTCTGATTTGATCTAAAATGCGCCGTGTTTTATGTTTTGATAGTCGTAAATATTTACCAATAGCTTTACTTTTCATATCTTTTTGAATCATAGTTTATTTATTGTTATTTTCTCGTTTTTCGATCGCTTTTTATATGGCTTCTAAAAGTTCTTGTTGGCACAAATTCTCCTAATTTATGTCCAACCATTTGATCTGAAATAAACACTGGAAAATGCTGTCTACCATTATGTACAGCTATTGTATGACCTACCATATCTGGTATGATGGTAGATGCTCGAGACCATGTTTTTATTGTTTTTTTTATTCCTTCAGTGTTTAGTTTTTGTATCTTTTTGAATAATTTTACTTCTATATATGGGCCTTTAAATAAAGATCTTGACATTTATTTTATTCTATTTTATTTACGACGACGTAGTATATATTTATTACTATATTTTTTTGTATTGCGTGTTTTTCTACCTAATGTAGGTTTACCCCATGGTGTTACAGGATGAGGCCTTCCAATTGGTGAACGTCCTTCACCTCCACCATGTGGATGATCTATTGGATTCATAACTACGCCTCTTACTTTAGGGCGTTTTCCCAGCCATCTATTTCTACCAGCTTTGCCTATAGTTATATTACTGGCATCAATATTACCTACTTGTCCAATAGTAGCATAACATGCTTTCTTTATAATTCTAACTTCACCAGAAGGCAATTTTAACGTTGCAAAACGGCCTTCTTTAGCTACAATTTGTGCATATGTCCCTGCTGCTCTTACAATTTGTCCTCCTTTACCAGGAGCTAATTCGATGTTATGCACAGCTGTGCCTAAAGGTATTGACTGTAATGCAAGTGTATTACCTACTTCTATGGGTGCAGAAGGTCCTGATATTACTTTACTGCCTATTTTTAATGATCTAGGGTGTAAAATATATCTTTTTTCGCCGTCTGTATAATGTAATAATGCAATTCGTGCATTTCTATTTGGATCATATTCGATACTTGCTACTTTACCTTCTATATTTAGTTTATTTCTTTTAAAATCTATAGATCTATAGCGCTTTTTATGTCCACCGCCTTTGTGCCTTGATGTAATAATTCCTCTATTATTATGTCCTTGATGGCAATGGTTCTTTTTTAGTAGAGATTTTTCGGGTTTTTGGGTCGTAATCTCATTAAAGGTGGAAACTGTTCTATTTCTTGTACCTGGTGTATATGCTTTATATAGACGAATAGCCATGCGAATATTTTTATTTATTATAATTTATAATTAATTGTCTGGGAATAATCGAATATTGTCATTTTTATTTAGCTTGACAATTGCTTTTTTATAGTTCCTTTTTTTGCCTATGAATTTTCCTACTCGATGTTTTTTAGGTGTAATATTAAGAGTATTTACTTTTTGTACACGTACATCAAAAAGATATTCAATAGCTTTTTTAATATCTAGTTTATTGGCTTTAGTGTCTACTGCAAAGCAGTATTGATTATCTTCAATTAGTCTTGTTGTTTTATCAGTAATAATTGGATATTTTACTAAATCGATTAGCTTTCTTTGTATTATCATAATTAGCTTAGCTATTATATATTTCTTTAATTTTATTCAATCCATCTGTTGTAATTAATAGCTTATTAGCTTTTATTATAGAAAGTATGTTAAGTTGATTTGCTGCTATTAATTCTATGTTTTGTAAATTACGAACAGATAAATATAGATTATGGTTTTTATTATCTACAATAATTAAAATTTTGTTTTGATTTTTTGTGTATATTCCAGCGTTGCGTAGTTTTTGTATAATGTCTTTTGTACTAGGTTTCTCTAATTCTTTAGGGAAGTTATTAATAACTATAGTTTCCTTAAATTTATTGCATATTAATACCTCTAACGCAAGTCTTTTTTCTTTTCTATTAATTTTTTTTAGATAGTTTCTATTTTTAGGGCCAAAAGTTATTCCACCTCCTTTCCATAAAGGTGATCTAATAGAACCTGCTCTTGCTCTACCTGTACCTTTTTGTTTCCAAGGTTTTTTCCCTCCACCTCTTACTTGGCTGCGAGTCTTCGTGCATGCATTACCTTTTCTTTGTTGATCAAGCTGTTGGATAAGTGCCCGATGAATGATATACATATTTTTTTTATCATTTTTCTTAATTTTGAATGTAATTTCTTTCTTTATTACTTCATCTTCTTGCATGATGGAATATACTAATTGTTCTTCTTTGATCATGGATTTATTTTGAATTAATACTAATGATGTTTCCTGCTTTACCTGGGACAGAACCTTTTACTAATAGAATATTATTATCTGGATTTATATCAATAATTTTTAGATTTTTTATAGTGACTTTGTTGCCTCCCATGCGCCCTGCCATCCTTTTCCCTGGGAATACTCTGCCAGGTGTTGTACCTGCTCCTATAGATCCAGGTTGTCTATGGTTTTTAGATCCATGTGACATAGGGCCTCTACTGAAATGATGTCTTTTTTGATATCCAGTAAAGCCTTTGCCGATGCTTATTCCTGAAATATTGATAAGATGACCTATTTTAAATTCATTTACAGTGATAATTTGTCCAACTTTAAAATCATCTACTGATTTAACATGATATTCATATAAATATTTAAGTGGAGGTATGTTAGATTTGTTTAAATGTCCTATTGTGGCTTTTGTTAGTTTATTTTCTTTAACTTGTTTATATCCTATTTGAATTGCTTTGTATCTATCTTTCTCAATATTTTTAATTTGTGTAACTATGCAAGGCCCTAATTGGAGAATAGTGACAGGTATAGCTGTACCTTGGTTATCAAAAATTTGAGTCATACCAATTTTTGTTCCTAATAGACTAATTGACATTTTGTCTCCAAATTCTGAAAGATTGTTGCGCACAAGCTTCTATTTACGTGTTTTTATATTATCTGTTACTTTTTTAAAATTTTCAAGTTTAAATTTTTTAGATATGTTTTTATTAGTTCGGAAAATACGACATTTTAAATTCTGTAAAATAGTACAATATATTAATTATAAATAGAATTAATATAGTTAAAATAAATTGTGATATGAGTAAAGTAGTAGGAATTGATTTAGGAACAACAAATTCTGTGGTCGCTGTTATGGAAGGTGGCAAGCCAACTGTTATTCCTAATAAAGAAGGCTCAAGAACAACACCCTCTGTTGTCGCTTACACAAAAAAGAAAGATAAATTAGTTGGACATATAGCTAAAAGACAGGCTGTCATGAATCCTGAAAATACTTTTTATTCGGTGAAAAGATTTATTGGTCGTAAGCAAGAAGAAGTAAATAGTGAATCAAAGCAAGCATCTTATAATGTTAAAACAGATGGTAATTTTAATATAAAAATTGAGTGTCCTGCATTAAATAAAGATTTTGCTCCAGAAGAAATATCTGCTCAAGTTTTGAGAAAATTAGTGGAAGATGCTAGTACTTATCTTGGCCAATCTATAACACAAGCTGTAATTACTGTCCCAGCTTATTTTAATGATTCTCAGAGGCAAGCCACTAAAGATGCTGGGCAAATAGCTGGGCTTGATGTATTACGTATAATTAATGAGCCTACAGCTGCATCTTTATCTTATGGATTAGATAAAAAAGATAATGAGACTATTTTAGTCTTTGATTTAGGTGGTGGTACATTTGATGTCTCAGTGTTAGAAGTGGGTGATGGCGTTTTTGAAGTGCTATCTACTTCTGGTGATACTCATTTAGGGGGTGATGATTTTGACCGTAAGATTGTAGAGTGGTTAATTAAAGAGTTTAAGCAAGATGAAGGTATTGATTTAGGGCAAGATAGACAAGCTTTGCAAAGATTAACAGAATCAGCTGAAAAGGCAAAAATGGAGTTGTCTAGTCTGACACAAACTGATATTAATTTACCATTTATTACTTCGACTGATACTGGCCCAAAGCATTTAGAAAAAACTATAACGCGTGCAAAATTTGAGAGCTTGTGCCAAGACTTAATTGATCGTTGTCAAGTACCTGTAAATAATGCATTAAAAGATGCCCAACTGAGTGCTGATAAAATTGATGAGATTGTTTTAGTAGGTGGTTCTACAAGAATTCCTGCTATACAGCAATTAGTTAAAAAAATAATTGGTAAAGAACCAAATCAAAGCGTTAATCCAGATGAAGTAGTCGCAATTGGTGCAGCTGTACAAGCAGGTGTATTAGCTGGTGAAGTTAAAGATATCTTATTATTAGATGTAACTCCTCTGTCTCTTGGTGTTGAAACATTAGGTGGTGTTATGACTAAAATTATTGCTCGAAATACAACTGTTCCTACCAAAAAATCAGAGGTTTTTTCAACAGCGGTGGATAATCAGCCGAATGTTGAGATTCATGTACTACAAGGAGAGAGAGAATTCACAAAAGACAATAAAAGTTTAGGTACTTTTAGATTAGATGGCATAATGCCAGCTCCAAGAGGAGTTCCACAGATTGAAGTTACGTTTGATATTGATGCTAATGGAATTTTATCAGTTAATGCTAAAGATAAAGGAACAGGCAAAGAACAATCTATTACAATTACTGGTGCATCTACTCTTCCAAAAGAAGAGGTCGAACAATTAGTTAGAGAAGCTGAGCAAAATTCAGATTTAGATAAGCAGCGACGTGAACGAGTTGATATGAAAAATCAAGCTGATTCTTTATGTTACCAGTCGCAAAATCAATTAAAAGATTTAGGTGATAAAGTAAGTAGTGAAGAGAAGGATAAGGTTACAGAGAATATTAGTAAATTGCAGCAAGCAATACAAAGTGAAGATTATGATTTAATTAAGTCATTGCAATCTCAGTTACAACAATTAATGATTGATATAGGTAAGAAAGTATATAGTGCTCAGGGAGTTCCTAATCAGTCGGATAATATACAATCAGATGATAGTGTGATAGATACTAATTCTAAAGAGGCTTAATATATATTATGTGTTTTGATAGCGGGTAACGCGATTCGAACGCGCGACATCAACCTTGGCAAGGTTGCGCTCTACCACTGAGCTATACCCGCTCTTCTATTGTATAATCTCAAATAACATCTGGTTTGTCAACATGAAAATATCGTAGAATAGATCATGATATTTAATCTATTCTACGAATTATACGTAATTTATATAACAAATGAGTTGGCTAATCCAGTTATAATAACTAGTCCTGCCCATATCCCAGCACCAGTGTAAATTAAATTTTTTGATTGTTCCCATTGTCCTGGAGAGGCAAGAGTTACAGGTATACCAATAACTAAAAGTGTAGAAAAAATTACTAAAGTAGTTACAAGAAGTTGAACAACTATTGTCATAAAAGATTCCCTCATTAATTCAAAATAAATAATTGAGTAATATAATTATTTGTATATATAATAATGTATATTGTTATATATATTATTCATTATTGTAAAATTTTTTTTAATATAGCTATTAAATTGGCAATAAAACTTACTGAAATATTTTTCCAATAAAATAGTTAAATAATAAAATTTTCCTGTGTACTGAATTAAGTTAAAATATATATTTTATATGCTGTATTTTTATAATTGGCTATATAAAAAATAAAAAAATAAGAAGAAATCTAAAAAAACAGTATTGTTTCGTGTACAGTTTTATAAGTATAAATATATTTTGTATGTAAAAAGAGGTTTATTATATGTTGACAACATTAATATTTACTAAGTTACCTGAAGCGTATGTTATATTTAGACCGCTAGTAGATATTTTGCCAGTGATACCCGTTTTTTTCTTGCTTTTAGCATTTGTATGGCAGGCTGCTATTGGATTTAGGTAAAAGTTTTGATAGATAATTATAATATATTGAATACGTAATAATTTTTTATATAGTGTATAATTTAAGTGTTTTATGGTTGAACCTCTTTTATCTGGTATAGTTCTAGGTTTAGTTCCTGTAACTTTATTAGGATTATTAGTAGCAGCTTATTTACAATATCGTAGAGGTAATCAGTTTGGCTTATAGTAAGTTAATTGTGGATTATAATATATTTTTTATATTGTAAGTAATTTTATTATTTATATATTTTATAAATACTCTAAAGATATTTTTTTAGGGTATTTATTCTTAATTTTATATATTACAGTACAGTAAATTATTCAATAATTTATTAAAGTGTAATTATGATTCGTTTTGATGTTTTGTGATTTACCAGCTTGATTTTTTCACTCCTGGTAATAAGCAATCGTGTGACATTTCTCTGAGTACGTGTCTAGATAGTCCAAAATCGCGATAAAAACCGCGACTTCTTCCTGTCATCCAGCATCTGTTTCTATGTCTACATGGTCCACTATTCCGTGGAAGTTTTTGTAGTTTTTCTTGAATATCTAATTGTTCTGTAAAGCTAGATGTTTGTTTTATCTTAGCTTTAAGTATTTTCCGTTTATTATTGTTTTTTGCAATGAGTTTTAATCGTCTAGCCTCTCTTTGTATCATACTTTTTTTTGCCATTATTAGTTTATTTATATAAAAATTTAAGTAAATATTATCTGATTTTAATACTTATTGCAATCATAAAATTAATAAGATCATTATTATTATATTTATGTAATAATGATCTTAACTATTATTTTTTATGAAATTTTTATGAAAATTTCAGATTATTCTTTATTGTATTGTTTATGCATATTTTAGCCAAATTTTCCTGATGTAGAAGCAATGACAAATGCAGCATAAGTCATTATATAACCTACTGAAAAATGTACTAATCCAACTAGTCTAGCTTGTACAATAGACAAAGCAACTGGCTTATCTTTCCATCTGATTAAATTTGCTAAAGGTGTTCTTTCATGTGCCCACGCAAGAGTTTCAATTAACTCTTGCCAGTAACCGCGCCAAGAAATTAAAAACATGAAACCAGTAGCCCAGACTAAATGTCCAAATAAAAACATCCATGCCCACACGGATAGATTATTCATTCCGTATGGATTATATCCATTTATTAGTGGCGATGAGTTTAGCCATAAGTAATCTCTTAGCCATCCCATTAAGTATGTTGATGATTCATTGAATTGATTGACATTACCTTGCCAAATTGTAATATGTTTCCAATGCCAATAGAATGTAACCCATCCAATTGTATTTAGCATCCAGAATACTGAAAGATAGAATGCATCCCATGCAGATATATCGCATGTACCACCTCTTCCTGGGCCATCACAAGGAAAACTATATCCAAAATCTTTTTTGTCAGGCATTAATTTTGATCCTCTAGCATCCAAGGCACCTTTTACTAAAATTAAAGTAGTAGTATGTAGCCCCAATGCAATTGCATGATGAACTAAAAAGTCTCCTGGACCAATAGTTAAAAACAGTGAATTTTTACCACTATTAATAGCTTCTAGCCATCCTGGTAACCATATGCTACTTCCCGCTTGTGTTGCTATATTAGAGGAAGATGATAGTAAGGTATCAAAGCCATACAGAGCTTTACCTGAACTCGCTTGTATCCACTGTGCAAATACTGGCTCGATTAATATTTGTTTTTCCGGTGTACCAAAAGCAATTACTGTGTCGTTATGAATATATAGTCCCAAAGTATGGAAGCCTAAGAATAAACAAGCCCAACTTAGGTGAGAAATAATTGCCTCTTTGTGATCTAACATTCTTGTCAGAACATTGTTTTGATTTTGTTCAGGGTCATAATCTCTGATGAAAAATATAGCACCATGTGCAAATGCTCCAACCATTAAAAATCCTGCTATATATTGATGATGAGTATATAATGCAGCCTGTGTAGTGAAGTCTTTCGCCATAAATGCGTAAGGAGGCATCGCATACATATGTTGTGCAACAAGAGATGTAATCGTACCTAAAGATGCTAAGGCTAGACCTAATTGTATATGTAGTGAATTTGTAATAGTTTCATATAGACCTTTATGTCCGGCTCCTAATTTTCCACTTGGAGGTCGGTGAGCATCTATAATATCTTTTAAGCTATGACCTATGCCCCAGTTTGTTTTGTACATATGGCCTGCAATAATAAATATGATCGCTATTGCTAAATGGTGATGTGCTATATCAGTCAACCATAAAGATTGACTCTGTGGATGAAATCCTCCTAAAAAAGTTAGAATAGCAGTGCCGGCCCCTTCATTGGTGCCGAATACGTGGTTTAGACCATCAGGGTTAGAAGCATATTCGCTCCATTTACCTGTAAAGAATGGTTGTAACCCTGCAGGGTGAGGCATTATATTCGTGAAATTATCCCATCCAATATGTTGTCCACGAGATTCTGGAATTGCAACGTGTACTAAATGACCTGTCCAAGCTAATGAGCTTAAGCCGAATAAGCCTGATAGGTGATGGTTAAGTCTCGATTCATTATTTTTGAACCAAGATAGCCCTGGTTTGAATTTGGGTTGTAAATGTAGCCAACCTGCAAATAACAGAATTGTTGAAAGTATTAGCAAAAATAATGATGCATTATAAAGATCATTATTGGTTCGCATACCAATTGTATACCACCAGTGATATACTCCAGAAAATGTGATATCTACAGGATAAGATACTCCACCTTTTGTAAAAGCTTTTATTGCTGGTTGTCCAAAATGAGGGTCCCAAATAGCATGTGCAATAGGTTTTGTTTTCAATGGATTTAGAACCCATTGTTCAAAGTTACCTTGCCATGCAACATGGAATAAATTACCTGAAGTCCATAAAAATATAATAGCCAGATGACCAAAGTGAGATGCGAAAATCTTTTGATATAAGTTTTCTTCTGTCATTCCATCATGACTTTCAAAATCGTGTGCCGTAGCAATCCCATACCAGATCCGTCTTGTTGTAGGATCTTGAGCTAATGCCTGGCTAAATTTTGGAAATTTTGTCGCCATTTTTTGTTTTCCTAATTTAATTTTATCCTACTGATATTATTCTTGCTAAGAAAAATGCCCAAGTTGTACCTATGCCACCTAGAAGATAGTGAGCTACACCTACGGCTCTTCCTTGCGTAATGCTTAAAGCTCTTGGTTGGATCGATGGTGCTACTTTAACTTTATTATGAGCCCATACAATTGATTCAATTAATTCCTGCCAATAGCCGCGCCCACTAAATAAAAACATTAAGCTAAATGCCCATACAAAATGTGCGCCTAGAAAAATTAAGCCATAAGCTGATAGTGCTGATCCATAAGATTGGATTACCTGTGAGGCTTGTGCCCATAAGAAGTCTCGTAACCATCCATTAATTGTAATTGCGCTCTGAGCAAAATTACCTCCAGTAATATGTGAAATTGTTCCTGATTGTGATACACTTCCCCATACATCAGATTGCATTTTCCAACTAAAGTGGAATAGTACTATAGATAATGAATTATACATCCAAAAAAGCCCTAAAAATACATGATCCCATCCAGACACTTGACATGTGCCACCTCTTCCTGGACCATCACAAGGGAATCTGAAACCCAGATTTGATTTATCAGGAATTAGTCGTGAATTTCTTGCAAATAAAAACCCTTTAACTAATATTAAAACAGCAACATGAATAGTAAATGCATGTATATGGTGTACCATAAAATCTGCTGTGCTAAGAGGTATAGGCATAATCGCAATTTTATTACCTACAGATACTAAATCTCCTCCAAATGCATAACTAGCTGTTGCTAAAGAATTAGGGCTTGTATTGCTTGGAGCAAGTGTATGAATGTTTTGAACCCATTGGGCGAATATAGGTTGTAATTGAATAGCTGTGTCTGAGAACATATCTTGAGATCTTCCTAGTGCTCTCATTGTGTCATTATGTATGTATAGCCCAAAAGAATGGAAGCCCAAAAAGATACATACCCAATTTAAGTGAGATATAATAGCATCTCTATGACGTATAATTCTATCTAATACATTATTATAATTTTGTGCTGGATTATAATCTCTAACCATAAAAATAGATGCGTGAGCACCTGCTCCTACTATGCAGAAACCTCCTATCCACATATGGTGTGTGAATAAAGATATTTGCGTTGGGTAGTCAGTAGCAATATAAGGATAAGGAGGCATCGCATACATATGGTGAGCAACTATAATACTTAATGATCCCATCATGGCCAAATTAATCGCTAACTGTGCGTGCCATGAGGTTGTTAGGATTTCATATAACCCTTTGTGTCCTTCACCAGTAAATGGGCCTTTATGAGCTTCTAGAATCTCTTTCATGCTATGACCTATACCCCAATTGGTTCGATACATATGTCCTGCTACTAAGAATAGAACAGCAAGAGCTAGATGATGGTGAGCTGTGTCACTTAACCATAAGCCGCCTGTCACTGGATTTAGACCACCTTTGAAAGTTAAAAAATCAGAATATTCATTCCAATTCAGTGTAAAAAAAGGTAGAATACCTTTACTAAAGCTAGGATATAATTCACACATTAAATCTTTATTGACTAAAAATTCATGAGGTAAAGGTATTTCTTGAGGCGATACTCCTGAATCTAGTAATTTATTTATAGGTAGTGCTATGTGAATTTGATGTCCTGCCCAGCTTAAACATCCTAAGCCCAATAGTACTGATAAATGATGATTCATCATTGATTCAACATTTTGAAACCATTCTAGTTTAGGAGCTGCTTTATGATAGTGGAACCAGCCTGCAAATAGCATAAGAGAGGCCATGATTAGTCCACCAATAGCTGTTACATATAGTTCAAATTCTGTAGTAATACCAGAGGCTCTCCATAACTGGAAAAAACCAGATGTAATTTGAACTCCTTGAAATCCTCCACCTACGTCTCCATTTAAAATTTCTTGACCAACAATAGGCCAAACAATTTGAGCGCTTGGTTTGATGATTGTTGGATTACTTAACCATGCTACATAGTTTGAAAATCTAGCGCCATGGAAATACATGCCACTAAGCCAAAGAAATATAATGGCTAATTGCCCGAAATGAGCACTGAATATTTTTCTTGAAATTTCTTCTAAAGAACTTGTATGACTGTCAAAGTCGTGAGCATCTGCATGTAAATTCCAAATCCAAGTTGTCGTTTTAGGACCTTTTGCTAACTTTCTTGAAAAATGGCCAGGTTGTGCCCATTTTTCAAAAGATGTACTTACAGGATTTTTATCTACAGTGACTTTAACTTTACTTGTCTCTTGCTCTTGTGAGCTAATTTTCATTGAGATTCTCCTCTCTATTCTATATAAACTTAAAATGAGACAGGTAATAAAACACTCACTTATAATTGTAATAATAATTTTAAAATTATAAAGCTATTATTTGTATAATTTTATCATAGTATAATGATTTATGAGTTTTTATTATAATATAATATTATAGATATAAGTTGTTGAATACCTGAAATCTGTTAACAATAGTTAAAATCTAAATTTGCGTTTAGCATTTTATCACAACTACACAGCTTTCACTTTCATTAATGCTTGACCACAATCTACAATATCACCGTCTTTTACTAGTATTTCAGCAATTTCCCCCTGTACTTCTGCTTCTATTTCATTCATTAATTTCATGGCTTCAATTATACATACAGTTTGTTTTTTTTCAACAATATCATAAAGTTCTACAAATGAAGGTTCATTTGGCCCAGGAGAACGGTAGAAAGTACCAACCATTGGAGATACTATTGTAGAATAAGTTTCAGATTCACTATTCGCGTGAGGCTTTTTGCTTAAGTGGTCTGAAATGGATGCTTTACTATTATTAATAGTATTGATATTGATATAATTTCTTCTCCTAATTGTATTAATATTTGTATATTTTAATCCTGTTTTTTTGTTGATAATTAACTCAAATTGGCTACTTGTAACTTTTATTTGATCTATATTGTTGTTCTGTACAGAGTACAATATTTTCTTTAAATCTTTTATTTGAAATTTCATATTTATTAATTAATCCTTAGCAATATTCTAGTTTTTTTATGTTTATTTTTAAATTTTCTAGTTCTTCTGGCAGCATCCAAATTCTTGTATAATCATCTAATTCTATAATCGCTACTTCATAAGTATTAATTATGCGTTTTTTACCTACTATGACACAATTACGATATAAAATACCTAGTATTTGTATATTAATCTTACTATTAAGTTCTATAATATAAGTACTCTTTTTGTACATATCATTTAGTTACAAAAGTTCTATTTTATTATAAGTAAATAATAATTTTTTTTGACTCTTAAAATTATCACGATATAAATACAATTAGTGTTTATTTAAGAGTATATTGACATAGTATTTTTTGTTTGTACGTTTATTGATATTATTGAATTATAAAATATTGAAAATATTAACATGATATATATTATTATTCATTCTAATTCTGTTTTAATAAAATCGATTAGAGTTTTGCAAGATATTTATATGAATTCAAATTTAGATTGATTGTTTAATATATTTTATAAGCTTGATGGTTATCTTGGTGATTTTAATTAATTAAAACTCATTGAAATATCACATAGAATTTTTGCTTAATTTTAAGTATTTTACAATTGTAGTATATTTCAATATTACTATAGTGTAACTATAATGTATTGTACTAATAAAAGTATGAATAAGATTTTCAGTAAACTCTATTGTTAGATTATTTATATAAATTTTAATATATATTTTTATTTTGAATATATTATTCAATTTTATTTATAAAATATATTAATTTATAATTTTGAGATATAATACTTCCAAGTATTATATGAAATTTCAATTACTTAACGCACAAAACAATGTTAATTGCAGATGATTTAGATAAATTATTGAAAATTTTACCAGATTTTGTATGTCAACCTCTAGTTAAACATACTAATAGAAAGTACTTGATTGAAGTAGTAATGGATTTAGGTCGTCGACCTGAAGCCCGTTTTCCTAACGGACCTGAATATTTATCTAATCAGATTATTTCATGGCAAGATTTAGATTCTTGTATTAGAAGAATAGGAAATTTTAGTGGAGATAATCGTTCAGGTATCGAACGAACACTACATCGAATTAGTTCAATTAGAAATAGAAAAGGTAATGTTATAGGTTTAACATGCAGAGTTGGACGAGCAATTTTTGGTACTATTAGTATTATTAGAGATCTGTTGGAAAAAGGTCAATCTTTGTTGTTTTTGGGTAAACCAGGAGTTGGTAAGACTACCGCTATTAGAGAAGTGGCTCGTGTGTTAGCTGATGAAATGGAAAAACGGGTTGTAATTATTGATACATCTAATGAGATAGCTGGTGATGGAGATATTCCTCATCCAGCTATTGGAAGGGCTAGAAGAATGCAAGTAGCTCGTCCTGAACTTCAGCATCAAGTTATGATTGAAGCAGTTGAGAATCATATGCCAGAAGTTATAATTATAGATGAAATAGGTACAGAGCTAGAGGCTTTAGCAGCACGCACAATAGCTGAAAGAGGTGTTCAGTTGGTTGGAACAGCACATGGAAATTATTTAGAAAGTTTAATTAAGAACCCAATATTATCTGATTTAGTTGGTGGTATTCAGTGCGTTACTTTAGGAGATGAAGAAGCAAAGCGCAGAGGGTCTCAAAAAAGTATATTAGAACGAAAAGCTGCTCCAGCCTTCGAAGTGGCTATTGAAATTCATGAACGCGACAATTGGATAGTACATGAAAAAGTTGATGAAACTATCGACCAAATCTTACAGGGAACAACGATTTTAATGCAGCGTCGTAAGTTTAGTCGCGATGGTTTAATTTATATTGAGTGTGAGCAATCTTTGTCAACTAATTTTGTGACTAATATTAATACTAGTAATAATATAAGGTCAAAAAACTCTAAGTCTTTAAATTATTTTAAAAGATCTTATACGTTACAAGGTTTATCAAATTTGCGAGAAAAGAAATGCCGTATAAATAATGGTTTAACCAATGCATGTAAAAAGAAAGTGATTAATAGTAGTGATACAAAAACTATACTATTATATGCACATTCTATTAATATTCAACAACTAGAAGCTACGATTGATATATTACAATTACCTATTGCTATAACAAGAAATCTCGTGAAAGCAGATATTATTTTAGGTTTAAGATCAAATGTTAAGCAAAATACAAAATTGAGACAAGTAGCTAAATCAAGACAAATCACAATTTATACTATTCATAGTAGTACAATTCGTAATATTACTAGGGCTTTAAGGCAAATGTTGCATCTTAGTAATATATCTCCTTTAAATTGGCAACAATTATGTAATGATAAGGATAGTCTGGAGATTCAAGCCTTAACAGAAGCGCGTATAGCTGTAGAAAAAATTGTTATTAATAAAAAGCAGTCTGTAGAGTTATTATCTCGTTTAGCGAACATTCGCAGGTTACAACATCAACTAATAGAATTATATAATTTGAGATCACGAAGTTTCGGAGAAGAACCTTATAGAGGTTTGCGTATTTATCCTAATTAATTATTAACTCAATAATGCATTTTAGATAAGTTATAACTATAATTTTATTATTTACTGTAGATACAGGTTATCATGAAAAGTGAAAAAATTGAGGAATTGTTTATGTCATCAACAGAAGTTAAAGAGTCAGTGGAAGATATCTTTGAGAGAGTAAGAGATATTGTGGCACAACAATTAGGTGTGAACAAGGAAAAAGTGACTCGAAAAGCTAATTTCGCTAATGATTTAGGAGCGGATTCTTTAGATACAGTTGAGCTAGTTATGGCAATTGAAGATGAGTTTTCTATAGATATTTCTGATGAGGCTGCAGAAAAAATTGCGACTGTAGATGAGGTTATTGACTTTATTGAAGGTGTTGTGAATACTAAATAGTAGCGCTATTTTGATTCCTTTTTATATACTTTAAGCTTTTACGGAGAGGGTGGGATTCGAACCCACGGAACCTTACAGTTCATCTGATTTCAAATCAGACGCAATAAACCAACTCTACCACCTCTCCTATATCAATTATCTCAATAATATATTATCAGAAATAAGACTATAAAAACAATCGTTTATTTTGAATATATTCTTTAGTTATAATTCTTATAATGTTTGTTATTCATATGTAGCTTGACCAGTAAATTTTTTGTTTACTGGATTATCGTTTTTACCAATGGAATGTTCTATATTGCCTACACCTTCTCTTCCAGGATTTACTTTTTCCGGAAATACTCCATCTTTGGGGTGCAAATATTGCACTTCACCATTAGGAAATATCCTATAAATTTTAAAGTCGGCTATTCTAAACTTAGATCTTAATTGTGCGCCTAAGGCTAAGCATTGTTCTTTCTTAGCTAAGTAAAGTAAGTTGTTACCTTCTCTCATTATAGCTGCACCACCTGTTGGCATTTCAAAGACTTGTTCTGATTTACTTGTCCATGTAATTGCATATTTTTCTTCAATTTCAGCAGCTCTTAACCATCCTCCTGTACTTCCTCCAAATGTAGGTGAGGGCATTTTAAAATCTATTGTGCTTGTCATAGTAGATCCTTGTTTTATATAAGTGATTACTAATAATTATTATCTTATTTATTATTTATTGATATAAAAAAGAAATAAAGCTTCATGATTATTCATTTCAAAAATAGAATATTATATAAATATATATTTATATTTCAATTAATTTTATTAAGTTTTTGACTCTTAATAATTGATAATAATTAAATGAAAAATTTTATATTTTATGGTTGTCTAGTCTATTAAGATTAATATTTTAACTAAATTTTTATAGATTAAAAATATAACAAAAATTGTTTTATATAATAAATCAGCAATTTTTTATCATATTTTTAATTTGTGACATGTATTTAATTTATCTGATGCTAGATGATATAGCTTCTGTTTTAATAGGTGGTATTAAGTAAAGTTTTAGTAAGTACCAAACTAAGTTAGCATATATTGGTAACTTATTGATCTTCTTAATTAATTTATTTTGGTTAGTTTTATCAATTTCTATTAGTAATTTATTCTGTGAAGCACAATAATCTAAATATTTAAAGAATTCGGGTCGGTCAACATTTAGAGCTATAGGGAAAATTCGTGATGCGCTTTCATTAGTTTTTTTAATTACTTGCATATCATATTGCCTTGAATCTAAACCGATAGCCTTATAAAAATCAGAACGTTGGAAATCATTTAGATACATAGTTGCAAATACACTTAATAAGAAAAAACGACACCATAATCTAGCTTCTAAGTTGTTTAAAAAATTAGGTTGGGATTTCAACAAAGCAGCAAAAAAATCTCCATGGCGATTTTCATCTTGGCACCAGTTTTCAAAAAATTTAAAGATTGGATAAATACGGTGTTCAGGATGTTTTTCTAAATGTCTATATATAGTAATATATCTCCAATACCCAATTTTTTCTGATAAATATGTGGCATAAAAAATAAATTTGGGTGAAAAGAAAGTATACTTTCTACTTTTTGTTAAAAAACCTAAGTCTAATGATAAATTAAAATCGCCAATGGCTTTATTTAAAAAACCAGCATGCCTGGCTTCATCGCGAGACATAAGTAGAAAGCATTCAGCCATTACAGGATTAGTTTTTTGTAGTCTTCTTGATAATTCTTTATACAGTAAAAATCCTGAAAATTCTGCTGTACAGGATCTTTCTAGAAATTCAATAAATAAAGCTTTTGTTCTATTATCTAAATGAACCCAAGATTGCTCAAAATCTTCATCTCGAATAAAGTGTTGCCTATTATAATCGGCTCTAAATTCCTGTAATAAAGCTTCAAACTCTTCAATATTTAATGATATATCTAATTGTGCCATTTCTTCAAAGTTGGTTGTATAGAATCTTGGTGTAAGTAAAGTTTCTTTTACTGGTGTTTGTGATGTTTTTGTTGTAACTTGCATATTGTAATAGAAATTATAATTCCTGAAAATATTTAGACCTTAATTACTAAGTTTATACTAACCTTAAGTTTGAGTTTGTTGACTTATAATTGTCAAAAATTTACATTTCTTGATTTTTAGTATGACAATTTAAATTTTGCCCTAAATATTATATATTAATTTTATTAATATTATAGTTATTATATTAATAATAGAATTTTAAATTATAATTATAGGAGTTGAGTGTCTATGCTTGATATTATTAGCTTAGGTTGGGGATCTCTATTAGCTGTATTTACTTTTTCAGTTGCTTTAGTAGTGTGGGGAAGAAATGGATTTTAGATTAAAAAATAATTAATAATTAAAGTATGTAATTATAATAGAGTTTATGGAGTGTAAAGATGGGAAGTGAAATCATTGTTACTAGTATAATTAGTTCAATACTAATATTATTAGGCCTTATATTAGGATTTATATTATTGAAGATACAAGGTGAATAAAATAAATATATTTATTAATTTAATCATAATAAAGAATATGTTATGTAATCTCATATTCTTTAAAAAAGTTAGTATAAATCTGGAGAGACATATTCATGAAATTAATTTGGTATGTTAATATTTTTGTGATTATATTTTTGATTTTAGTGAATAGTCCTAAAAATACAAGTTTAGGTGATTTTGGTAATCAAAAGCAGGCCTTAAATATTACTCGTGGAACCCAAAAAAAAATACATTTAATTACTGTAGTAAATATATTCGTCTTTTTTATATTAACAGTATTTTTTGTCTTATATTCTTCTATATAACGATACTATAGTTATTATAGTATGTATAGTTTTACAATTAATTTTCAAGTTTATACAATATTGTATGTGTATTTCAAAAAAAATGTGTCCTGTGCCATTAGAACAACAGCCTTTAAATGAGTATTTTTCTTTGAAAACTTCGTGGTTTTTTGAATGGTCTACTTTTGATAATTATAAATACTTAAAGCAAATTTTTTATATTTTTTGTTTTTTCTTTATATTATTTATTCCATTTGTGTTGTCAGCTATATCTAATCTTAGTTTAATCAGGTTTATAGTTCTAGATCTTTTTATGGTTAATATAATATTAGTATTAATTTTTTTGAGGCTATATCTAGGATGGACTTATATAATTAAGAGATTAGTTAGTGCTACAGTATTTTACGAAGAGTCTGGTTGGTATGATGGACAAGTATGGATAAAAAGTGTTGAAAGTTTAACACAGGATCGTTTAATTGGATTATATCAGGTTACACCTTTTATAAAGAGAATACAATATAGTTTAGCAGCATCAGCATTGTTAATTGGATTAGAGAATTTATTATTTTATTTATCTAAATAAGTGGTAAGATGGTATTAATTTGTTGTATTCTAATGTAAACGCGGGGTAGAGCAGTCTGGTAGCTCGTCGGGCTCATAACCCGAAGGCCAATGGTTCAAATCCATTCCCCGCTATTTAACTTATTGCCATCTACGATCAAAAATTTAACTTATATGTTATATTATTTATTATTTTATAGACATTTTGAACTTTGTGAGAATATTGCAATGGTATTAAATAATAATTCTATTAGAGTTGGTCAAAAGGCTCCTGATTTTTCTGCTACTGCAGTATATGATCAAGAATTTAAACAGATAAAATTGTCAGATTATTTTGGTAAATATTTGATTCTATTATTCTATCCTTTGGACTTTACTTTTGTATGTCCTACAGAAATCACAGCATTTAGTGATGCTTATATAGAGTTTCAAAATTTAAATACTGAAATTTTAGGCATATCTGTAGATAGTGAATATTCCCATTTAGCTTGGTTACAAACCGATCGTGAATCTGGTGGTTTAGGAGATTTGAATTATCCTTTAGTATCGGATCTGACTAAGCAAATTAGTCTTTCTTACAATATTTTGACAGAAGCAGGTACTTCTTTAAGAGGTTTATTTATAATAGATAAAAAGGGTATTATTCAGCATGCATTGGTAAATAATTTGGATTTTGGTCGAAGTGTAAACGAAACTTTAAGAGTGTTAAAAGCTATTCAATATGTTCAAGAGCATCCTGATGAAGTTTGTCCAGCTAATTGGCAGCCTGGTGATCTTACTATAATTAGTAAGCCAAAAGAGTCTAAAGATTACTTCCGTTCTATATAGTACTTGTTCTTCATTTTTAGATCTTTAAAATATTTAATATAATTCTATATTAGAAAGTTTTATTCTATGTTATAGAAAAATTACAATCTAATAGTCAATAATACGTAAGATTATTAATTTTAATTTCTTATAATATTATATTTTAGGGAAAATAAACATGTCTACTAATTTAGCTCAGCAGTTACGAGAAGGTACAACAAAATCTCATAGTATGGCTGAAAATGTAAGTTTTGTTAAATCTTTTCTTGGTGGAGTAGTTGATAAAAAATCATACCGTAAGTTAGTGGCTAACTTATTCTTTGTATATAAAGTGATTGAAGAGCAAATAGAAAATAATAGACATCATATAGCTATTAACTCTATTTACTTTCCAGAACTGCATAGAGAAACGAGTTTAAGTCAAGATTTAGAATACTATTATGGATCTGATTGGAAAAATCAAGTAAGTCCTTCATTAGCTACACAAGTTTATATAGACCGAATTCATAATATAGGAACAACACAACCAGAATTATTAATAGCTCATGCTTATACTCGTTATATGGGTGACTTATCTGGTGGGCAAATATTGAAAAAAATCGCAAAAAATGCAATGCAGTTACCTGATACAGCTGGTACAGCTTTTTATAATTTTGATGATATACCAGATGATGAAGCTTTTAAAAAAGAATATAGAAATGCTTTAGATAATATTCCACTAGATGATGAACAAATAGAACAAATTATTGCCGAAGCTAATATAGCTTTTAATTTAAATATGAAAATGTTCCAGGAATTAAATTCCAATTTAATTAAAATAATGATAATGTTTTTATGGAGTACTTTAAGTAATTTCCGGAAAAAGTTTACTTAGTTTTGTTCATATGTTATTGTCTTTTACAGGCCTTGATCAATGAAGTATATTGTATCAGGTCTATTAGTATAATAATATTATATATAGTATTTAATATTCTAGTTTTAACTAAAATTGAATTTTTTAAGACTTTCTATTTTATAATGGAATAATAAAATGTAATTATAATATGAAATCACTTAATTATTATTAACTATGTGTAAATCAAAAACCTCTAAATCTATTACTAAAAGGTTTAAAGTAACATCAAGTGGAAAGCTATTAAGACATAGGGCTTCGCGCAGCCATTTGCTAGAAAAAAAAACAACAAAACGGAAACAAAAACTAAGGCAAATTGTAGTTGTTGATAAAAGTTATATTATTAATTTTAGATCCAAATTATAGTGTTTTTATTAATTTAATGAAAAATTGGTAAAAAGTCATGTATTCGTTGAATAATAAATTTATGTGAACAGTATTTTATAATATAAAGATTCATTATTGTTTATGACTCGTGTAAAAAGAGGGAACGTTGCTCGTAAGAGACGAAAAAAAATATTGAAATTAGCTCAAGGTTTTAAAGGATCACAGTCTGCTCTGTTCCGAACTGCTAAACAGCAAGTATTAAAAGCTTTAAAATATTCTTACATAGGTAGAAAAAATAAAAAACGTGATTATCGACGTTTATGGATTACTCGTATTAATGCTGCTGTTCATAATTATGGTATGACTTATAATCAATTTATTTGCAGTTTAAAAAACGCTCAAATAGCAATAAATCGCAAAATGTTAGCGCAATTAGCAATTATGGATCAATTAGCTTTTGAAGCGATTATAAAATTAACTTCATTGTAGGTTTTGTTTAAAAAAAGACATTAATCATAAAAATTTTGATAATATGTCATCTAATTGAGCCTATTAATTACATAGTGACTAATTAGTTGTAAAGTATTATTCGCTTCACCATGGTATATATTCCCTAATGCTTTAATAGATGCTTGAATATGTTCTTGTGCTAGATCTTTGGCTTTTTGTATGCCTTTTGTACTTTTAATAATTTTTATAGCTTTATTTATATCATCTTTATTTTGAAATTCTCTATTAAGAAGATTATGTAATTTAGAAGATTCTTCCAACGCAAAAATTAGAGGTGCTGTTAAATTACCATTCTTTAAATCGGATCCAGCCGGCTTTCCAAGAGATTTATGTGACCCTATAATGTCTAAAACATCATCTATAATTTGGAAAGCTAATCCCAAGTGTTTCCCATACAAGTAAAAATCATTTTGAATATTTTTATTTGTATTACTAATCATAGCAGCACCTTTACAGCTTGCTGCTATCAATGATGCTGTTTTGTAAAAAGATTTTTCTATATAATCATCTATTGAAATGCTACTATCAAAATTTGTTAATCCTTGTCTCACTTCTCCTTCAGCGAAGTCTGTAATCACTTTGGAAATAGTTTTAACAACCTCTAAGTTATTTAAATTAGCTAAATACCATGAAGATTGTGCAAATAAAAAATCTCCAGCAAGCACAGCTACTTTGGTACTAAAAGTATTGTGAACTGTTTCAATACCTCTTCTTGTCTGACATTCATCAATAACATCATCATGTACTAAGCTTGCAGTGTGTATAATTTCTGTAATTTCAGCCAACCTTCGGTGTTCAGGTAATATATTGTGATTCGATGTTGTTGCTTGAGCAACAAGTAAAACTATCGCTGGACGGATTCTCTTGCCTCCAGCACTGAATAAATGTTCAGCAGCTGCATAAAGTATTGGATGTTTTGCACCTACCATCTTTTTTAAGTTTGTGTTAAGCATATTTAAATCATTTGTGATAGAAGATAGTATACTTAGTGATTTATTCATAATATATTTTAATCCATTATTTTATCTTAGTTCTTAGTGCTGATATATAAAAATCACATATAATTTTTATTTTATTTTTTATATGTATATAAAGAATGTATTACAATACTAATAATAAATACAAATAATTATATTTTGTTATTTACTAATTATAGTATTAATTACTATATTCAACTTTTTATTTTTAATTTTTTTATCGTGCGTTATCTATTTTTTATTGAATTTGGGATCTAGAATTATAGTTATGAGTGATAAAATAGTCTTACCTTCAACATTATTTGAAATAAGTAACTTAAGTAATGAAGTGATTCTATCACTTTATAAAGACATGTTATTAGGCCGTAATTTTGAAGATATGTGTGCTCAAATGTACTATAGAGGTAAAATGTTTGGTTTTGTACATCTCTATAATGGTCAAGAAGCTGTCTCTACAGGTGTGATTAAAGTTTTGAATGAAAATGATTATGTCTGTAGCACTTACCGTGATCATGTTCATGCTTTAAGTAAAGGTGTTCCTTCTAATATTGTTATGGCTGAATTGTTCGGGAAAGAAACCGGATGTAGTCGTGGTCGAGGTGGTTCAATGCATATTTTTTCAGCGAAACATAATTTTTTAGGTGGTTTTGCATTTATTGGAGAAGGTATACCTATAGCTATAGGTTCAGCTTTTCAGAGTGTTTATAGAAAGCAGGTTCTACAGGATTCTAGTCTTCTACGTGTTACAGCTTGTTTTTTTGGTGATGGTACAAGTAATAATGGTCAATTTTTTGAATGTCTAAATATGGCTGTTTTATGGAAATTACCTATTATTTTTGTGGTTGAAAATAATCAATGGGCAATAGGAATGGCTCATCATAGATCAACTTCTTATCCAGAAATACATAAGAAAGCCAATGCATTTGGTTTGCCAGGCATTGAGGTAGATGGTATGGATGTTTTTGCAGTGAGAGAAGTGACACAACAAGCTGTTGATCGAGCCAGATTAGGAGAAGGTCCTACGTTAATTGAAGCATTGACATATCGTTTTCGTGGACATTCATTGGCAGATCCAGATGAGCTGCGTTCTCGTCAAGAGAAAGAGGCATGGTTAGCGCGTGATCCAATCAAACGTCTAAAAAATTATTTAATTGAGAATCGGATTGTTTCCCATGATGTAATTAATAGTATTCATATCAAGGTTAAACAAGAAATTGATGATGCAATAAAATTTGCGTTGTCCAGTCCAGAACCGCAGGTTGAGGATTTACAGCGCTATTTATTTGCTGATGATCAAGGCAACACAATAAATGAGTGACTCTTTATCGGTTTTAATGTTATAATATAAAAGATTATGTCTCAAGTTTTTATGTTTGATGCTCTAAGAGAAGCTACAGATGAGGAAATGCAGAATGATAATTCTGTTTTTGTTTTAGGAGAAGATGTTGGTCATTATGGCGGTTCTTATAAAGTTACGAAAGATTTGCATGCCAAATATGGTGATTTAAGAGTCTTGGATACACCAATCGCAGAGAATAGTTTTATGGGTATGGCAATTGGTGCAGCTATTACTGGCTTAAGACCTATCGTTGAAGGTATGAATATGAGTTTCTTACTTCTTGCTTTTAACCAAATTTCTAATAATGCTGGTATGTTACGATATACTTCGGGTGGTAATTTTACTATACCACTCGTAATTCGTGGTCCTGGTGGTGTGGGTCGTCAGCTTGGTGCGGAACATTCTCAACGTTTAGAAGCTTATTTTCAAGCAATTCCGGGGTTAAAAATAGTTGCTTGTTCTACTCCATATAATGCTAAAGGTTTACTAAAGTCCGCCATTCGTGATAATAATCCAGTAATTTTATTTGAACATGTTCTCCTATATAATTTGAAAGAAGAATTACCGGATTATGAATATTTTCTTCCTTTGGATAAAGCAGAATTAGTAAGAGAGGGAAGTCAAGTTACTATAGTTACTTACTCTAGAATGCGCCATCATGTTATCCAGGCAGTTAATCAATTAGTGGAAGAAGGTTATGATCCAGAGGTAATTGATTTAATTTCTTTAAAACCGATTGATATTGATACCATCAGTAAATCTTTAATGAAAACCCATAAATTAATTATTGTTGAGGAATGCATGAAAACAGGTGGCATTGCAGCAGAAGTTATTGCACAAATAAATGATAATTATTTTGATCTATTAGATGCACCTATTATTCGTTTGTCTTCTCATGATATTCCTACGCCTTATAATGGTAATCTCGAAAAAGCTACTGTAATTTATCCTTCTCAGATCATTCAATCCGTGAAAGAATTAAGTTATTGATGATTAATGATTTATAATTTCTAAATACGTTTATATTATAAAAGCAATAAGTAAGTACTTTTACTTACTTATTATCATTTATTTATTAACTATCTTATCATCAATTACTCTAAAAATTAATTTCGGCTGCTTGTACTTTTTCCCATTGTTTTTTCTTTATTACAAAAAGAATTTGAGTTAATGTTACTATAAAAAAGAAAGCAATCATACCTTTAATTCTTACTGGGCTTTGTAACACTATTTCCGTTTCACTTTGTCCAAATCCACCAATATTTGGGTCATTTGTAAGGTTTTGATTAGCTAATATGTTATTACCTTCAGATACACTTAAATTTAATCCTGCTGGAATATTTTCTGTATATCTTTCTCCATTTAGTTTTTCGATATCTATATTGTATCCCCCTTTATCTAAAGTAGATATTTTGATGATTTTACCACTATTTGAGGATGTGAATATATTATTATTTGATTTATCACCTGTAGGGTAAATTTGTCCTCTACCTCTGTTGCCTCCTACGTAAATAGGGTATTTTAGGAAATGAATATTTTTATCTTTACTTGGATCAGGAGATAAAATTGGAAATATGATTTCTTGGTTTGTATCTCCTGGCACAGGACCTACAATCAGTATATTTTCTTTGGATGTACTATATGGTTGAATATAAAAATTTTTAGTCTTTTCTTTTAATTCTTGAGATATTAAGTTCTTTGGAGCTAGTTTGAATCCTTCAGGTAAAATTAAAACGGCACCAGTGTTTAATGGCCCTTTTGTCCCATTACCTAAAATTTGTTTGTAGCTATTATCATAAGGTATTTTCACTGTGGCTTCAAATACACTGTTAGGTAGTACTGCTTGTGGTGTTTCAATTTCTACAGGTCTTTGGGCCAGATGACAATTAGCACAAACAATTCTACCAGTCGCTTCTCTTGGATCTTCATAGCCTTGCTGTGCATATATGGGGAAGGCCCTAACTGTTAAAGGACTTATTAAGTTGAAGCTGACTAGACTTACATATATAATAATAAAACTTTGAATTATCTTAATTGATTTTTTTAAATAACTTGAATTCATATATTTTGTGATTATAGATTTATAAATGTTATATCTCTTTATTTATAATAACATTCTCGATTTATTATTTTTAATAAATATTCTTGATTCATATATTTTTAGTCAAAATTATAATTAATTCACGAATTAATTATTTATTGAAAGCTTTTAAAAGCAAAATTCCACTAAAATATAATAGCAATATAGCTGATGACATAAGTATTTGTGTAATTGGATCTGTAGAAGGTGTTAGGATAGCTCCTATAATAGTTGAAACAAAAATAGCATATTTCCAATATGAAAACATCTTCTCTGAAGATAAAATATCAAAAGCACCTAAAATTACTTGTATAATTGGAATTTGAAATGCTAGCCCCGTACTAAATAATAGCAACAGTATAAAGTTAAAGTATTGTTCAAATGACCATATAGGTTCTACAATGTCTGCTCCGTATTGAATTAAAAATTGAAGTGCAGCCGGTGCTAAAAAGTGATAAGAAAATAATATGCCTACAAAAAATAGTATTATAGATGATAATAAAGTAGGAATTAAAAAAGATGCTTCTCTTCTAGTTAATCCTGGTAAAATAAAAATAAGTATTTGATAAATTGTGAATGGGCTACTTAATAAAATACCTGTATATATTGCAACTTTTATTGAAGCGAAAAGATATTCACCTGGCGCAAGTTGTAAAAACTTAACTCCAATAGCAGGTTTTTGTAGGATAAATGATATATTTTTGATATATAAAAAACATGTTAATGTAATAATACAAAAAATAGTAAAAGCAATAAAGAATCTCTGTCTCAGTTCTTCTAAATGTTCAAAAATAGACATCTCTGCTCTATTATTTAATTGTTTTTTCATAATTTTATTATGTTTTGTAAAAAGATTGGATAAACATAAATATTGTATTTTTCTGGTGTATTTTGAGTATTTATAAAATATATTATAATAATTCTAATAATAAAGTAGAAAAAAATATAGTTTTTTACTAAGTATTACAAAATCTATCTTTATTCAAGGTAGTTCTAATTTTATATATAATATAAAAATAAATATTAGTAAAAAAATTTAAAATGGAAAATAGATTAAGCTTTTAATATTACGTAAATCATAATTGATTATAACTATAAATCTGTCTATTTTTTGATATAAATTAAAAATAAACTAATATTGTTTTAATGTAACGGTAAGGAGAAAGATGTATGATTGTTAAGGCGAGTAGTGGAAGTCCACTGGCAAGACCACAACTTTACCGAACAGCACCAATTTCAACTATTGTACAAGCAGAGCAACAAGATAGATTTTTGCAGTTAGGTGAGTTGAATGAATTAGTCGCATTTTTAAGTTCAGGTAATAAGCGTCTTGAAGTTGCTGATTTGTTAACAAAAAATGCGAATATTTTAGTAGCTAGAGCAGCAGATAAAATTTTTGTTGGTGGTTCCGCTATTTCTTATCTAGAAAGACCTCAAGCTTCTTTTCTATTATCTGATTCATCTAAGAATAGTATTAGTATTGAAGAATTATCAGGTAATACACAAAGCAGTTTATTTGAGAGTATAACATCTGTATTTAGTTCTAGTGATTCATTACCACCTGGTTTTAAGCCAATTAATGTAGTTCGTTATGGTTCTACTCGAATGAAAAAATCTTTACGCGATTTAGATTGGTTTTTAAGATATCTAACTTATGCTATCGTTGCAGGTGATCCTAATATACTTTCTGTCAATATTCGTGGTTTACGTGAATTAATTGACAATGCTTGTTCTAGTGCTGCAGCAATAGTAGCATTAAGAGAAATGCGTAAAATCGCATTAACTCTTTTTAACGAGGATCCAGAAGGACAGCAGCTTGTTCAGGAATATTTTAATATTGTTATTACAGAGTTTGAAGCACCATCTTTAACAGATAAATTGCGACGTCGAACATCAAATGATTTACAAGGTTTACGTTTACCACAAATATATGCCAAATCTGGTATATCTAAGCAAAGATTTGTGATGAAAACCAGTCTATCGGCAGAGGAAAAAAATATTGTTATTAGGGGATGCTATAGGCAAGTATTTCAAAGAGATATTTCTAAAGCATATAATATAGAGTTTTCTGATTTAGAGTCTAAGGTAAAAAATGGCACTTTATCTATTAAGGAATTTATTCGTTTTCTTGGCAAATCTTCTATATATAGAAGACAATTCTTTGAGCCATTTGTCAATAGTCGGGTCGTAGAATTAGCTTTTAGGCATTTTTTAGGTAGAGGTTTAAGTTCTTTAGAAGAGTTTCAAAAGTATTTCTCAGTCTTATCTACAAGAGGCCTAGACGGTTTAGTTGATAGCATTATAAATTCCTCAGAGTATGCGGATTACTTTGCTGAAGAGACAGTTCCATATTTACGTGGTCTAGGTGAAGAAGCCCAAGAATCACGAAATTGGGGTGCACAAATAGAATTATTAAAATATAGTACTCCATTTAGAAAAATTCCGCAATTTGTCACTTTATTTAGTGACTATAAGAGAAATCTGCCTGATCAACATCCTTATGGATTGACTAATGATCCATTACCTATACAGTTTGGAGCTATTTTTCCAAAAAATTTAGTGAACTTACGTAAAAAGTCAGCTCCTTTTGGTAAGGACACTAGAAGAATCTTACCTAGATGTGGACCTGGTATATATAGTCAAATTAGTAGTCCTAATTTACGTTCTGCAACTTTTAGTTCGTTAGGACCAAAAGTATTTCGGCTGAATACAGTAACAAATGAAATAACTGTACCTAGTAAGAGTTTAGATATAGAAACAGACTTAAATAAGGTAATTAATGCTATATATTTAAGAGTTTTTGGTAGATTTGTTTATACAGAAGAACTATTGACAGTTAAGCGGTTAGAAAGTCAGCTAAGAGATCGCCAAATATCAGTGCGCAATTTTGTTAGGGAATTAGCTAAATCATCTATCTTTCGATCATTATATTGGCAGCCTTTTTATTTATGTAAAGCTATTGAATATATACATAAGCGTTTACTTGGTAGACCTACTTATGGACGGCAGGAAATAAATCAATATTTTGAGGTTGTTTATAAACAAGGTTACTATAAGATGATTGATTCTATGGTTGACAGTCTAGAATATATAGAATCTTTTGGAGATAATACAGTGCCTTATGAAAGATATTTAACTCCTTCAAGTGTTGCTTTTAAAAGTTTAAGACCAGGTATTAAGCAATTAAAAGTACAGGGATCAATTGTTACTAAATTAGATAAAGTCAATCGTTTTTTAGATTTAGGAACGATTAAAGAAACATTTACTCCGAATGGTATTAATAAAAAAATTCAGCAAGGTGTAACTTCAAGAAGAGATCAAAAAGTTATTTTTATGGCAGATTCTTCTGCCAACAAGTCACGTCTTTCTCAAATATTGAGAGCAACTTATAGACAGCTCTTTGAAAGAGATCTTAATGCGTTTTCTATAGGTGATGAATTCTTTAATTTAGAGAAAGCGTTTATAGCACAGGAAATTAGTGTTCAACAATTAGTAGAAAAATTAGGTTCTTCATCTTTGTATTGCAAAGAATTTTATCAGCCATATCCAAATACAAAAGTTATTGAATTAGGAACAAAACATTTTCTTGGTAGAGCACCTAATAATCAAGCTGAAATTCGATATTATAATCAAATATTAGCTTCCCAAGGATTAGTTTATTTTATATCGACATTAGTTAATAGTTCTGAATATAATACTATCTTTGGAGCTAATACGGTTCCTTATCGTCGTTTTCCGACATTGCCGGCTGCTAATTTCCCAAATACTGAAAAATTATATAACACTCTAACTAAGCAAAATGAGATTGTTGTAGTACCTAGTTTTAGTGCTATAGTAGGTAACCAATAATCAACAAGTTTCTTTAAATAGTCTTTCTTGCTTCAGTACTTTCCTGAATAGAGCGTTTTGTACAGAAGTAGTAAATGTTACAAGTGTTCGTCTTAATCCCTGCAGAAGTAATAAGGTATTATCATATATCTAGGTGTATTAAATGGACACTTAAAATAAACTTTTTTAGGAATTTTATTAATGAGTATTGTTACCAAATCAATCGTTAATGCTGATGCAGAAGCTAGATATTTAAGTCCAGGTGAATTGGATCGAATTAAAAGCTTTGTATTGTCTGGACAAAGACGCTTAAGAATTGCACAAATATTGACAGATAATCGTGAACTTATTGTTAAACAAGGTGGACAGCAACTTTTTCAGAAACGACCTGATGTTGTTTCTCCAGGCGGTAATGCTTATGGAGAAGAAATGACAGCGACTTGTTTACGTGATTTAGATTATTATTTAAGACTAGTTACTTATGGTATAGTAGCAGGTGATGTAACTCCTATAGAAGAAATAGGGTTAGTGGGTGTTAAAGAAATGTATAATTCATTGGGCACGCCTATATCAGGTGTTGCGGAGGGTGTACGTTCTATGAAAAGTATTGCTTGTTCTTTATTGTCAGGAGAAGATTCTGCAGAAGCAGGTTTTTATTTTGATTACACTTTAGGTGCAATGCAGTAAATCATAACTCAATAATATACATAAAATACTAAATTAAAGGAAAAATAATAATATGCAAGACGCTATTACTTCTGTTATTAATACAGCTGATGTACAAGGCAAATATTTGGATGATAATTCATTAGAGAAACTTAGGGGCTATTTTCAAACAGGTGAATTAAGAGTTCGTGCGGCCGCTACAATTGCTGCGAATGCTGCAACTATTATTAAAGAATCTGTAGCTAAAGCTTTGCTGTATTCTGATATCACAAGACCAGGTGGTAATATGTATACAACAAGAAGATATGCAGCATGTATTAGGGATTTAGATTACTATTTAAGATATGCTACTTATGGGATGTTGGCCGGAGACCCTTCTATTCTAGATGAACGCGTTTTGAATGGTTTAAAGGAAACATATAATTCTTTAGGTGTACCTATTGGAGCTACAATTCAAGCAATACAAGCTATGAAAGAAGTTACTGCTAGTTTAATTGGCCCTGATGCAGGTCAAGAAATGGGTTTATATTTTGACTATATTTGTTCTGGTTTGAGTTAGATTAGATTTATTCAGTCAGTATTCAATATCTATGATAAGGAGCATAATTTGCTCCTTATTTTTACTTGTTAAGTATTTAAAACAGTCGCGGCTTGTACTCTAGCACGTGCTTTACGTAAATTTTGCGTAGCCTCTATTTTGTCTTTATTTGTGGTTGCTTCAGCTAATTTCACTGTTGCCTTTTCTAAATTGCTTTGTGCAGTATTCAAATTTATGTCAGAAGTTTTTTCAGCGCCATTTACTAATATAGTTATCATATCATTGTTTACTTCTGCAAACCCGCCTAAAAGTATAATTGGCTGCCATTCTTTATCAATGCGTACGCGCATTACGCCAATGTCTAAGGCGGTTAATAGTGGTATGTGTCCTTTTAGAATTCCTAATTGTCCCGTACTGCTTGGCAAAATAACTTCTTCAGCATTTGCATCCCACACAGTTTTATCAGGTGCAATAACACGAATTTTTAATGTCATATTATTTATTATATTTATTTTAATGTTTCAGCTTTAGTAATAGCTTCTTGTATATTACCTACTAAGTAAAAAGCTTGTTCAGGTAATTCATCTAGTTCACCTTTTAGTATCATTTGAAAGCCTTTAATAGCTTCCTCTAGTGATACATATTTACCAGGTGAACCAGTGAATACTTCAGCTACAAAGAAAGGTTGAGACAAAAAACGTTCAATTTTTCGTGCTCTTGCAACAGTTAAACGGTCTTCTTCAGACAATTCATCTAATCCTAATATTGCAATTATATCTTGTAATTCTTTGTATCTTTGCAATGTCGATTTGATTTTTTGTGCAGTTGCATAGTGCTCTACTCCTACAATATTCGGTTGTAACATTGTTGAAGTAGATCCAAGAGGATCTACAGCCGGATATATACCTTTTGCTGCTAGACCTCTTGATAAAACTGTGGTTGCATCCAAGTGAGCGAATGTTGTCGCGGGTGCAGGATCAGTCAAATCATCAGCAGGGACATAAACTGCTTGTATAGATGTAATTGATCCATCCGTAGTTGATGTAATCCTTTCTTGTAAAGCTCCCATTTCTGTTGCTAATGTAGGTTGATATCCAACTGCAGATGGCATTCTGCCTAATAATGCAGAAACTTCAGACCCGGCCTGTACAAAGCGAAATATGTTGTCAATGAATAGAAGTACATCTTGTTTATTGATATCTCTAAAGTATTCTGCCATGGTTAGAGCAGTTAAGCCAACACGCATTCTCGCACCAGGAGGCTCATTCATTTGCCCATAAACTAAAGCTACTTTGGAGTCTGTTAATTTTTCTGCATTAATTACTTTTGATTCTTTCATTTCTTCATATAAATCATTACCTTCGCGAGTTCTTTCTCCAACTCCTCCAAAAACTGAAACACCTCCATGAGCTTTAGCAATGTTATTAATCAGTTCCATGATTAATACAGTTTTGCCAACGCCGGCACCTCCAAACAAACCTATCTTACCTCCCTTTCTATAAGGAGCTAGTAAGTCTACTACTTTAATACCTGTTTCAAATATCGAAGGCTTAGTTTCTAGTTGAGTAAACGAAGGAGCTGATCTATGTATAGGAAGTGAATCAGATGAAGATACAGTTCCTAGGTTATCTACAGGTTCACCAAGAACGTTAAATATTCTACCTAAAGTTGGTATACCAACTGGAACAGTTATAGCAGCTCCTGTATCTACTACTTCAATACCTCTTTTTAATCCTTCTGTAGAGCTCATAGCAACTGCTCTTACTCTATTATCTCCTAATAATTGTTGTACTTCGCAAGTAATTATATTATCAGGTCCCTGAACTTTTAACGCATTAAATACTTTTGGTAGTTGTCCACTAGGAAATTCAATATCTAATACAGGACCAATAATTTGTGTGACAAGTCCTTTTTTTGTTTTTGTAACCATATTAATAATTAATATATTTTTTATTAAGTGATGTCAATTGATGGAATTTCTTGATATATATTCTACTTAATATATTTTATGAAAGCTAATAATTCTTTTGAAAGTAGATTTATCTGTTATCATAGTATAATTGTAAAACAAAAATACTTCTTAATTTTACAAAATACTTATTTAATTCTGATATATTGTTTGTATTATAAAATCCAGAAAATATATTTATTATTTTGATTTTATCTTTGTTTTTTAACAGGTATTTCAATATTGATACTAATCATCATTTAATCTACCTGTAGTTTTAAGCCAATTTTGTGCTTCAATGTAATTATTTGGTGCTAGATATATAGCTTGCTTCCAATATTCTGCTGCTTTATCAAACATAGATTTTGATATATTCAGATTATTGTTATGAGTTGCTTTTAAACCTTGGTAATGGTAAATCACAGCAATATTATTTAGTGCTTGTGGCAATTTAGAATTTAGTTCTAGTGCTTGATGATAATATTCTAAAGCTTTAATATGTTCTCCATTGCTTGCATAAATCAATCCAATATTGTATAGTATATATGATCTATCATAGGGGTCTTCTTCTAAAGCCAATGCTTCATAATAATTTTCTAAAGCCTCTGCATATTCGCCTTCTGACTGAGCTGACATACCATCTCGATAGTAGCAAAAAGCTTGTTTTTCTTCTTTACTTGTAGGTAATATTTTTACAACAATATCAGCAAGTATAGTAAAAGTCTTGTCAATAAAATTGTCATTCTTTTGTAAACGCGGCATAATATTTAAAAATTAGTAATAAAAGCTCATTTTATATTTACTATAATAATCGATTTCTATAATTATTAAACTATGAACTTCAAAAATTATTTTCAATTTTTAAATCATAGATTAGTAACTTAAAATATACTTTAATTAGATATATAACATATAACGAATAATGATACATAAATTTCTATCGCAAAAAATTACATATAGTATATATAATTTGAATATAGGCTCTACGATGTGTTTATCTACAGAAAAAAAAGAAGAAATCTTATTATTGAAATATCCAAAGATTGTTTATTTACTTTCAGAAATAAGTACAAATCAAAATAATCAATCTATAAGTATAAATAATAAGGTAGTTAGTATGGATCAACAAAAAATCCATATTGATTTTAATAGTAAGTCTGACAGAAGAAATAAAATTATTACAAACCAGGAAGATATAATTGAAACTCGAAAGAATAAAATGAAATTCAAAAAAAAATCAAGAAGTAAACTAGATCTTGATAAAGATCAATTATTTATTGTTAAAAACAGTAATGAAGTGTTCGATGAAGATTCTTTAGATATTTCTATTATTAAACAACCAAAATATAGTAAACACAAAAAAAAAGTTAAAATAAAACAAAACTTATCTCAAGATAATGCAAATCAATTAAATTCAAATAGTCAAACTAATAAAAATATTGTTATAGATAGTCCTTTAACTATACAAGAATTGGCGAATAGATTAAGAATTCCCGAAGCTGAAATTATTACTTGGTTATTCTTGAAAGGTATTTCTGTTACCATTAATCAAGTCATAGATATTTCTATGGCTACTGAAGTGGCACACAACTATAACTTTAACATAGTAGATTCAATTTTTTTTAATAATTTAAACTCTAAAAAAGCTTGTATTGTTGATAGTTCATTGAAAAATATTAAACGGCCACCGGTAATAACGATTTTTGGCCATGTAGATCATGGAAAGACTACTTTGCTTGATACAATTCGAAGTAGTAATTTAGTAAAACAAGAGGCAGGTGGTATTACTCAAGCTATTGCTGGATATGAAGTGAATTGGCTTTGTGGGTCTTCACTTGAAAAGTTAATCTTTTTAGATACACCAGGTCATGAAGCATTCACTAGTATGAGAATAAGAGGGGCTCAGGTCACAGATCTTGCTTTATTAGTTGTTGCCGCAGATGATGGATTAAAACCTCAAACTATTGAAGCCATTAAATATATTAAAGTCAACCAATTGCCATGTATTGTTGCTATTAACAAAATTGATAAGAAGAATATTAATATTTCAAAAGTGAAAGAAGAATTAGCCAAGCATGATATTTTTGATGAAAATTGGGGAGGAGACACATCCATTGTAGAAATTAGTGCTTTAACAGGGCAAAATATAGATATACTTTTATCTAAAATATGTATATTATCAGAGTTACAAGAATTAAAGGCTAATCCTACTTATTTAGCACAAGGTACAATCTTAGAAGCTCATTTAGATAAAACAAAGGGACCTGTTGCTAATATTATTGTCCAAAACGGAACTTTAAAAGTCGGAGATATTGTTATATCTAATGGTATATATGGTAAAGTAAAAGCAATTATAAATAGTATAGGTATGAAAATAACTCAGGCAGGACCTTCATCCATTGTTCAGTTATGGGGATTTTCTCATGTACCTCAAGCAGGATCAACTTTTTCTGTGGCAAAAGATGAAAAAGAAGCAAAGCAACTAATTAATAAGAATAAAAACGTCGATCATAGTTATGGTATATCTAGGTTATTAAATTCTAGAGTTACCTTAGATGCTTATAATACAACTTTTGATGTCAAGCAGCTCAATTTAATTATTAAGGCAGATACTCAAGGTTCTCTAGAAGCAATAATTCATTCTTTTTCTCAAATTCCCCAAGAAAAAGTACAAATTAATATTATTTCAGCTAGTTCAGGAAGTATTTCTGATACAGATATTGATTTAGCTATGACAAGCAATTCATTAGTTATTTCATTTAATGTCAACATACCAGCGAATATTAATAATATAGTTGAAAAATCAAAAGTATTGCTTTGTAATTTTACTGTGATTTATGAGTTATTAGATTATATCAAAGCATATATGCTTAATCTGATAGAACCAGAATATACAAAAAATCCTATAGGAACTGCAACTGTGCAAACAGTATTTTATATAAATAAAGGTTCTGTGGCTGGTTGTTTAGTAAATGTGGGCAAATTACAAAAAGATGCAGCTATTTCTGTATATAGGCAAAATAAAGTTGTTTACGATGGTTTCTTAAGCTCTTTAAAACGTGTTAAAGAAGATGTAAGTGAAGTTCATGCAAATAATGAGTGTGGTGTTATGTGTAATGAGTATCATTCTTGGGAAAAACAAGATATTATAAAAGCATATGAATTAAAAGAGAAAAAAAAAGTTTTATAAGCCTTAAAAGGTAAAAAACGATTACTAACGTTATTTACCTTAATTTTTATTTTTAGATAATTTTTCACAAAACATATTTTTATTAGTCTTTATTTAAGAATGGCAGTAGTGCAAGTATTCGTGCTCGTTTTATATATTTTGTTATTTTTTTTTGTTGTTTTGAGGTTAAGCCAGTAAAACGTCTAGATAAAATTTTGCCTTGATCATTGATAAATTTTCTTAGTAAATCAATATCTTTATAATCTAGCGTTTCACCTGGTTTAATGGGAGAAAATTTCTTATTATCTGAAATCATTTGATTATATTAAAAAAAAGAGTTAATTTATGTTTGTGATCAAATTATTTAATTTCTTTAAATTGTTCATGGTGATTGCAGTTGGGACAGAATTTTCTTAAGTTTAAGCGATTGGGGGTATTTCGTTTGTTTTTTGAAGTAGTATATCTAAAAATTCCGGTTTTTCTTCTGTTTTTGCTTGGTGAGTTTCTACATTCACACTCTAATGTAACTATTACACGTGTTTCTTTGCTCTTAGCCATTTCAAATTTTTGTACACTTGTTAATTTTGAATATCTTTATTATTTATTATCTCATGTTTATAATATTATTATCAAGTATTAACTTATCATATATATTATATATTGTATATATAAATTATAAATGATATAATCTTCCCCATACTTCATTACAAATTTTAAAATTTAATATATGACGAAAAGTTTATCTGTTCTCAAGAGAACACGAATTTCTTTGCGCAATCGTACTAGAAATAGAATATATAAATCAGCAATAAAAACTTTGATAAAAAAATATATTCTTAGTTTAGAGCAATTACAAGATGTAAACCTTTATAAAAACAATTTAGCTGCTGTTTATCAAAAAATTGATAAGGCTGTTAAAAAAGGTGTATTACATAAGAATACGGCATCTCGCAAGAAAGAATTACTAGCAACCTTTATAAAGAAAAATATAATTCCATAATAATTTTGTTACAAAGTTTAGTATATAAGTATAGACTGATTTAACAGTCTGTCAATATAAAAAAATTAATTGATAAATATCTTCTACAATGAAAATTCAATAGTTTATTGAATGGACCTAATATTATTAATATTGTAACAACTAAAGTATATGAACTTTAGAGTGTCTTTTGTATAATATTGATTTTACTATTTAGTTTTGGAGTCTTTAATGTCACAAGATACAATTTCTGAATCTATATTTCCAGATCTTGCAGAGGTTCAAAGAGAAAGTTTTAAGACTTTTTTATTTGAAGGTTTAGGTGAAGTATTGAATTCTTTCCCTATAATTATAGATCCAACTGGTAAATTGGAGTTACAATTTTTTGGTAAAGATTATAAGCTTAAATTTCCACGTTATAATGTGCGAAAAGCTAAAGCTAGAGATAAAACATATAGTGTACAGATATACATTCCTTCAAAGCTTACTAGAAGAGATACTGAATTACTAAAAAATAATAAAAATATCAATGAATCGAATACATTAGATTTATATGATGAAGATAGAAATCAAAAGTATAAAAAGAGACTTGTCTTTATCGGTGATTTACCTCTTATGACTAATAGAGGTACTTTTATTATATCTGGGACAGAAAGAATTATAATTAATCAAATTGTAAGAAGTCCTGGTATTTATTATAAACAAGAACTTGATAAGAATGATAAACAAATATATAGTGCTAGTCTTATCTCTAATCGTGGTTCGTGGTTAAAATTTGAGATTGATTCTAAGAGTCAAATCTGGGTTAGAATTGATAAAAACCATAAAATTAATGCATACATTTTTCTAAGGGCAATTGGTTTAAGTAATGAAGATATAAAAAAAAACCTGACTAAATATTCTTTCTTAACTACAGCATCATTTGTATATGAAAAAAAAGAATTAGAAAAGGAAATAGGAAAATCTTCGGTTGAACAGGTTACAGATGAGGAAGCATTACTTATTTTATATGGTAAACTGCGCCCTAATGAACCAGCAACAGTTGCAGTTGCTAAGCAAATATTATATGCTCGTTTTTTTGATCCGAAAAGATACGATTTAGGAGAAGTAGGACGGCACAAAATCAATAAAAAATTAAATTTAAAGGTGCCAAAAAATTTCAGAGTATTATCTCCTCAAGATATTTTAGCTGCTATTGATTATTTAATCAATATTAAGGAACAGAATATAGGTACTTTTGATGATATAGATCATTTAGGTAATCGTAGGGTACGCTCAGTTGGTGAATTATTAAAAAATCAAATACGCTTAGGTTTGAATAGATTGGAAAGGATCATTCGTGAGCGTATGATGATTTGTGATTTAGATTCACTGAGTTTATCTAATCTGGTTAATCCTAAGCCATTGATGTCTTCAGTAAGAGAATTTTTTAGTTCAAGTCAATTATCACAGTTTATGGATCAGACGAATCCTTTATCTGAATTAACACATAAGAGAAGAATTAGTGCTTTAGGTCCTGGAGGGCTGAATAAAGACCGTGCAGGGTTTGCTGTAAGAGATTTACATCCTAGTCATTATGGTCGTATTTGTCCTATAGAAACCCCAGAAGGACCTAATGCAGGTTTAATAGGTTCTTTAAGTGTTTATGCAAGAGTAAATAAATATGGTTTCATTGAAACACCATGCTGCAAAGTAAATAATGGTAAAGTCTTAAATTATTTACCTCCCATATATATTACAGCAGATGAGGAAGATGATTTGCGCGTAGCACCGGCAGACATTTCTATAGATGACAATAACTTTATTCGAGATTATATTATACCTGTAAGGTATAGGCAAGAATTTATCACAACTACAAGTGATCAGGTAGATTGTATAGCCGTTTCTCCTATTCAAGTAATATCTGCTGCTACATCTTTAATACCTTTTTTAGAACATGATGATGCTAACAGAGCATTAATGGGATCTAATATGCAGCGTCAAGCTGTTCCTCTATTGTATACAGAGAAATCTATCGTTGGTACTGGTTTGGAAGCAAAGATTGCTAAAGATGCTGGTATTGTGATTACAAGCAGAACATGTGGTGTAGTTAGTTATGTATCTGGTACTAAAATAGGTATACAAGACTTAGATGGCCGTACAGTACATTATAGATTACGAAAATATTATCGTTCTAATCAAGATACTTGTATAAATCAACGTCCTATAGTATGGCCAGGAGAAAAAATTATGATAGGTCAAACTATCGCTGATGGTGCGTCTACAGATGGTGGTGAAATTTCTTTAGGGCGTAACATTTTAGTAGCTTATATGCCATGGGAAGGATATAATTATGAAGATGCTTTTTTGATTAGTGAACGCTTAGTATATGAAGATTTATATACATCAATTCATATTGAAAGATATGAATTAGAATGTAGGCAAACTAAGCTAGGATCGGAACAAATTACTAGGGATATACCAAATGTAAGTGAATCTTCTGTTAGTTTATTAGATAAAAATGGGATTATTTCTGTAGGATCTTGGGTCGATGCAGGTGATATATTGGTAGGCAAAATCACTCCGAAAGGTGAATCAGATCAGTTACCTGAAGGTAAGTTACTAAGAGCTATATTTGGTGAAAAAGCTAGAGATGTAAGAGATACATCATTAAGACTTCCCAATGCCGCCAAGGGTAGAGTCGTTAACGTAAAAGTTTTTAAACGACAAAAAGGCGATGAATTACCTCCAGGAACTAATGCAATTATACGTGTATATGTTGCACAGAAGAGAAAAATACAAGTAGGTGATAAAATGGCAGGACGCCATGGTAATAAAGGCATTATATCGCGTATATTACCTAAGCAAGATATGCCATTCTTGCCAGATGGTACACCTATTGATATAATTTTAAACCCACTAGGAGTTCCTTCTAGAATGAATGTAGGCCAATTATTTGAATGCTTACTTGGTTTAGCAGGCTCATATTTGGGTAAAAGATTTAGAATTTTGCCTTTCGATGAAATGTATGGTGCAGAGGCTTCAAGAGCATTAGTTAATAAAAAACTAAAACATGCAAGTATAATAAGTGAAAAAGAATGGTTGTTCAACCCTTTACATCCAGGTAAAATTATACTTTTTGATGGTAGAACTGGAGAAGCATTTGACAATCCAATTACAGTAGGTAAAGCATATATACTGAAGTTAGTACATCTAGTAGATGATAAAATTCATGCCAGATCAACAGGTCCATATTCATTAGTGACACAACAGCCTTTAGGTGGTCGTGCTCAACATGGTGGACAAAGATTAGGAGAAATGGAGGTGTGGGCTTTAGAAGCATTTGGGGCAGCTTATACTTTGCAAGAATTACTTACAGTTAAATCAGATGACATGCAAGGAAGAAATGAAGCTTTAAATGCAATAGTAAAAGGAAAACCTATACCTAAGCCAGGTACTCCTGAATCTTTTAAAGTACTTATGAGAGAGTTGCAATCATTAGGCCTTGATATAGCTGCTCATAAGGTTGAACTATTTGAAAATGGCAAAAAACAAGGTGTGGAAGTCGATTTAATGTCTAATACAAATAAATTAAGCCATTTTACACGAAAGCAGCAAATAAATTTAAATACAAGTAATAAATTTGATATAAAAGATACTTATTCTAGTCTTGATCACTAAAGAATACTAAACATATATTATAGTTTCTAATTTATTTAATTAAATATAGTTGTATGAGCAAGTTTGAACGTCATTTTGATTATGTAAAAATAAGTCTTGCTTCTCCAAGTAAAATAAGAAGCTGGGGTGAAAGAATATTGCCTAATGGACAGGTAGTTGGTGAAGTAACTAAACCAGAAACAATTAATTATAGAACTCTGAAACCTGAAATGGATGGATTATTCTGTGAGCGTATTTTTGGACCGGTAAAAGACTGGGAATGTCATTGTGGTAAGTATAAAAGATTTAGATATAAAGGTGTTGTATGCGAGAGATGTGGTGTTGAAGTTACAGAGTCTAAAGTAAGAAGACATAGAATGGCTTATATTGAGTTAGCAGCACCTGTTACACATGTATGGTATTTAAAAGGAAGTACAAGTTATATCGCATTAGCTTTAGATTTAACAATTAAAGAAGTAGAAAAAATAGTCTATTTTCACTCATATGTTGTTATTGATCCTGGAGATTATGAGAGATTGCACTATAAGCAGCTATTAGAAGGATATGAATGGAGAGCTTTAGAAGATAAACTATATCCAGAATCTTCTAATCTTTTTGGTATTGAGGTCGGTATAGGTGCAGAAGCCATTTATACACTTTTAAAGAAAATTGACTTATCAACAACAGTAGAACTTTTGAGAGAAGAAGCGTTAAGACCACCTAAAACTTCTAAAAGTCCTTCTCCTAAGTTTAATAAAAAAATGAAAAGATTGCGTTTATTAGAAAATTTTATATCTACAGGTGCTGATCCTGCATGGATGGTATTTTCAGTTATTCCTGTTATACCGCCAGATCTTAGGCCCATGGTTCAGCTAGATGGAGGTAGATTTGCGACAGCTGATCTCAATGAATTTTATCGTCGAATTATTAATCGTAATAATAGGTTGGCACGTTTAAAAGCTATACTTGCGCCGGAAATAATTGTTAGAAATGAAAAAAGAATGCTTCAAGAAGCAGTAGATTCTTTAATGGATAATGGTCGTCGTGGTAGAACAGTAGTCGGTGCAAACAATCGTCCATTAAAATCTTTATCAGATATTATAGAAGGAAAGCAAGGTAGATTTCGCCAGAATTTATTGGGTAAGCGTGTTGATTACTCTGGTCGTTCGGTTATTGTTGTAGGACCTAGTCTAAAGCTTCATCAATGTGGTTTACCTAGAGAAATGGCCCTAGAATTATTTCAACCCTTTGTAATACATCGCTTAATTTTACAAGGATTAGTAAATAATATTAAAGCTGCAAAGAAGATTATTCAAAAAAATGAATCCATTGTATGGAATGTTTTAGAAGAAGTTATATGCGGTCATCCAATTTTATTAAATAGAGCTCCTACTTTACATAGATTAGGTATTCAGGCTTTTGAACCTATTCTTGTTGAAGGTAGGGCTATTAAACTTCATCCTCTAGTATGTCCGGCCTTCAATGCAGATTTTGATGGAGATCAAATGGCTGTTCATGTACCTTTATCTTTAGAAGCACAAGCAGAAGCACGTTTACTTATGCTTGCACCACATAACTTTTTATCTCCTGCTACAGGACAGCCTATATTAATGCCAAGCCAAGATATGGTGCTTGGATGTTATTATTTAACTGCTAATAATCCATCTTCCCAAAAAGGACAAGGACAATATTTCGCTAGTTTACAAGATGTTTTGATGGCATGCGAGCAAGGTCAAATAGCTTTACATTCATTGATTTGGGTTAGATTTGATGGAGAAGTAGAAAATAATCAAGACCAAAAGTTAATTGATTGTTATTTTAATATAGATGGTAGTAAAACTAGTATTTATAATGATAAGATAATTAAGTATGATCAAACGGGTCAGCAATTAGTGCAATATGTACGTACTACAGCTGGTCGTATTTTATTTCATAAAGTAATAAGAGAGTCTTTAGTAAGTTAATTGTAAAAGTTTAATTTTTAGAATAGTTTACAAACATTATATCAAGTATAAGTAATGAAAAAAAATATTTTAGAGCCAGCTTTTTCAAATAAGATTGTAGATAAATTTCAATTAAAGCAGCTTATAATTTGGGCTTTTAGAAATTATGGTATTGCTCGTGCAGCAAATATGGCTGACAGATTAAAAGACTTAGGTTTTTACTATGCCACTAAAGCAGGTATATCTTTAAGTCTTGAAGATTTGCGCATTCCTCCGATTAAACAAAAGTTATTAAATGTTACTTTGCATTCTATATCTGACGCAGATAATCGTTATAAAAGAGGGGAAATTACAGCTGTAGAGAGATTTCAAAAAGTGATTGATACTTGGAATAATGCTAGTGAAACTTTGAAGCAAGAAGTTGTAAAATATTTTAAAAATACTGACCCATTAAATTCAATCTATATGATGGCTTTCTCTGGTGCAAGAGCTAATATTTCCCAAGTTAGACAATTAGTAGGTATGAGAGGTCTTATGTCTGATCCACAAGGTCAAATAATTGATTTACCTATATCTAGCAATTTCAGAGAAGGCTTAACAGTTACTGATTATTTTATTTCTTCATATGGAGCAAGAAAAGGGCTTGTTGATACAGCTTTACGAACGGCTGACTCAGGTTATCTCACTCGTAGATTAGTTGACGTTGCACAAGATGTTATTATTAGAGAGTTTGATTGCCAAACATCAAAAGGCATACTTCTAGAAGAAATGATAGATAAGCAGAAGACTTTAGTGAGTTTAAAGCAAAGCTTATTAGGTAGAGTATTGGCTGAAGATGTTTGGGATTTATCTTCAAATACTATTGTAGCTCGTGCAGGTGAAGATATTAATCCTATATTAGCAGACAAAATTATTAAGCTTAGAATTAAAAGTGTTTTAGTTAGATCACCTATTACTTGTGATTCTATTAGGTCAGTATGTCAATTATGTTATGGTTGGAATTTAGCTCATGGTAAAATGGTTGATCTTGGTGAGGCTGTTGGGATTATTGCTGCTCAATCTATTGGTGAACCAGGCACACAGCTAACTATGAGAACTTTTCATACAGGTGGTGTATTTACAGGAGAACTTGCTCAAACAATCCTAAGTCCAGTAAATGGTAAGGTAAATTATAGTGATAATATGTTACTTACTAATACTAGGACTCGTCATGGTGATTTAGCAATGCTTGTCATGTCTGACTGTAAATTGACATTAAGTAACTCTAAAGAAAGAATCGTAAATATTTCTTTGGTTAAAGGTGCCCTACTTCTAGTCCAAAATAAATCTTCAGTTAAACAGGGTGATGTGATTGCTGAGTATCCACTAAGTAATCGTATAGTGACTGAAAGAGCTCAAAAGGCAGTAATTGCCGATTTGTCTGGTACTACTTATTTAACTGATTTAAATATAAGAGAACAGCTAAATAAATTACGTTGTATTACCAATGGAGGAATTGTCTGGATTTTATCAGGCAAGGTACATAATATACCTGATGATGCACAATTAATGGTATCTGAACACCAGACAATACATGAAAATAGTTTACTAGCTAGAACGCAAGTTGTTAGTCGTTATGACGGTCGTATATCTATAATTAATCAAAATACTCAGAACATAACTCAGCAAATTTCTGTTATAACTTCATCGAAAACTTTTACGAATCTTAAAGTTTTAATTGAAATAAATGATGGATATAAAAATTATTTACTAGAAACAAAAAACCAAGATAGATTTATTTTAACTGTAACTCCTGAAGAAAAAATTACTAATGATCAAATAGTAGGAAATTTTATATCAGATGTATATATTACTAAAACAGGTGGAATTATTAAGTATTTAGATTTACATATATCTAAAAAACAAATTAAAGATAATAAAGATGATTATGATATTTTAGGTTCAGGCTATGTGTTATGGATTCCCGAAGAGACACACGAAATCAATAAAGATATTTCTTTATTGTTATTAAAACATGGTGAATTTGTTGAAGCTGGGACAGAAATTATTAAAAATCTTTTTGCTAATAATTCAGGAATTCTTGAAGTAATACATAAAGACGGAATTATAAGGGAAATTATTATAAAGCCAGGGAATATGTATTTATCAGATTGTCAAGAAACATCTGAAAACCCAGGGAAATATAGAGGTTTTTTAAGGCCTGGAGAAAAAATAGTTGAAGGAATAGTTACTGATAAGTTGGTATATTGGGAATATATTCAGGTTAATAACCAAAATTTTATACTTGTTCGTCCAGTTATTGTATATTCTGTAATCGATAAAAATTTAGAACTTGATTGTTCAAATGATTCATTTGCAACTGAGACTTTTAATCTAAAGTTAGTAAGGAGAACTTATTTTAGAGATGGAGAGAGAGTTAAATCAGTATCAGGCGTGAATTTAGTAAGAACATATTTAATTGCAAGTTTAAAACAAGAAGCCAAGAATTTGAAGTGTACTATGGGGTTTGTTGAAAGTCCAATCGATTCATCTTCAATACTTTTGAAATTTATCACAGCAGATAGTTTGTCAATTAAAGATTCCTTTATTACTAATGAAAAAGAAGTGTATGTTCAAACTCGTTTATTAGTTCAAGATAATCAAGAAATTAAAAGTGGATCTATAATTGCACAAACAGAAATTTTTTCAGTTATTGAGGGAAAAATTGAGCGCATTCAAGATGATCATTCGTCTAATCGTCGTATTTTAATTATAACTTCTTCTGATATTAGAACTTTTTTTGTTGGTAATAATCAATCTATTAAAGTAGGTATAAATGATTGGGTATATGCTGGCGATGAAATTGCTGCAGAAGTTCGAACTTATGATTCGGGTAAAATTATTGCTATTAGAGATAACCAAGTGACAATTAGAATAGGACAGCCTTATTTAATTTCAAGTGGTTCTTTTTTACATGTGCAACATAATAGTTTAGTACAAAGAGGGGAAAATATCGCTACTTTAATTTTTGAAAGAGCTAAAACAGGTGACATTGTACAAGGATTACCTAGAATAGAAGAAATACTGGAAGCTCGTAAAAAAGCAGATAATTCTTTTAATCCTCATATAATATTAGAAGCAAAATTTCGCTTATACTTAGATAAGGGTTTAAGTTTATATGATGCTACCAGGTTAAGTTTATTAGAGGTACAATTATTCTTAGTTAGAGAGATACAATTAGTTTATCAGTCTCAAGGAGTTGATATATCAGATAAACATATTGAAATAATTGTTAGACAAATGACATCAAAGGTCAAAATAGAAAATGGTGGAGATACAGATTATTTACCTGGAGAAATGATTGAACTGCAAAAAATAGAATGTGTGAATAAAGCATTAGTTGTTATAAATAAGCAAGAAGCATCTTATCATCCTATTCTTTTAGGTATTACAAAAGCTTCATTGAATACAGAAAGTTTTATTTCTGCAGCTAGCTTTCAAGAAACAACAAAAGTATTAACTGATGCAGCAATATCTGGAAAATTGGATTGGCTAAGAGGTTTAAAAGAAAATGTAATTATAGGACGTTTAATACCAGCAGGCACAGGTTTTAATATTTATCACAATTCACTTTTAAATGATACTGATAGTTTTAGTAATAAAAGTTCGTTTAAAAATATAATTGCATCACCTACATCTCATCAATCTGATTTTGAAGATATTATTTTAGATGATAGAATAGCCCGTAGTTATCCTATGAATTTCGAGGCTAGTTCAGGAAGTATTTAATCTCTAGATTTCAGATATGTATTTTAAATATAGTTACAAATTACTTTTCATTATGTTATGATTTTTATCATTAAATGAATTATTAAATTTATTCAATACATACACTATTTTAATTCTTGCATATTGTTATTGTTTTATCAAAATATAAATTACTATTATGTCCATTGTTTCATTGCCCGAGTTATTAGAAGCAGGTGTTCATTTTGGCCATCAAGCTAGAAGGTGGAATCCCAAAATGTTTCCTTATATATACACAGAGCGTAATGGTATACATATCATTGATTTAGTTCAAACAGCTCAATTATTAACTGAAGCTTATGAATTTGTCAAAAATTCTTCTAAGGAAGGTAAAAAGTTTTTATTCCTTGGTACTAAAAGACAAGCAGCAGATATTATTAAGAAAGAAGCATCACGGTCCAATTCATACTATGTTAATCAAAGATGGCTAGGAGGTATGCTAACTAATTGGGTTACTATAAGATCTAGAGTGGAAAGGTTAAAAGAATTAGAAAATAAAGAAGCATCTGGTATTTTAGAACAATTACCTAAAAAAGAAGCTTCAGTAATTCGTAGAGAGCTAGAAAAACTACAAAAACATTTGAATGGTATTAAAAATATGAAAAAGCTACCAGACTTAGTAATAATTGTAGATCAAAAAAAGGAGACTACAGCTATTCAAGAATGTGTTAAGCTTGGTATACCAACAATTTGTATACTTGATACTAATTGTAATCCAGAAATTATAGATATTCCTATACCCGCTAATGATGATGCTATCAGGTCAATTCAGTTAGTTATAAGTAAAATAGCAGATGCTATTTTAGAGGGACAAAATATTGAAATAAAGTAAATGTAAAAAGTTAGTTTAGATTTATTTATATAATAGTTGAGAGAAATACATATGCCTATAGAAATTTCTGCACAGCATGTTAAAGAATTGCGCGATAAAACTGGTGCTGGAATGATGGATTGCAAAAAAGCTTTACAAGCTTCAGGAGGAGATATAAATATCGCAATAGAAAATTTAAGGAAAAAAGGATTGGCTTCTGCAGATAAGAAGTCTTCCAGACTAGCTACAGAAGGCATCATAAAAAGTTATATACATGCAGGTTCCAGAATAGGTGTGCTTGTAGAATTAAATTGTGAAACAGATTTTGTAGCTAGACGCTCAGAGTTTCAAAAGCTAGCTAAAGACATAGCTATGCAGATAGCTGCTTCTGAATTTGTTTCTTATGTTTCCTTAAATGAAGTTCCACAATATGTGCTGGATACTGAAAGAAGAATTGAATCTAGTAAAGAAGATTTAAAAAATAAACCATTACGAATCAGGGAAAAAATTGTCGCAGGTCGAGTTGAGAAAAATTTAAAAACAAAAAGTTTAATGGACCAGCCATTCATTAGAAATCCAGATGTATCTATTGAAGAATTGATTAAGCAGCATATTGCATTGCTAGGTGAAAATATAAAAATTCGACGATTTCAAAAATTTGTATTAGGAGAAGGCTTAGAAAAAAAATCTAATAATTTTTCCTCTGAAGTTGCAGATATTTTGAAGAAATAATGGCTTTTTTTTAATAAAATAAAATTTATTGATTAATTTCACTGAAATAATCGTAATAATGTTAAATAATATCTAGATACATATATAATGAATTGTAGTAGTATTTTTTGTCAAAATACAATCTCTTAAGGAGGCCAACATATTTGTGGCCATTTAACAATCTTTTATTTATAATCAAATTATTTGTACTACCAATTAGAATCATTATTTCTATGTATCAAAAAGAAGTTGAAGAAGTATCTTCATTCGTAGCAGTTTCTGCAGTCGAAGTAGGAAAACATTTATACTGGAATATAGGTAGTTATAAAATTCATGGTCAAGTTTTTCTTGTGTCTTGGTTAGTTATAGCTGCATTATTGATTTTAGCTATTATTGGTACTAGGAATCTGGATCGGATACCAAAAAATTTACAGAATTTCATGGAATTTGTATTGGAATTTTTGCAAGATATTGCTAAGAATCAAATAGGTGAACATGAATATAGGCCATGGGTTCCTTATGTTGCAACAATTTTTTTATTTATTTTAGGAAGTAACTGGGCAGGAGCTTTAATACCATGGAAATTAATTATTTTGCCTGAGGGTGAACTTGCTGCTCCTACCAATGATATTAACACAACTGTAGCATTATCATTGTTGACATCAGTAGCATATTTTTATGCAGGTTTAAGTAAAAATGGTATAGGTTATTTTGCAAGATATATTGAACCTACTCCGGTTTTATTACCAATTAACATTTTGGAAGATTTTACAAAGCCTTTGTCATTAAGTTTCCGTCTATTTGGAAATATATTGGCTGATGAATTAGTAGTGTCAGTATTTACTCTTTTGGTACCTATACTAATACCATTGCCAGTTATGATATTAGGGTTGTTCGCAAGCTCTATTCAAGCTCTTATCTTTTCAACATTATCTGCTGCTTATATAGGTGAGGCTATGGAAGGACATGGAGAACACTAAACTATATATTGTTTTGATTTAACTAATATAAGATCTTCAATACTATATCAGTAACTTACACTATTTTTATAATAGTACTATGAAATCTGTTAATTCTCTATATACTTTATTCAAATTAACAATATAATTATGGATTCTATCATTTCTGCTGCATCTGTAATCGCCGCTGGTCTTGCTGTTGGTTTAGCTGCAATTGGTCCTGGAATTGGGCAAGGAAGTGCAGCTGCCAATGCTGTTGAAGGTATTGCAAGACAACCAGAAGTTGAAGGTAAAATTAGAGGCACTCTTTTATTAAGTTTAGCTTTTATGGAATCTTTAACAATTTATGGTTTAGTAGTGGCTCTGTCGTTGTTATTTGCAAATCCTTACACAGGTTAAACTAATATTTTACGCTTAGCTTTTCTATTAAATAAAAACAATGAAATCTAAGCGTTTTACAAATTTTTAATTATAAAATAAATCAATGTTTTTAACCGTAATCTCAAACTAATAATGATAAACTTACCCTTTTTAATTACTTTACAAACATCAAATACAGAAGTTGAGGGAGGTCTATTTGATTTTAATGCTACTTTACCTTTAATGGCATTACAATTTCTTGCTTTGACAGTTATATTAAATTTTGTCTTTTATAAACCTGTAAGTAATATATTAGATGAAAGAGATGAATATATTCGCAATAGTCTAACCACTGCATCAGCTTCTTTACTAAAAGCGAACGAGTTAACTAAAAAATATGAGCAAGAACTAGCAGAATCAAGAAAAAAAGCACAAAATATTATTAAGAAATCTCAACAAGAAGCACAACAAATTGTTTCGGTGAAGATTAAAGAAGCTCAACTAGATGCAGAAAAATTAGTAGCTGAAGCTTATCATCAACTAAATACTCAAAAAGAGCAGGCTTTAAAAACTTTAGAAAATCAAGTTGATAAGTTAAGTGATCAAATTAAGTTGAAATTATTAGGCAATTAAATCTATGATCAATTAATCTTATCCATTTTTATTATATTATTTAGGAGATATAGCGTGGAGGAGATTCATCAAATATTTGACATTTTTGCTGAACACTATAATCAAGAAGGGATAAGCTTAAATTCAGACTTTTTGGAAGCTAATGTAATTAATATTGGACTTCTATTGTCTGGTTTAATTTATGTACTAAAACAATTTTTGGGCTCTATTTTAATCACTAGACAAGAAAAAGTATTAGCAGCTATACAAGAAGCAGAAGAACGCTTACAGCAAGCTAATGTTAGGCTGGTTGAATCTGAAAAACAACTAGCCCAGACTCAAATAGTTATTGGTCAAATTCTTGAAGAAGCAGAATTAATCGCAAAAAAAGTACGTCAATCTATACTGGACCAAGGCAAATATGATATAGAAAGATTAACAATTGCAAGTAAAGCTAGTATAGCAACAGCTGAAAACCAGGTGCGACAGCAAATACAGCAACAAATTACCACTTTGGCTATTAGTAAAGTTACTTTACAATTGCAAAATCAAGTTAATCCTGCTATGCAAGCAAAAATTATAGATTCTAACATTGCACAGCTTGGAGTATAAATTATGAGTAGTCAAAGTATATCTAAAATAGCGTTACCTTATGCAGAAGCACTTTTAGAATCTGTGCAAGAAACCAATTTAATAGCAGAAACAAATCGAGATTTATCTCTAATTTCTACGATATTATTAAACTCAACAGATTTAAAATCATTTTTAGATCATCCATTTATGGCTACAATGGCAAAAAAAAATGTTTTGAATGAGCTACTAAATAATCAAGTTAATGATTATGTATTGAAATTTTTGTTAGTATTAGTTGATCGTCGTAGAATTTCTTTGCTGAATGTTATTATTGAAAAATATTTGGAATTAGCTTATAAACTAGAGTCTACTATAATTGCTGAAGTTTCTACTGCTGTATTGCTAACTGAATCTCAACAGGATGCCCTGATTGAAAAACTCAAAATTATAACCAATAGTAAAAATGTAAAGCTTGTTATTCAAGTAGATCCTAGTTTAATAGCTGGATTTATAGTGCAAATTGGATCTAAGGTAATAGATACTAGTTTATCTGGTAAGTTGAGACAAATGGCTTTTTATCTTAATTCAATTTAAAAAAATAAAGTAATTAAGTATTAGTAGTAGATTATATATTTTAGAGACTAATAATATGGTAAATATTAGACCAGATGAGATAAGTAATATTATACGACAACAGATTGATAAGTATGACCAAGAAGTACAAGTAGCCAATATTGGTACTGTATTACAAGTCGGTGATGGTATTGCTCGTGTCTATGGCTTAGATGATGTTATGGCAGGGGAATTGCTGGAATTCGAAGATCAAACCATTGGAATTGCTTTAAATTTAGAAAGTGATAATGTCGGTGTAGTTTTAATGGGCGATGGTAGAGATATTTTAGAGGGCAGCTCAGTCAAAGCTACTGGAAAAATCGCTCAAATTCCAGTGGGTGAAGAATTTTTAGGCAGAGTTGTAGATCCCTTGGCTCGACCAATAGATGCAAAAGGTTCACCTAATATGGTAGAGACAAGATTAATAGAGTCTTATGCTCCTGGTATTATAGGCAGGCAGTCTGTATGTGAGCCTTTACAAACTGGTATTACGGCCATTGATTCTATGATTCCTATAGGAAGAGGACAAAGGGAATTAATAATTGGAGATAGGCAAACAGGTAAAACAGCAGTTGCTTTGGACACAATTATTAATCAAAAAGGCCAGGATGTAATTTGTATATATGTTGCGATTGGGCAAAAAGCTTCTTCTGTTGCACAAGTAGTATCTATTTTAGAAGAAAAAGGATCTTTAGATTATACAATTATTGTAGCTGCTAATGCCGATGATCCAGCAACGTTACAATATATTGCACCATATACGGGTGCTGCTTTAGCTGAGTATTTTATGTATAAGGGTAAAGCAACATTGGTTATATATGATGATTTAACTAAACAAGCTCAGGCTTATCGACAAATGTCTTTATTGCTGCGTAGACCACCTGGCAGAGAAGCATATCCAGGAGATGTATTTTATTTGCATTCCAGACTTTTAGAAAGGGCAGCCAAGTTAAATTCAGATTTAGGTGGTGGTAGTATGACTGCTTTACCTATAATTGAAACACAAGCAGGTGATGTCTCTGCATATATTCCAACTAATGTAATCTCTATTACCGATGGCCAAATTTTCTTGTCTGGAGATCTATTTAATTCTGGTATTAGACCAGCTATTAATGTTGGTATATCCGTCTCACGTGTAGGTTCTGCAGCTCAAATAAAAGCGATGAAACAAGTCGCAGGTAAATTGAAGTTAGAGTTGGCTCAGTTTGCAGAATTGGAAGCTTTTTCTCAATTTGCATCTGATTTAGATAAAGCAACACAAAATCAGTTAGCAAGAGGACAACGTTTAAGAGAAGTATTGAAACAATCACAAAATTCGCCTATTCCTGTGGAAGAACAGACAGCTGTTATTTATACAGGTATTAATGGTTATTTGGATGATATTGACTTATCGAAAGTTAAGGATTTTGTTACAGCTTTAAGAGAAGATTTAAGGAATTCTAAGCCAGAATTTGGAGAAAGTATACGTAATACTAAGAAATTTAGTCCAGAAGCAGAGGAACTATTGAAGAAATCTATTGAAGATGTTAAGCAGGCATTCTCAGCTTAAATAACTTATAAATTAACATTAAAGAAAATATTTATCTAATAAAATCATTAGGATAGTATCAATATATAATGTTTATATGTTTTCTAAATTCTATCCTAATTTTTTTTATTAAAAAAATAAAATGGTATAGGCTTAAAATTCAGAATTGCAAAATATCTATAAAAATTGATTTTTAAGTGTCTTTAAAGTCACATATTGAAAATAGTTTAAGCAATAGTATTATACTATCTAGATTAGTAAAAACTAATCTAATTTTTCTGAAAATATTTAAGTTATATAATTTTTGTTGAATAAATTTCCAGTTGCTTATACATCAGATGATATTATAAATGCTAATTAAAAGAATAAAGTATTGATTTACATAGACATTAAAAAGATATTCTTTAATTTATTACTTAATTAGCGTATAAGTAGTTTCATATTTAATTAAATTATTATTATACAATGATAAATTCTTAATATTAATACCATTTATAATGTTTAGATATATAGAGATATAATTACAATAAACAATATAATTTCTACTGTAAAGTAAATATTAGTCTCGGTGAAATAAATTGATAGTATATTATTCTAATTATTGAACTACATATTCATATCCATGTTCTTCTAATTGTCTAGCTAAATTTGCATCTCCTGTATGCACTATTTGACCGTCTTGCATAATATGGATATAATCAGGAACAATATAATTTAGTAGTCTTTGGTAATGGGTAATTAAAATAATAGCATTGTCATGCTTTCTTAAATTATTAATATGTCTTGATATTATTTTTAAAGCATCAATATCAAGGCCAGAATCAGTCTCATCTAAAATAGATAACTTGCTTTCCAGCAAAGCCATTTGTAATATTTCATTCTTTTTTTTCTCTCCACCAGAAAAACCTTCATTCACATTACGAGTTAAAAATGTTGAATCCATATCAATAAATTTTGTTTTCTGACTGACAAGATCAAAAAATGTTAAAGGGTCTAGCTCGCTTTGTTGTTTTGATTTTCTTTGAGAATTATATGCAAGTCTTAAAAAGTCCGCATTGCTTACTCCAGGTATTTCTACAGGATATTGAAATCCTAGGAATAATCCTTTATGTGACCTGCTTTCAGGGGAATCATTATTTATATTTTCTCCATCGAAGATTATTTTTCCTTGTGTTATTATATAACTTGGGTGTCCAGCAATAACTTTAGCTAAAGTACTTTTACCTGAACCGTTTTTACCCATAATAGCATGTACCTCACCTAAGTTAATTGATAAGTCTACACCTTTAATAATAGGTTTATTGTCTATATTTACATGTAAATTTTTTATATTTAAAATATTATTATAATTCATACGTATTAAAAGAATATAATTTATCCAACTGTACCTTCCAATTTTAAATTTAATAGCCGATCAGCTTCCATGGCAAATTCCATGGGTAATTCATTAAGTACCTCTTTGCAAAATCCACTGATCATTAAGCGAATAGCTTCTTCAATATTTATACCTCTTTGTGAAAAGTAAAAGATTTGTTCTTCACCTATCTTGGAAGTAGAAGCTTCATGTTCAATTATAGCAGATGAATTTTGGACTTGTATATAAGGGAAAGTATTTGCTTTAGATTTATTACCTAGCAATAAAGAGTCACATTGTGAATGGTTTCTAGCATATTGTGCTTTTGGTCCTACTTTGACTAGGCCTCTATAGCTATTTATAGAGTATCCAGCTGATATTCCTTTAGACAAAATTGTACTACGGGTATTTGTGCCAATGTGTATCATTTTGCTACCCGTATCTGCTTGTTGATGGTGATTGGTTAGAGCTATTGAAGAAAATTCACCAATCGAATTATCTCCAGCTAAAATACAGCTTGGATATTTCCATGTAATAGCAGATCCAGTTTCTACTTGAGTCCATAAAATTTTTGAATTTTCCCCTAAACATAAACCTCTTTTAGTTACAAAATTATATACACCTCCATTACCTTCTGTATCTCCTGAATACCAGTTTTGTACAGTTGAGTACTTGATAGTTGCATTTTTAAGTGCTATTAATTCTACAACAGCAGCATGTAATTGATTATTACTAAATTGTGGAGCTGTACAACCTTCTAGATAGCTTACATAGCTATTTTCATCTGCTATAATTAATGTCCTTTCAAACTGACCTGATTCTTTATTATTAATTCTAAAATATGTCGATAATTCAAGTGGGCAATGAGTATTAGGAGGTATATAACAAAAAGAACCATCACTAAAAACAGCTGAATTTAGAGCTGCAAAATAATTATCTCCTGTGGGTACAACTGAACCTAAATATCTTTCTACTAAGTCTGGATATTTTTGAATAGCTTCTGTTATTGAACAAAAAATCACCCCCACTTCTGCCAACTCTTTTTTAAATGTTGTTGCTATAGAAACACTATCAAAAACAGCATCTACAGCTACGTTACTTAATCTTTTTTGTTCATCTAAAGAAATGCCCAATTTTTTAAATGTTTCAAGAATTTCTGGATCTACTTCATCCAAGCTATTAAGTTGTTTTTTGTATTTAGGTTCAGAATAATAAATAATATTACTATAATCAATATCTTTATATTTTAAATAACACCAATTGGGCTCTTTCATTGTTTTCCACTTTTTATATGCTTTCAAACGAAAATCTTTTAAATAATATGGTTCTTTTTTGCGTTCTGAAATTAGTTTAACTATACTATGATTTAAACCTTTAGGAAAATTTTCTGAATCAATCTTTGTATGAAATCCATATTTGTACGGTTGATTAATTAGTTGATTTAAATTTGTGTTCAAATTATTGAAATTGTCATTATTTACCATAACTAAACTACTGAAAATTATTTGTTAAATTTATTTTTAATTAGATCATATATTCGAAGTCAAAACAGATAGTTTACTAGAAAAAGCTTATTAAATAAATCTGTCTTGCCTATTTTACAAATTTATAAAGCATGAATTTTAAAATTTTGTTCCGTAAATTCTCGCATATAGAGTATAGAAGATACTTTATACATATCATATCTAATATGATTTAAAAATTTATTTATTATATAATACATAATTGATAAGTTATTGTTACATATAATAAAGTTAACATTTCTTAGTTTTATTGATATGTATAGAAACTTAATGCGTTTCATTGTTTGTTCTAAAAATTGACTTGCAAAGAGGGATATAAAAATAGTATTTTTTATATGCTGGTGACCAATTGTTATATACATACATAATGACAACACAATATCTTCATACTTGGTAGTTAACAATAAAGTTTTTAATATAACTGAGTATAATATAGAAATCATTCCTATTCGTATTATAAATTTTGGAATTTTGAATTTAATAAAGGTTTTTGTATTCATAGATTTGATTTTGTTTAGACTTCTATTTTTTATAAACATATAATAAATTTTATAAGGAATATATATATTTAATGTATTGAAGGTAAAACAGCTTAAATTGCTAAAACAATAAGGTAATATAAATATAAATGTAATAATTAATATACTAGAACAGTTATGGTAATGTTTTTGATGAAGTTTTAGTGTTAAGATAATAATTAAACAAGAAAAGGTAAAAATTAAAAAATATAATAGAGTACTATACGGTAATAAACATAAAAAACTGAAAATTATAAAAATTTTATAGTTAGATTGAATGTTATGTAACCATGTAACAGGGGAGTATATATAAGCATTTGAAAAGGAAAATTGTATAAAATTCATTATAAATATGATTTATGTAAAAAAAATATTGTTTTTATAGGCTGAGTTATATATTATATATATAATAGGGTAGATGGCGAAATTGGTATACGCATCACACTCAAAATGTGACGACTTATGTTTTGAGGGTTCAATTCCCTCTCTACCCATAATATAAAATTTGATGTAATTTAGAATAAAAAAATATGAGTCTATTAGTTTTAGGAGGCACTGGAACTCTAGGTCGACAAATTGTTCGAAGAGCCTTAGATGAAGGCTTTCAAGTTAAATGCTTTGTGAGAAATTTTCGTAGAGCAGCTTTTTTAAAGAAATGGGGTGCTGAACTAGTGTATGGAGATTTAAAACTACCTGAGACTATACCTCCTACTTTGCTAGGTGTTACTGCTATAATAGATGCATCTACAGCACGACCATCAGATTTATATAATGCAAGTCAAATAGATTTATATGGAAAATATATATTGATTAATTCTGCTAAAAAAGCTGATATTAAAAGATATATATTTTTTTCTATTTTGAATGCACATAAGTATCCAGATATACCATTAATGAACTTAAAGTTAAAGATAGAGCATTATTTAAGGAATTCAGATATTGACTATACGATTTTTTGCTTGTCAGGCTTTTTTCAAGGCTTAATAGGTCAGTATGCTTTACCAATTCTGGACAAAAAGTCAGTATGGATAACAGGAGATTCTACATTTATTGCGTATATAGATACTCAAGATGTAGCTAAATTCACTATTAAGAGCCTTTCTATATTAAAGGCTAAAAACACAGTTTTACCTATTGTAGGAAACAAATCCTGGAACTCTTTGCAAATTATTGAGTTATGTGAAAAGCTATCTGGACAAAGATCTAAAGTTTCTAAAATTCCTATGTCTATATTAAAGCTTACTCGCGAATTAACTAATTTTTTTCAATGGAGTCGGAATATATCTGAAAGATTAGCTTTTGCGGAAATTTTAAATAGAGGTGATAATTTTAGTACATCTATGGATGAAGTGTATAATATATTACGAATATCAAAACAAGATATAGGAACTTTAGAACTCTATTTTCAGGAATATTTTGAAAAAATTATGAAAAAATTGAAAGATATTAATTATCAACAGCTAGACAAAAAAAATCAATTGCAAGAAACTGAATTTTAGATTATAGGATAATATAATTGTAGGAATAGTAAGAGATTATGAACTTTTATGTTTGTACAGCAAAAATTATAAAGGAGCCTAAATGGTTACGCTTTAATAATACAGCTTTATCTAAGATTATATTCGCTAGGCCAAGCGACAAAAAAAATAGATCATTTTATAGCATAAGAGCTATAGCAAAAGGTAAAGTTGCAAAAATAATTTTTGACAATTATAAGAAAAATGATATTGTAATTGTTGAAGGATATGTTTATATAAAAAGAAATTTAGTAAACAAAAAAAAGGGTAGAAAAAAATGTATAGCTATGAAGATACAGAAAATTCATTCATTATCTATTAAAATTTAAAAAGTTTATTTACTTTTTTAAGTAAATTGTTAAGTTTATCTATTTTTAATATACAATTAGAATATTAATATATTTTTTCCTTGCATATAATTAATAAAAAGGGATAATTGCGATGTTTACGTTAAAAATATTTGTATACACAACTGTGATTTTTTTCATATCTTTATTCTTTTTTGGTTTTTTGTCAAATGATCCTTCAAGAAATCCTAATAGAAAAGATTTAGAATAATAAAAATTAATACAACAATAATAGCATATATTATACTGTTATTATTGTTTATTTATTACTTGCTATTAAATTCTTTGATTTTTATATTGGATGAGAAAGAAATAGCTATATATTTATCTATTTTTTTTACAAAGCCTACACCAGTAGTAAATTTTTTATTGATAGTATTAATATATTCTGTATATTCAATATCCTTTTTTGTATACTGAATTTTTAAGCGATTATCTTCATCTATCAAATATTTGTAATTATCTAATTTATTATTATTTGTTTTAATCCTATCTAAATTATTATCATTGAAGCTATAACTATATGCATGTTCCATACTATTTTTATAGTATTGTAAACTATGTGTAGTATCATATAATTTATTTATATTATCAGTATCTCTTAAATATTTGTTTTTATGAATTGAATATTTTAACTGATGAAAGCAAATTTGCCCTGTTTTTAAATAGTAAATGGTTTTTTGGGATATCCAGCTTCCTTCCATTATTGTTAAAAAAGTATTTAACTTACTTTTCATATTTAACCCTCAATAAGTTTCATTCATTATACTTTAAATCTGTACTTAACCCTAAAAAATGTTCACTTTTATTATCAATAGAGTATTCTAAACGTATATTAGGTAACTTTTTTATTGGTATGTAAAATTTTATTCCAGACCCAATATTAATTTGATAATATATTTTATTAATATTTTCTATATATAGCTTATGTCGTTTTTGATTATATGAGTAAGAAATATAATTCCAAAAAAAATATATAGAAAAGTGTTTAAATTTAGATATATGGTACTCTACTTTAAATATATGAAAAAAATAAAGAGGAAAAATTTTATTATGATTTCTCTTAAAATATATGTGTTTTTTTATATTGCATGGATTATATAAGATAGGTCCATATATTTGTGAGTTAACTGAAAAATGACATTCCAAAAATATAATAAGACTATTATGACAAATGTATGTAAGAAACTTGGGTAAGTTAAATACTTGTATATATTTAAATCCTATGTTTTGTCCTAAATATACTAATTTAGTATAATTTCTAGTGATGCATGTAAATAATCTAGATTGAATCTTTAGTAATTTACCAGCTTTTAATTGCTCGTCAAAATTCAAATTATTATATGTTATTGATATTTGTAAGTAAATTAATTTATATTTAATATATTTTAATAATTTAATTATATTAAAAATTTTTGATTCTATTAACCTTTCTTTTATTCTATTTTGATTGAACTGATAATCTTTAATATTAATATGGATTTTTTTATATTTATTGTATATAACCCAAACTCTTTCTGAGATTTGAGTGTTTTCAGGTAAGTTATGCTTTAATAAACATACGATATTATGTAGATAAGTTGATAAATTTGACTTTTGGCTACTATTTAATCCATTAAATTCAAGTAAGAGAAAAGGATAACATACATAATATTTAATTATTCTATTGTATAAATCAATGACTAAATGACTTAATAGCTTTTTCCGTTTATATGCATATGGATGGAAAAAATTAATCTTCAATTGTGGGTAATCTTGTGATACTGCAAGATGTATAAAAATCTTATTAATATTATTTTTTGTGTAAAAAGATTTATATATAAAACCTAAATATTGATCCACTTGTATAATTGAAGAGTATATATGAAATTTTTGAATATATAGAATATATTTACTGAAAAATTTAAGTCTATTTAAATACTTATTTAGTAAATTATATACTTGTTGATAATTAGGGTAGTTTTTTAAAATAGAATTATAGTTATAAAAATAAGCTATATAGTTTTTTGATATATCATATTTAATAAGTATTATCAAATTTGTTTTATTGCGTTTTATCATATAATTGCAATTTTTAATCAAATTTAAACTAGTTAAATATTTTATTCCTTCTTCTATTTTTTTTATATTGAGTATCCTATCAGAATATATATCTAATTTTTTTTTAATTAATAGATTTACTAAATTAACTAAGTTTGGATTATTTATATTCTTCGTTCTACAAATCAGTCTAATATCTTTTACTGTCCCTTCCGTAATTTGAAAAGATATATTATTTGAGTCTAATGTTTGTTGTTCTATTAATTTTATATTAACCCATGCAAATCCCCTGGACTTATACCATAAATAAATTAATCTTAAACTATTATTAATTAGTTTATAATTTTTAGGCATTCCTATCTGTTGTTTAAATACATCTTTCAAAAACCTTGAAGGTATTTTTAAATTTTTATAGTTTAAGATATTGATTTTCTTTATCGTCGGATTTATTTTAATAATTAGATTAATATATTTGTAGTCTTGATTATTAATATTGAAAATTTTTATAGAAGAAACATAGCCAGATGATCTCAGTTTTTGTAGGAACCTGTTTATATACTTTATATAGGTCTTATGATTGTGAATATGATACAGAATATTAGGTTTGAGTTTAATATTCTTTAACAATACTTTTTCCATCATATTCTTATTACAATCTTTTAAATAAATTCTTTTAACTTTGATTTGTTTATGGTTACTTCTTGAATTATATACTTGGTAAGTATTGAACGCTAAAAAGCTATGATAGTTATTGTTATATACACTTATGAATTTTTGTTTATACAGCATTCTTGTAATATTGAGTAAATAATACCAGATATTATGTATCAATTGTAGAATAAATAACTTTAAAATTCACTATGCAAACTATTTATTCTATATGATTATTTATGTTTTTTTAAAAATCAAATAGTAATGAAATATTGGAATTTAAAAAAAATTAATCAGTCATCTTTAGAAAAAACAGGGATTATTCCTAGATCTATAAGTAAACTATTTGAAAAATTTAAGAAAGAGTTAGATCCAAATGCAGAAGTTGAGGCTTTAGAAGAATTTAAGGTTGCTCGTTACCAAACTATAGCATCAGTAAAATATGTTTTGTTTTTACTAATTATGCCTGTAATTATTAATCAATTTTCAAAAAATTTTATTTTTGGTCCGTGTGTTAATTATTTATGGAATAAAGATGAACATAGTATATTTTTAAATGAATCTCAAGAAGAAAGAGCATTTGCTGAATTACAACGTTTTGAGGAAAAATTACATTTTGAGATATTAATTGGCAAAATACAAGACACCTCACTAAATTTTATCGATTATAAAATGACTGAGAAGGCATTAGAATTAGCTATTGAATATACAAATGAAAGCTCAGCTGCAATCAAAAATATTTTGGCTGATTTTCTTTCATGCACTATATTTACTTCCATATTAATAGCAAGCAAAAGACAATTTTCTATTCTTAGATCATTTGTCAATGAAATGATTTATGGTTTAAGTGATACTGCCAAAGCATTTTTAATTATTCTTTTTACAGACATGTTTGTGGGTTTTCACTCGCCTCATGGATGGGAGGTTATTATTGAAGTGATTTTAAGACATTTTGGGCTACCTGAAAGTAGAGACTTTATTTTTATATTTATTTCTACTTTTCCTGTTATTTTAGATACAATATTTAAATATTGGATATTCCGTTATTTAAACAGAATTTCTCCTTCAGCAGTAGCAACCTATCATAATATGAATGAGTAGATTAATATTGATTTTAATAATATTTAAGCTTATACTTTTCACTAAGCATCTGTGGCCGAGAGGCCGAAGGCAGCGGACTCATGTGTGACCCGTTTTCTAGATGTTAAAGGTTCATTATTGGTAATGAATATAACAGCTAACTAGAAACTAAGTTATATATACTTAGTAAACTATATTTTTTTTGTTGGTTTAATCCCAACTATTCTGAATCATGAATAATATCTTTTAGTCAATTTATATTTATATAAGCCTGAATAATTTATGAATAAAGCAGACTGATTGGAAAGTTGATATGATTAGGAAAACGAACCCTTGTAAAAAGTATTGATAATTAGGATTTGAAGTATTACTCATTAAATCTTTGTCCTCTAGCTCTATTATTATGAGTTGGTATGAGCATGATTCTAGTAAGTGACAATCAATATATAGAGAGGAATCTAAGTCAACTAAGATATAAAAAATATGGAACGGAGTAACTAATAAATAAACACTTTTTATATGAAAAAAAAGCAAGTTCAGGCAACGAATAATTATTTATTAGTAAGAAGCAATAAAAAATGATTAATAATGTCATAACGTATTGCACCTATTAAAGGTAAACAATCTACAATATATGATTTTAAAATTTCGACATGAAAGCTTGCAAGCTAAATTGTTGGGTTAGTTGGCAAACTTTACCATGGGAACAAATAAATGAGCGTATATTTATACTACAGAAAAAAATATACAAAGCATCTAAAGCATGCAAATATTATTCTATACATGAAATACAAAATACTTTAATAAATTCTAATGAAGCTAAAGTATTAGCCATAGAAGAAATATTTAAATCATTAAACAAAAGCTCTATAAGCTATAATCAAAATAATTATCAATTAAACAATAAAGATAAAATTTCGGTTTTTTATAGTTTATTTCAAAAACAAAAAAAAAAGATAACATTCTTACAATTTTGTTAGAAAAAGTTAAGCAATATCTTATTTATTTATGTCTTCAACCAGAATGGGAAGCAAGGTTTGAGCCAGGATTACAATATAATATAAATATCAAGGAATCATATATATTACAAGGCAGGTTAGATAATTTTTTAGATTATACACTAAAACTTCCGAACAATTGGAATGGAATCTATTTTGAATGTCAAGTAACTAATAAATATATAGATTCTACATATATAAATAAAAAAATACAGTCTGGAAATTACATAAGTAATTGTTTGAGTTTTTGGTTAGATAATAATTATATAGAACAATTTAGTCAATGTTTGATAACGAACTTTAAGTTCAATGGATTGTATCAACTTTTATACAGAATTATTTGTAATGGTATAGAATGGTTTACTTGCATGTTTACTGAATTTCAATTGAAAAGACAGAAATATAATTATCATGTTTATAAAAATTTATTTGTTAGCTATTATATAAATATAGGCTATTGGTTTTATTTATCTTATAATTTTGTTGATGACTTAAACTTTATATTGAAATTCTTAGGTATAAGTGTAAACGAATATAATATTCTAAAAAAGAAGTATTTTTTCTATATGCCATATTGTTATTATCTTTTTGACATAGTACTAGATAAAAAACAGAATCTATACTTATATAGGAATAAGACAACCCAATCAAATATTATAATTAATAACATATATAAATTTTTATTTAATTTAGTTAAATATTTTTTATATAGGAAAGATTTTCTTAATAGGTTAAGATTTAGTAGTAGCATTAATATATCTAAAGCGGTAGCGTATATTAATAATTTAGTTTTGCAATTCTATGAATATTATTGCTTATTCTTACCATTGAAAATTGTAAAATATATATATCAACGAATTGATTTTATATTATATTCATGGGTAAAAAAAAGAAATAAAAATAATGATTTACTTAAAATCATTATTTATAGAAATAAAAAACATCTAGCTAAAAATTTATTAGAATCTAAAAATCATATAGTACAAAGAATTTCTATAGAAAAACTTAATAGGGAGTAGCCGTATGAAATGAAAGTTTCATGTACGGTTTTGTAAGAGAGATTTTAAAAGAAATCGACTCAAATAATCCGCCATCCTAAAAAGGACGTCGCTGGTTCGAATCCAGCCAGATGCACTTTATTTATTATTTACTGATTTGATTAAGAAAGTATATCACTTTAGGAAATAATTATACAAGCGGGTAGTGGGAATCGAACCCGCATCATTAGCTTGGAAGGCTAAGGTTTTACCACTAAACTATACCCGCTTAGTAATAATAGTAACATATTATATAATTATATATAAAGCAAATATGGATATTATTCCATTTATTCTATACCTTCTAAAACAACTCCTAAAAATTGAGCTAAAGATGTTGCTTCCTCTTCTATCTCAGATAATAATAATGGTTGTCCAACCCTTGTAATAGGAATTTCACGCTTATCTTTTGTTTTTAAATAGATTTCTCTTTTTGGATTTAAACCTTCTTGAAGATTAACTTTAATAGATTGAATATCGCTAATGTTGTAATTAAGTTTCAAAACACGATTTTTCCCAGGGAAACCTAATCTGAAAATTGTAATAACACCTTTTTCATTATTAAATTCGTTATACCCTCCACCGACATTCCATAAAATTGTTAACCACAAAAAAACACTTAATAGTATCGCTATTGTTCCATAGAATGTCATTATAATTCCTTGAGGAAGAAATAATAATTCATAGGATTTAGCAAGAGGTAGTAATTCTATTTTTAAATAGCTAGATAAACCAACTAAAAAAAAACCTAATCCTCCGAATAAAATAGTGGTGGCCCACCAATAATTACTAAATCTACGAGATCCTAAAATTTTATCTATTCTTATATCTGACATTGAAATAAATTAATTTTTAAAATTTTTAATTCTTTAAATATTTTTCTTATATGAAATGCTAAGTTTAAAGTATTTACTTAATTAGAATTTTACTATTTTAATAAATAAAAGGCTAGTTAATCCAGAGAAGACTAAAATTACTTATCTGGATAGTTTAAAATTTAATGTATATTAAATTAAATTTATAGCTTGCATACCAAAATATAAGCCTAAAGCTATTATTGTAAATAAGCTTATAAATAAGAAATAACTAAGCATAATAGACATAAACATTTTCCCTTTTAATTTTTGACTTGATTGACGAATTGAATTTTATTAATATAATACCATATATAAATTTAAGAGATATGTAATAAATATAGTCAAAAGTATAATATATTGATACTATTAGTTATATATTCATAAGAAATAATATTTTTTCTAAATACTTCTGGGGAACAGATATATGACTGATTTTATTCAACCTTATAATAATGATCCATTTGTAGGGAATTTATCGACTCCGATTAGTACGTCAAGCATAACCAAAGGCTTGTTGAGCAATTTACCAGCTTATAGAAGAGGCTTATCTCCTTTATTAAGGGGTTTAGAAATAGGTATGGCTCACGGTTACTTTTTAGTAGGACCTTTCGATAAGCTGGGACCATTAAGAAATACAGATGTAGCATTGCTTTCTGGATTCTTATCTGCAGTAGGGCTAATTATTATATTGACAACGTGTTTGTCTATGTATGGTAACGTATCTTTTGATAAAGATGATTCGAAAGACTTATTGCAGACAAGAGATGGTTGGGGACAATTTACAGCAGGCTTTCTAGTTGGAGCTGTCGGTGGAGCAGGATTTGCTTACCTACTTTTAGCTAATATACCTGTACTACAAAGTGCTGGTCTAAGTCTGTTTTAGATGCTACATATTAATTTATTAATTTCTAATATTGCATTACCTTATTAATATATTGTTTCTAGGATAAATTTAAGCTAGTAAAGGGATTTGAACCCATAACCTGCTGATTACAAATCAGCTGCTCTACCAATTGAGCTATACTAGCAAAAGTTATGTATAAATATTTATACAATTATGACACTTAACTTAAGTGTCATAATTTGATAATATTATTTAACTAGTTTTGTTTTGGCTTATTTTGTTCTTTTTCACTTTGTATATTTTCTACAAGCGTAGAATTACAATCTATATAGTAATTAATAGTCTCATCAAGACACATAGACGACCAACCTATAGGTGTTTCTGTTGATAGTTCATGAGTATCATACGAATCATCATTTGTATTGAAGATATATTCTAAAGATTCCATTATGTTCTCCCCCAAAACTCTCTTTGTAATAGTGGTTTGATATATATACTAAAATACTAGCATAGTTTTATACTATTGTCACTACTCAAAATCAGTAAGATTTTAAATTTCAAACCCTTATTCTATGTAAAGATTTAATAGCTTTTGTCGATATTTTTAATTTGATCCATCTTTTTTTAATACTAGACCATATTCTTTTTGTCTGTAAATTTACATTTTGTATTTTTTTTGTTCTTACATGCGAATGTGAAATACTGTAACCATTATTAGCTTTTTTTTTAGTTATTTGACAAACTTTAGCCATGTTTTATATATTTATATATTTATATATTTATATTTTATTTATTATTTACTTATTTTTTTAGTTTTTTTATCCAAACACTTCTGCAAAGTACTTGCCAAAGTTGATTTGGGCACAGCTCCTATAACCATGTCAACCTTTTCACCATCAACAAAAATCATTATTGTTGGTATACTTCTTATGCCATATTCTGTTGCTGTACTTGGGTTTTCATCTGTATTCATCTTGACTACTTTAACAGTATTCGCGTAATCATTTGCTATCTCAGCAACTACAGGTGCTACCATTCTGCACGGTCCGCACCAAGGTGCCCAAAAATCAACTAGCACTGGACAATTCGATTTAATTACTTCTTCATGAAAAGTAGAGTCTTCTACTTCCGATACATCTGATACAGCCAATATATTTCTCCACTTTTTCTCCCTTGCTGGCAAAATATTATCATAAAAAACTAATATTTTCTATCATTTTTAATACTTTATATTATTTAATTCATTTACACATCTTCATATTAAAAAAAATTATCACTATTATAAATAAGTTTACAATTATTTGATCCATATATAATGGTAGATTTATATGTAAGGTTAAAATAAGTGTAATATAATACTTATTATGCAGTTAATATTAAATTAAATAAACGGACAGAATATTATATTATTGTTGCAGTTTTTTAATTTAAAGCGGCAAACCCAAAACCTAATGATACTGCCTTAAATTCAAGGAGGAATAGATGTCTCAATCTGTAGAAGAACGGACAAGGATTAAGAATGAACGCTATGAGTCTGGCGTAATCCCATATGCTAAAATGGGATATTGGGATCCTGACTATGTAGTTAAAGACACTGATATATTAGCTTTATTTCGTGTAACTCCACAGCCAGGTGTTGACCCAATAGAAGCTTCTGCTGCCGTTGCTGGTGAATCTTCTACTGCAACTTGGACTGTAGTTTGGACAGATTTATTAACAGCTTGTGATTTATATAGAGCTAAAGCATACAAAGTAGATGCTGTACCAAATTCATCTGACCAATACTTTGCTTATATTTCATATGATATCGATCTATTTGAAGAAGGTTCTATCGCTAACTTAACAGCTTCAATTATTGGTAATGTATTTGGTTTTAAAGCGGTAAAAGCTTTAAGATTAGAAGATATGCGTATACCTGTTGCTTATCTTAAAACTTTCCAAGGACCTGCAACTGGAACTATTGTAGAACGTGAACGTATGGACAAATTCGGTCGACCATTTTTAGGTGCGACTGTTAAGCCTAAATTAGGTCTATCAGGGAAAAACTATGGTAGAGTAGTATATGAAGGTCTTAAAGGTGGTTTAGATTTCCTTAAAGATGATGAGAATATTAACTCTCAACCTTTTATGCGTTGGAAAGAAAGATTCTTGTATTCAATGGAAGCTGTAAACCGTTCAATAGCAGCTACTGGCGAAGTGAAAGGTCACTATATGAATGTTACTGCAGCTACAATAGAAAATATGTACGAGAGGGCTGAGTTTGCTAAGCAACTAGGTACTGTTATTATTATGATTGATCTTGTAGTTGGTTATACAGCAATTCAAACTATGGGTATTTGGGCTCGTAAGAATGATATGATCCTACATTTACATCGTGCAGGTAACTCAACTTATTCTCGTCAAAAGAGCCATGGCATGAACTTCCGTGTAATATGTAAGTGGATGCGTATGGCAGGTGTAGATCATATTCATGCAGGTACTGTTGTTGGTAAACTAGAAGGTGACCCTTTAATGATTAGAGGTTTTTACAACACTTTATTACTAACACATTTAGATGTAAACTTACCACAAGGTCTTTTCTTTGAGCAAGATTGGGCATCTCTACGCAAAGTAACTCCAGTTGCTTCAGGTGGTATTCATTGTGGACAAATGCACCAATTACTAGATTATCTTGGTGAAGATGTTGTACTACAATTTGGTGGAGGTACAATCGGTCATCCTGATGGAATTCAAGCAGGAGCAACAGCTAACCGTGTAGCATTAGAAGCGATGGTAATTGCACGTAACGAAGGTCGTGATTATGTAGCAGAAGGGCCTCAAATCTTACAAGATGCCGCAAAAACTTGTGGTCCTCTACAAACAGCTTTAGATCTATGGAAAGATATTACTTTTAACTATACTTCTACAGATACGGCTGATTTTGTTGAGACTCCAACAGCTAACGTATAAACACTTTGAGTTGTTTTTTGTATTAACTTAAACTCAAAACCTCGAAAACTTGCTTAATTATAATAAGGAGTATAAAATAGTGAGACTAACACAAGGGACTTTTTCCTTCTTACCAGACCTAACTGACGAACAAATAAATAGTCAAATAAACTACGCAATTTCTAAAGATTGGGCAGTTAATATTGAATATACAGAAGATCCACATCCAAGAAATAATTATTGGGAACTATGGGGCTTACCATTATTTGATATTAAAGATGCAGCTACAGTAATGTATGAAATCAATAGCTGCCGCAAGCAATATCCTAACTTATATATTAAAGTTAATGCTTTTGATAATACAAGAGGTACAGAAAGCTGTGTGCTTTCATTCTTAGTTAATAGACCAGCATATGAACCTGGCTTCGAATTAATTAGATCAGAAGATATTGGACGTAATCAAAAATATACTTTCCGTAGCTATGCTACAATTAATCCAGAAGGATCTCGTTATTAATTAAATAACTAATCAATATATTTTATTTGGTTCCATCTAACATCTAATATCAGAGAGATTAATTTATTTAATCTCTCTTTAATATTATTTAATTAATAATATTATTAGATCGAATAAACAACTTTATATACAAGTATATAGAAATATGACTCAAAATTTCTCTGACGATACTCTAGTAAATTTACAAGAAGAATACGATAAAACTCAAATTCAAGAAGTTATTGATGAATTAGAGCAAGAATTAGTAGGTCTTCAACCTGTTAAAACTCGAATTAGGGAAATAGCTGCTTTACTATTAATTGATAGATTAAGAAACAATTTAGGATTAGTTTCAGGAAGTCCTGGTTTGCATATGTCGTTTACAGGAAGTCCTGGTACTGGCAAAACTACCGTCGCGATGAAAATGGCTGATATTTTAAATCGTTTAGGATACATACGTAGAGGCCACTTACTAACAGTTACTCGAGATGATTTAGTAGGCCAATATATTGGCCACACAGCTCCTAAAACTAAGGAAGTTCTAAAACAGGCTATGGGTGGAGTTTTATTCATTGATGAAGCCTACTATCTGTATAAGCCAGATAATGAAAGAGATTATGGTGCAGAAGCTATAGAAATTCTCTTACAGGTTATGGAAAACCAAAGAGATGATCTAGTTGTAATTTTTGCTGGTTATAAGGATAGAATGGAAAAATTCTATGAATCAAACCCAGGGTTATCATCTAGAGTAACAAACCATGTTGATTTTCCTGATTATACATCTGAAGAATTATTACAGATAGCTAAGTTAATGCTAGAAGAGCAACAATATAAATTTGCGCCAGAAGCTGACCAAGTATTACTAGAATATGCTGAAAGAAGAATGAAGCAGCCACATTTTGCAAATGCTAGAAGTATCAGAAATGCTATTGACAGAGCAAGAATGAGACAAGCCAATCGAATTTTTATTAGTGGTGATAAAATTTTGACTAAAAGTGATCTTGTTACAATACAGTCAGAGGATATATTAAAAAGTCGACTGTTTACCAAAACAAATATGTAAGTCAGTTATTTTTACTTATTGACAACCAATCATTCTTTTAGATAGGATGTATATAGAATGTACCATTATACTAATCTAAATTAAGGCGGTATAGCTAAGTGGTAAGGCAGAGGATTGCAAATCCTTTATCCCCAGTTCGAATCTGGGTGCCGCCTAAAAGATTTATATTAATGCAATTCAATATTACAATCTATTGTTTATATAAATATTAAAGTGGGGGTGTGGTGGAATGGTAGACACAACAGACTTAAAATCTGTTGATTTTCAATAATCGTGAGGGTTCAAGTCCCTCCACCCCCAATTTTATTAAAAAAACCTAAATACTTATATAATCTAATCAACATATGTGTATATGTATTAATTGTAATCACGTACATACTTGTACTACTTATGCATTAGTCAAAAAGCAACATGAAAAAAGTAATATTAATAATATGATAAATTTTGTACCCTCTAATACAATAATACAAATTAATATCAAAAACTCTAAAAATAATATGAATTTTGATTGGGATTTACAAGAATGTTTATCTTTTGTGGAAAAACCAGGATACTGGTTAACTTCTATTATATCTAAATCTAAGAGCCTATAATTTGCTGAGTTAGTGTTTTTCTGAGAAGTTCAGTATTAATATTGGATGATCGAATTAAAGATATTTTTCCTGTGCGTGCAATTTCAACAACACCATATTCGTTTAATAACTGCTCAATAGCCACCATTTTTCCTGGATCACCTGTTACTTCCAAAATTAAATGCTCTTGAGCCATATCTACTACTTTTGCTCTGAAAATCTGTGCTATATCCAGAATAGGAGAACGATTTTTCGGTGGAGCTTGTACTTTTATCAATACCAATTCTCGTTCAACACATGGTATATTAGTAATATCTTGTACATTCAATACATTTACTAATTTATATAATTGTTTAGTAAGTTGTTCTATAGTTCTATTATCACCCGGTACAATCATTGTGATTCTAGAAATACCTATTTGCTCTGCTGGTCCAACAGCCAAGCTCTCTATATTAAAACCTCTTCTAGCAAATAATCCAGCTATTCTAGATAAAACACCTGCTTCATCTTCTACAAGAACAGATAATGTATGTTTCATGAATAGTTATTTCAAAATTTATTATATTAGCTTTAATGTTATTCTTATCTATGTAATGTTATAATAATTTTGATATATTTCCCAATATTTTTTTTATCATTTAGAAGAAATTTTACTATTAGGAACTTGTGTTAGATAAATCAAAAAAAACAAAAAAGAAAAATAATGAGCAGCCTCTTATTAATGAAAATATTAAATATCCTAAAGTACGTCTCATAGATGTTTTAGGATTTCAGTTAGGTATTTATTCTTCTCGAGAGGCTTTTAATATGGCTATTAAAGAAGGTCTAGATTTAGTCATGATTAGCGATAAATCAGATCCACCTGTATGTCGTATACTTGATTATGGTAAATATAAATTCAATCAAGAAAAAAAGGCTAAAGAAGCGCGGAAAAAGCAACATAATGTTGTATTAAAAGAAGTGAAAATGCGTTATAAAATTGAAGAACATGATTATAAAGTGCGCATTAATCAAGCTTTACGTTTTTTACGATCAGGAGATAAAGTTAAAGCAACTATTATATTTAGAGGCCGAGAAATCCAACATTCTAATTTAGCGATTGAGCTTTTAAAAAAAATGGCAGAAGATTTAAAGACTTCAGCAGAAATTCAGCAACCGCCTTCTAGAGATGGGAAAAATATAATAATGATTTTGTCGCCGAAAAAGATATAGTTTCATAATAAGCATATTTTGCTAAAACATTGCTAGTATGCTTAAATATAATTAATAAGATAGTAACTTATAATATAAATTTATAAATTAAGGAATAAATATGTCTCGCTATACAGGACCTCGTTTACGTATATGCAGAAGATTAGGAGATTTGCCTGGGTTGACAAGAAAAAGCTCAAAAAAACAAGCTCCAGCTGGAGAACATGGTAAACAGTCACGCAAACCTTCAGAATACGCTTTAAGATTAGAAGAAAAACAGAAACTAAGATTTAATTACGGGTTAAGCGAAAGACAGCTCGCAAACTGTGTTAAAACTGCAAAAAAAGTTCAGGGATCTACAGGCTTGATTTTATTGCAAATTTTAGAAATGAGATTAGACAATACAATATTTCGTTTAGGTATGTCTCCTACTATTCCAGCAGCAAGACAATTAGTAAATCATGGACATATTTTAGTAAATAATAAAAACATTTCTATTTGTAGTTATCAATGTAAACCTGGAGATGTGATCACAATTAATAAAAAGAACTCTTCAAAGTCCCTGGTAACAAATTATTTAAATTTTCCTAGCTTAGCTAATATACCAAACCATTTAGAGCTTAATAAAGAAAAGTTAATAGGAAAAGTAAATGGAATTATTGAACGAGAATGGGTGGCATTAAAATTAAATGAACTTCTAATAGTTGAGTACTATTCAAGAAAATAATACTCTTTTACTTTAACTATAATATTATAATTTTATAGTCTCAGTTGAAGAAATAGTTCAAGTCTGCTACCAGTTGACTGGTTGCCTGCTCGTTAAAGACCAAATAATTCTCTTGCCAAGCACTTGTAAATATAACAAGTTATTAGAGACTTGTTTTAATATATGAATTTGAGGCTTTTTGTTAGAACGTTGTTTTAAGAAATTAAAAGATTCTTGAGAAGGAATAAGCAATATATTCCTTTCATTTATTTGTTTATTATTTTCGCATGTTTTTATAAAATCCTCTAAATTATATACTATAATTTGAGGATAAAAAGGTAATCTATAATTAGTAGCTTGTTTCCTAAATTTTTTCCAGGCTATTAGAGCTGTTTCATAATTCATGAATATGGCTTCATATTTTGTTTCATTTTCATTCAATTTATAATAATATTGAACAGGCATTACCTTTTTTAACTTCTTATTAAAAGCAAAAACTGATTGTATCAGATATACAGGTTGTCCTTGAAAATAATTGTTACCATATTTCTGTTGATGATGAAATTTAATATGCTTATATTTTTTATATCTAAAAATAAGGTCACCTAATTCTTTTAAATCTGGAATTAACCTAAACTGTACTTTCGGTATAATAGTTCTTGTTAATCTATAATATAAGTCGAGTTTACTAGTGAAAATATTTAAACGGTTTTGTTCACTCGATTGTGGGTATTTTTGTTGAATATGATTCTTATATTCTGTTGCATCTTCTGGATTGACAAAAAATAAACATTTATATATAGATTGATTATTCTTAGTCCATAAAAAATTATCATAGTAACATTGATATAATTTATCTAAGATATTTTTATTGCTAAGCATTTCTTCAGATGATTCAGCCATTACAATTTGATTAAAACCATTTATAATAGTAAATAAAGGGAAATCATTATCTTTTATTTTTTTTATTAGAATTAATTTTTGGCTGTCAGAACAACTCTTATACTTATTAATAAAGAAAAGTTTACATAAGTTATCAGGCAAAGAGAAATTAATACCTTTTCGCCAAATGTACTTAATATACACAGGGTTCACTTTTGTAGTGTTATCAAACTTAGAATTATTTAAAGATGCTTCTATTCGCCCTGTTGTTAAAGCTTTACTAAAATCAAGTAAAAACTTTTTATACCCATTTTGATACACTGTAACACCATTTGATTTTAATTGAGAAATATAATGGTGAGCTAATGGATTAGCTATCGAAAGAAAAATAGTTTCCTGCCAATATTTATTAAATAATTTGGCTACAAAGTTAGGTAATATCAACTTTCTGTTTGCAAAATCTTGTGTAATTGTATAGTGATTAGTTTGCTTATTTATGTTAGTTGATATAGGAAGTATATTTATGCTATTACTATTTTTTGCTACTAACTTACTTTGCTTACTATACACTTGGAAAGGTAATGGCAATTGATAGAGTACACAATAATCTTTATTAAACAAATTTTGAATAAACATTGAGGATAAATTAAATAAAATCATGATAAAATACGCAATATATATTTAATCTGAAGTGTTGATAATTCCAATTATTTCAATTCAAGATAAATAATATACTTTTTGAAAAGTACAATATATATACTATTTATTAAAATATTAAATATATTTAATATTTTAATATAAAAATAGAAATATTATAAGTCTGTATCTATACTTTTGGTTGCTTCAGACTGAACAGCATTAAATATATACCAATATTCTTAATTATGCTTTAAAAAGCATATTCAAAATTTTTTATACTCGTCTCGTAGATTAATTTTTAAATCAGTAAAATTAGATAAAGCTAGTTATGATTGTAATATAGTCATTTTAATCTCAACAGATGTATCGACTTCATTATTATAATTATAATAGTACCTGTGATGAGTTTGAGTAAGTATAAAATATCTATAAAAGTATTTTAATATGAATAATAAATAAAATAGCTTTTAAAATGATGACTCTATCTTTATAAAAATTAAAAATTTAATACAAGTAAATGTTACTAAGTATTAATATAAAATATTATTAGATACTATTTGAATTGTTTCAACTGGTCCCAAATTTATTATTTCATATTTCATTTCATTAGTTTGCACATATATTTTCATTTAAACTTAATACTTTAGATATAAAATTGGGTTACTCCATTTAAGTTTAAGTTTTAAAGATAAAATAAATATAATGATGGAACTGGTGGGATTCGAACCCACGTCCATATTAATTCAGTATGCTAAGTTGACTATTGTCAAATATTGACATAGTCTAGAGAAAAATATAATACATTAATTAGAACTTAGCTTAAATTGTAAATTTAAGAGCATCTAGTAACTTAACAAATCAAAATATATACTAGAGTTAATATATTGATAACCTAAAAAATCTACATTAGCTAATCGACTTTACACTAAAGCAACTCTTTCAGGTAATGGCAATATTTGATGTTTTGCGATTATATTAAAGCCAGGATTATTGAAGTTGAGCTTGCCTTCAATCTCTAACTCTTATACATACAGAATAATATGTAGAAACCTGACAGTCCCCAATTTAGTTTTTGAAAAGTTATATAAATCAACAATATCTAAACTTGAGCAAGGAAGGATTTGAACCTTCGACCACCAGAATCGGAATCTGGTACTCTATCCACTGAGTTACATGCCCACATTTTATACTAATCATATATAATACTATAATAGTAAATACTATTTTTCAACCTCTTAGGTATAGTCCTAAATTGCTACATATTTAATTTTGTACATATACTTGATTCAAGATTAAAGATAATTCTGCTTTATATAATTCTCGTCCTATATACAAAATATGATTTATAGAAAACTTCTTAGACAAATCATGTTTAGAAAATAAATTATAGATTAAAGAAGAAGAAGAAGCTGTAAAACAAATAGGAGAGACCTTATACTTGTAAAGTATATTCTTCTTAAATAAGAATAATACAATCTTTTTATTTTTTTGCAATCTAATTAAACAATAATAATTATCCACGTGTCAATTATACAGAAATATAAAAAATACATGTAAATACTATAATAATAATATAAATTATTAATTGTACTTTTGGGATTTATAAAGTTAAAGATAAATAAATTTTCTAATTATAAATTAGAATAAAATTCTAAAACTGCAAAAGATAGAATCCCATCAATAATAATACAAGTTTCAATGGAGATAATACTGATGCAAGATGCTATTACTAGTATTTTAAATAAATATGATTTAACAGGTAAGTATTTAGACAATAATGCAATAAATGAATTAAACGATTATTTTGACACAGCTATAAATAGAATAAAAGCGACAGAAATTATTAATAGTGAAGCATCAAAAATCATTAGAGAAGCAGCAGCTCGTTTATATGAAGAACAACCAGAACTCCTGAGACCAGGTGGCAATTCTTACACAACGAGAAGATATGCAGCATGCTTAAGAGATATTGAATATTATTTAAGGTATGCTAGTTATGCTTTAATTGCAGGCAATACAAATATTCTAAACGAAAGGGTATTAGATGGTTTAAGAGATACTTACAATTCTTTAAATGTTCCTATTGCACCTACGTTACGAAGTATTAAATTATTAGAAGAAGTTACGCAGAATGAGCTTAAATCAGAGAATTATAGTGATATCAATATAGTTAGTGAACCTTTCGAATATATTATTAAAAACTTAAGTGAGCAAGATATATAGTGAATATAAAAAGCTATATATAATCGACCCTTAATATTAGATTTATTTTCAATAGGGGTATTAATAATAAATAATTTATTTATAATCTAATTACTAATTGATAATTATGCTTTCATGCTTAATACTTTCAGTTAAAAACATATTAAATTCTCGATTAAATTATCTAGGGCCACAATTAATCAGTTTATTATTAGGATTTTTCACTGCGACCATTATATCAACTATACCTTCACAAACTGGAGATTGGGGTATTCTTGCAGGAGCAATTATTGTGACCTGTAACGAGAGTATAAGCAAATTAATATATAATTCTCACCATAATAGAATAAATATCCTAAATATAATTAATTGTGTAAAAATCGGAATTATCTATGGATTATTTGTTGATGCATTTAAATTAGGTAGTTAAGTTATTCTAAAAAGCTAATTGGAATTCAATTACAACATAATGAATAATAGAAATCTGCAGTAATAAAAAGAGCCAATAAATATAATATTTATTGGCTCTATCATTATAATTCACTAATTATGATTAATAATGTAATTTAAAACCATTATTACTTATATAAGTAAAGGAGAAACATCATTAACCATGTTTAGGAATAAAGCTGGATCTCCTGCTTTAGGTTTTTGCTCCTGAGCCTTAAACTGACGTATAGGACCTGCCCATAGTAATTGAGGCATACCTTGTTTAACTAAAAATTCTTTACCCATTCGAGGAGTTTTTAAATTAAATGGTATTTCTCCTTTACTGCGTTGAGCGATAATTCTTCTTCTTTGATACGGAACTGTATTATCTCCAAAGTTTTCTAAATATTCATCACTATTCAAAAGCATATCAACAAAAAACTCTAATCCTTTCGAACCTATAACAACAGAAAAAGCTAGTTTTTCTCTTTGATTATAGATATCTCTGCCTAAAACTCTTTGTATACATATTTCAACAAAGCGATAATTATTATTTACATTATAATTCAAATTATAAAATGAATCAGACAAAAGTAATCCTTTAACAAAATCTTTAACTTTAATTTGATTGAATCTTAATTGAGATTCCAGAAAAGGTTCACGAGTTGTACTTAAGATTTGATGCTCACTAAAAATTTGACGATAAGCTGCCCAAATAATTTCATCCATTTCAAAAGCGGTTGGCAAACTACCTGTTGTATATATTTTAGGTTGCTCTTCTCCTGGGAAATACTCAAAACCATCTACCCTCTGATTCTGAGTAGAAAATGAGTAATTAAGTATTGGAATAGGCATCATAAGTCTCCAGATTTATATCTATAATAGATAACATATTAATATATGATTAATTTATGCTTATGTAAACTTTTTGTAATACTTTCTTATTATTTATATAATAATTGAAAATATTTTATATGTTTAGTATAAATCATAAAATAAGAATTCAAATCAATCTATACTATCATCCTAACACTATATATTTAATTAATAATTAAATATAAATAAATTCTATTTATATTTATTAGTATATAACCATACCCAAATATTATACTAAAATTAATGAAATAAAATGTTGTCATATTATTAATATATACAATATATATACTAGTTACACATACGAATTAAATATCATAATAAATATATGACAAAATAAAGCAAAAATAAAATTTAAGTATGAACAATAAAAATCAATTAACTCTTGAGCAAGAATTTAAATTAGCTATATACACTCAAAAAATATATAGATTAAATGATATAAACCTTAAACAACACTTAATAGCTATACTAAAACAAATGATGATTAAGGACAATGTAATTAAGCATTTTATTAAAAATTCTATACTATAGATATGAAAGGAGAACGCTAGAATATAAGTTACAGACTATATTGAAAAAAAAATATTACATCATATTAATATGTTATATGTTATTGGTTATAAATATTCTATATTATATTCTTGATACTAATACATCAGCTTGTACAAAAAATTGACAGCTGAAACAGCTAAGTCCTTTATTGAACAATAATTTATAAGGAGAGCTCAATGCTTGATGCATTTTCTAAAGTTGTAGTAAATTCAGACTCTAAAGCTGCTTACGTAGGTGGTAGTGACTTACAAGCTCTTAAAACATTTATTTCAGATGGTAACAAACGTCTAGATTCTGTTAATGCAATAGTCTCTAATGCGAGCTGTATTGTTTCAGATGCAGTTTCTGGTATGATTTGTGAAAACCCTGGACTAATTGCTCCAGGTGGCAATTGCTATACTAATAGACGTATGGCTGCTTGCTTACGTGATGGTGAAATCATTTTAAGATATGTTTCTTATGCACTTCTTGCAGGAGATGGCTCTGTACTAGAAGACAGATGTTTAAATGGTTTAAAAGAAACATATATTGCTCTTGGAGTTCCAACTAACTCTTCAGTTAGATCTGTAAGTATCATGAAAGCTGCTGCAGTTGCATTTATTAATAACACAGCTTCTCAACGTAAAATGGATACAATTAGCGGTGACTGTTCTGCATTAGCTTCAGAAGTTGGTAGCTACTGCGATAGAGTTGCAGCTGCTATTAGCTAAAACAAAACTAAGTTAAGAGAACTGTTAAATACTATTTAAATAACATTTTAAACAGTCACACAAGCCAAAACTTAAGATATTACAGTAAGTATCTATAATACACTTTAAGGAGATAAATTATGAAATCAGTTCTTACTACTATAATCAGCGCTGCTGATGCAGCTGGTCGTTTTCCTTCTAGCTCTGACCTTGAATCTGTACAAGGTAATATCCAACGTGCAAGTGCAAGATTAGAAGCTGCAGAAAAACTAGCAGGCAATCATGAAGCGGTTGTAAAAGAAGCAGGAGATGCTTGTTTTGCTAAATATTCTTATTTAAAAAACCCAGGTGAAGCAGGCGATAGCCAAGAAAAAATCAATAAATGCTACAGAGACGTTGACCATTACATGCGTTTAATCAACTATAGCCTAGTAGTTGGTGGTACTGGTCCTTTAGATGAATGGGGTATTGCAGGTGCTCGCGAAGTATATCGTACACTAAACCTACCTACTGGTCCTTATGTAGCTGCATTTACATTTACTCGTGACAGACTATGTGTTCCTAGAGATATGTCTGCACAGGCAGGTGTTGAATATAGTGCTGCTTTAGATTATGTTATTAACTCTTTATGCTAATATACAATTTCTAAGATTCTCTAAATCTAATTAATATTCTAAAAACTCTTTACTAAAAAAACCAAAATCGGCTTTTGACCAATTTTGGTTTTTTTTATAAAAAACTTTCTATAAACTATTTCTACTTAAAAAGATTAAAATATAATATAAATATTATATACTTTAGAATAAATATGAATTGGAATTCAATTGAAAATAATTTAGTTAATATCTCTTTTGGCTTATTACTTGTAACATTAATAATGTACTGGGCAAATATTGCTTTTACCAATTTAGTGATTTTGGGACAAGTAGGCCGCATATTAACTATATTTATTAATTTATGCATAAGCAGTGCTTTATTATTGAGGTGGCTGAACAACGGATACTTTCCTTTAAGTAATTTATATGAATCCTTAATTTTTCTAACATGGGGACTGACTACAATACACTTAATTTTAGAGTATAAAAATAATAGTAAACTAATTGGAGCTATTAATATACCAGTCGCACTATTTATTATTGGCTTTGCAAACCTGTCATTATCGCAAGATATGCAACAGCCAGCACCTTTAGTACCTGCTCTTAGATCTAATTGGCTCATGATGCATGTAAGCATCATGATGATAAGTTATGCAACATTAATTATTGGTTCTTTATTATCTATACTTTTCTTAGTTATTTCCAAAGGTAAAAATATTAATGTAAAAGGAAGTGCAAATATTTATAAAGTAAAAAATGTGGAAATTATTTATCATCAAAACAATAGCACCAATAAATATGACAACAACCATGCCAATGTTTTGATAAAAAATAATAGAATGGATATATTACAAAGTATTGATAACCTAAGCTATAGAATTATTGGACTAGGTTTCCCATTACTTACAATTGGCATAATTGCTGGAGCTGTATGGGCCAATGAAGCTTGGGGATCTTATTGGAGCTGGGACCCTAAAGAAACATGGGCATTAATAACTTGGCTGATATTTGCTGCTTATTTACATTCCAGATTAACAAAATCATGGCAAGGTAAAAAACCTGCTATCTTAGCATCTGTCGGATTTATAGTAGTATGGATTTGTTATTTAGGAGTAAATTTTTTAGGTAAAGGCTTACATAGTTATGGATGGATTTTATAAATCAAGACTATATTTAAATCAGTATAAGAATTAAAATAAATTATAAAAACATACAAAAACTACACTTTCTTTTAAAATATTAGAGAATCAGTAGATATAGAAAAGAAAACTCAAAAGTTACATACTCTGACACATTATATCTTAAGTAAATAAATATAGAGTTAGGATTTATTTAAAATATCAAAGTTCAAGAATTGAAATATAAACATAAGAAGTTTACTAAATTGTAAATTCTTATCTATTTTACATATGATTATATATTTATATATATTATAATTATTACTATACTATATTGAATATGTTGCTTCATATATCAATCAAACTAGATAATTTTACTTTTATATGATAAATACTAATATTTTATTTACAACAATACCTCAGACATCTACTTGGTCTATACAGACAGCTATTATAATGTCTATTTGCAATTTAATTTGTATAGGTATTGGTAGATATGCAATACAAGTTAGGGGATTAGGCCCTTCTATACCTATTTTAGGATTAGAAGGATTTGGATTGCCAGAATTACTAGCAACTACAAGCTTAGGACATGTAGTTGGCGCTGGAACAATTATTGGATTAAGCACTCTTGGTATGATTTAATTAATATTAAGTTATAAATAACACTAATACATGGAATGCTTTATATACTTAATCTATAATACATATCAGCTAAATTAAAGTATATAAGGCTGTTAAGGAAAATAATAATTTACACCTAAATATCATAGTTCAATATACAATTAAGCTTCATAAAAGGTACCCATTCGCCGGAATTTTTGATATCTTAGTTCTTTTCTATCTTCTATAGATAAATGTAATAAAGAATTTAAATCTTGTACTAATTGCCTCTTTAATATATGAGATGCTTCTACAGGATTTGCCTGAGAACCTCCTATAGGCTCTTTAATAATTACGTCAATTATACCTAATACTTTTAAATCCGATGATGTGATTTTTAAAGCTTCAGCCGCTTCTAAAGATTGCTTACTATCTTTCCATAAAATGGCAGCACAAGCTTCTGGAGTAGCGACTGTATAAACAGCATATTCTAACATTAAGATTCTGTCGCCAATGCCAATACCTAAAGCACCACCAGAACCACCTTCACCTAAAATAGTACAAATTATAGGTACATTAAAAGAAAACATATCTCTAAGGTTTACTGCAATTGCTTCACCTTGACCTAATCTTTCTGCTTCTATTCCCGCCCAAGCACCTGGAGTATCAATAAATGTTAAAATAGGAAAATTAAATCTATTTGCATGCTTCATTAATCTTAGTGCCTTACGATATCCACCAGGAGATGCCATGCCAAAATTCCTTATAACATTATCTTTTGTGTCTCTTCCCCTCTGGTGACCAATAAAAACGACTGTTTTGTTATCTAACTTTCCTATACCTCCCACTAAAGCAGGATCATCAGCTCCTCCTCGATCTCCATGCAACTCAATCCAATTATCCATTAAATATGGAATATAATCTAAGGTAGTAGGCCTATCAGCTTGTCGAACTAAATACAATCTTTGAAGAGGCGTTAAAGACTGAAAAATATCATGCTTCAAGACATATAATTGCTTTTTAAAACGATCCAAGTCTTTTTTTAATGACAATTCATAGCTACCTGACATCTTACTTAATTGCTGTATTTGATATTCTAACTCTATTATAGGCTTTAAGAAATCTAATGATAACGCTTTTCTATTAGTCATAATCTAGATATAATTTCAATTATTATAATATTTATGTTATTCTATTAAATTAAACAAAAATGTACGTAAAGCATAATAGAATAGTGAAGTTGTATTAGCAACATCTTCTGATATTTCAACACTGTTTTGTAAAAATATATAAAATAGATTAAAAAAACGGGGATCATCAAAACGCTGCGAAATTCTTGTTGCTGCTCTCACTAAATCATCATAGTTTAAGCCTCGCTCACCATATACATAACTTGAACTACATAAAAATTTAGATTTTAAACAGTCCTCAGAAAATACATTTATACTATGCATATCGACTGATGATATTTTTTCTAAAGGAATAATATCTATTACTGCGTCATTCAACAAACCTGTTTGGCTTGTCTCAATAATAGCATTTCTAGGTATAAAAATATTAGAAGATTTAATATGAATCAGAACCAAAACAGTATTAAAATTCATTTTAATATTTTTCACATATCCAATATTTATACCTCTCATTAATACGTTTGTTCCTTGTCTAAGTCCATAAGCGTCACTAAATTCTACAGAAAATGAATACCCTTGTTTTTTTTTACAGTAATAGATAGCCATAAAGTATTAGTCAACAATATAAAGCTTAAAAAAACAACTATATTCTTTATAGTATTCCATATACAATTTGATGTTATTCTTTTCATGCAATACAAAAATATTATTACTACTTAAATTAAAATATAATTCCATAATTTTCTATAACTTAAAGAAAATTATACTCGAATTTGTGATATACTAACAAAATCAATCTTCCAAACTTTTGTTTTAAAGAATACATGACTAACTGATATTAAAGAATATTTAATCTCTTTAACACATTTAGCTAGATCATAAATATTTTTTTTATATAGGTGTAAATATGAACTAATAACAAAATAAGAAGCACCATAAGATATTGCAAATGGAATAGATAATGCTGCTACTGAATTAGAAGCAGAATTTGGAATGTAGCTAATGAATAATAGATATACCTCATTTACATAAACTAGAAATTAGCTTTATTTAATCATTCAAACATAACTTATGAGTTTTAGTTATTTAAATATTATATACAGACAATAAACTTACTGTTGATTTTAATAAATCCACAATATCTAATTTAGAGAAAATAATGTTTTTATTATAAAAATATCAAACTTACCTATTTTTACAAAATTAAACCCTGAAATTTTACATTTACAAAGATCTAATAATAGAGCTAATTCTAGAATTAGCGGCTATATCTATAGTATCTTAATAAAATTGTTAACATTAAAATTATGTAGACCAGCTACTACTTTTCTATGCTTTCTTATGTATAATTTTAGATTTCAATCGATTATTGAATAATTCTATAATATCAATATTAATAATTTTATATTCAAAAGAGTTTTTTAATTAATTAAAACCAACTAGATAAATACATATTTTATTTAATCTAATCGGCGTCAATTAATTATATATTTTAAAATTTAAAAGTTGAACTTAATAAGTTAAGCCCATACTACGAGTTGTTTCATCACCCAAATATACACGAACACTTAAAAAATCTGTAGGGCATGCTGTCTCACAACGCTTACACCCAATACAATCTTCTGTTCTAGGTGCGGAAGCAATTTGTCCTGCTTTACATCCATCCCACGGAACCATTTCTAAAACATCACATGGGCATGCACGTACACACTGTGTACAACCAATACAAGTATCATATACTTTAACATTATGTGCCATAGGGATTAACTTAACCTTAATCAATAAATAATCAAAAAATAGCAGTTATTATATTATAAATATTAACATTCGAGAGATATTACCTATATCATTGTATTATGATATACAAAATAATTGAGAAAAATATAATTAAAACTTCATAAAAAGTTAAATCACTAAAATTATATAATATTAATTAATTATTTATTAACTACATTATTTTACACTAAATCAATATGACAATGCCTCATAAGACGAATACTGAGGATTAGTAGTAGCTATGTTTTCTTCCGAAGGAGGAACAATTTGCCAAAACATAGAAATATATAATGACCAATTATCTAAAATTTTCTTAGCTTTCAAACTCTTGGTTTTAATATCATATAATTCAATGATATTTTTTAACTGATCTTCACCTTCTTTAGTCAAAATTCTTTGAGCTTTTACAATCTCTTTATTAATTTTAGGTATTAAATCGTTATTTTCGTCTAAAAAATAAGATATTCCACCTGTCATACCGGCACCTATATTGCGTCCTGCTTGACCTAAGACTACAATTAGTCCACCTGTCATATATTCACAAGCATGATCTCCTACCCCTTCTACAACAGCTTGTGCTAAAGAATTTCTCACCGCAAATCGCTCACCTGCCTGTCCATTAGCGAATAAATATCCACCTGTTGCACCATATAAACATGTATTACCTAGAATAACGTGCTGAGAAGCATTAAAATGATCGTTTAATGAAGGTACAATGATAATCTCTCCACCATTCATACCTTTACCAACATAATCATTAGCTTCACCAATTAAACTTAGATGCATACCTTTGGATATAAAAGCACCAAAACTTTGACCTGCTGTTCCTTGAAAATCTAATTGCAAATTACCACTAAAACCATAGTTACCATATTTTTTAGCTATTACACCAGAAATTCTAGAACCCACACACCTATCGGTATTTAAAATCCTTACTTTTTTCACAATATCTGACTGTGCTTCAATAGCATTTAAAACATCAGGATCATTTAGCAAAATATCATCCAAAACTTTATCATTAGTATGTGCAGAATTATGTACTCCTAAATTAAAAACATTATCACTATCACCTAATAGACCATCCAGATTTAAATGGCTTGTTTTTTGTAAATCGATTGGATTATACTTAAGCAAACCACTTAGGCCTATAATGTCTCTTAAACTTCTATAACCTAAATCTGCTAAAATTTGCCTAATTTCTTCAGCAATAAAGATAAAAAAGTTCACTAAATCCGATGGAATTCCTGGGTATCGATTACGCAAATCCTGCCGTTGAGTAGCCACACCTACTGGACAATTATTTGTATGACAAATTCTTGCCATTACGCAACCTGTAGCTATCATAGCAATTGTGCCAAATCCGAATTCTTGAGCCCCCATTAAAGAAGCTAGTACTATATCTTTGCCCGTCCTTAGTCCACCATCAACTCTTAATATTACTCTATCTCTTAAACTATTATCAACAAGCGTTTTATGAACTTCTGTAAGACCCAATTCCCAAGGACTTCCTGCATGCTTAATAGAACTTAGCGGAGAAGCCCCGGTACCACCATCATGACCAGAGATTTGTATAATATCTGCATTACCTTTAGCAACACCAGCCGCAATTGTTCCTATACCTACTTCTGAGACTAACTTTACTGACACTTGAGCTGAAGGATTAATTTGATGAAGATCAAAAATTAATTGGGCTAAATCTTCAATAGAATAAATATCATGATGAGGAGGAGGAGAAATTAAAGTAACACCAGGCTTACAATTTCTTAATTCTGCTATGTAAGGACTAACTTTTTTTCCAGGTAATTGCCCTCCTTCACCAGGCTTAGCGCCTTGAGCAATTTTAATTTCTAATTGCTGAGCATTCATCAAATATTCTGGCGTAACCCCAAAACGACCAGAGGCTATTTGTTTAATAGCTGAACTAGCAATATCATTTACTTTTAAGCCTTTCAAATGTGCAAATTTTGAGGATATACCCGAGGAATTAATATCCGTAATTACTTGAAATCTACTCGGATCCTCTCCACCTTCACCAGAATTAGACTTACCACCAATTCGATTCATAGCAACGGCTAAAGTTTCGTGAGTTTCACGAGATAAAGCTCCTAAAGACATCCCACCTGTACAAAATCTTTGTAAAATACTTGATACTGATTCCACTTCATCAATAGAAATAGGTGAATTCAAACTTGAAATTTCTAATAAATCTCTTAAATTAGTTGGAGGACGATCATTTAATAAAGCTTTATATTTAGAATAAAGTATATTGTCTTGATTACGAACAGCTTTATGTAAAGTTTTAGACATCTCGGGATTATTAACATGATATTCAGCACTTGGTCTATATTGTACGTAACCTAAATTGGGTAATCTTTTAGGTAAATCTATTATAAAAGCATTATTATATGCGCTTACTACATGAATAGCTAATTCATTTAAAGTCATACCAGCTAAACAAGAAATAGTACCTAGAAATGCCATATCAACTAATTCCTGTCCTAAACCTAAAATTTCAAATATTTGTGCACCATGATAACTAGACAATAATGAAATACCCATTTTAGATAAAATTTTCAATAATCCTTTCTCAATTGCAGAACGATAATTATGCTGAGACTCTTGAATAGTTAATTTTGGCAATTTACCATTAGACATTAATTTTTGAGTTCTTGGATTATGCCACCATTGCCTAACAGTCAAAAATGCTAAATAAGGACAAACTGCACTTGCTCCATAACCTATCAAACATGCAAAATGATGAGTATTCCAACATTGTGCTGTATCTATAATGATTGAGACTTTATGCCTCATTTGTTTTGCTATCAAATAATGATGTACAGCTCCTACAATTAATAATGGAGGAATATAAGCTTCCGCACTACTTAAATTCTCAACACGATCACTAAGAATAATAATTTCTGCGCCGCTTTCTATACTAATTAAACTTTCTTGACAAATTTCTTTAATTCTTGTGTGAAAATTTTGGTTTTCCACATCTTGTGTAAAAAAAGTATTAATAGTTGCCACACGAAAACCAAACTGAGAAATATTACATAACTCTTGCTCATTTAAAATGGGTGAATCTAATTTAATAGTCCTGGACATTTTCTCTGCTGGCTGTAAAATATTACCTTTAGGACCAAGATATACTGCTAATGACATAACCAAACTTTCTCTTAAAGGATCAATTGCAGGGTTAGTAACTTGGGCAAAGCGTTGTTTGAAATAGTCGTATAATAAATGAGGTTTTTCAGATAGGATAGCTAAAGGAGTATCATCACCCATACAAAAAGTAGGTTCTTTAGCTGAGCTAGCCATATGTTCTATAACTAATTCAACATCTTCATTTGTATAACCAAATACTGTATGTAAACGAGTAATATTAATAACATTAGTGTTTAAACTATCTAAATAGTGTTGACGAACGAAATTTTGCCTATATTTTTGTATCCATTTACCATAAGGAAATTTATTAGCAATTGATTGCTTGACAGTCCAATTATCTAATACCAAATTATTAACCATATCAACACAAAAAATCTGACCAGGACCCAGTCTACCTTTATGAATAATATCACTTGTACTGACTTCAAAGATACCTGTTTCGGAAGATAAACTAATGAAACCCTCTTTAGTAATAATATATCTAGCTGGTCTTAAACCGTTTCTATCTAAAGTAGCACCCACAGTTTTACCATCACTAAAAACGACCAATGCAGGGCCATCCCAAGGCTCCTGAAGACTACTATAATATTCATAAAAATCTACTATTTCAGGAAACTTATTTAATGCAGGCTGATTTTTATATGCTTCTGGTATTAATATCATTAAAGCCTCTTGAGGACTTTTACCTGACTGAATTAATAATTCAAGTACAGAATCTAAGTTTGCGGAATCACTGTTTTCAGAATTAGTCACAGGTGTCAAAGCCGTATAAGCATCAGCCGAGTAGCTATTTTTAAATAATGATTCTTTTGATTTCATCCAGTTTAAATTCCCTAACAAAGTATTTATCTCACCATTATGAGCCATAAAACGCATAGGCTGAGCTAGAGGCCATTTAGGCATGGTATTAGTACTGAATCTCCTATGATATACAACAAATTTGCTTTTATATTGAGAGTTATATAAATCTTTATAATATTGACCTAAAACTTCTGAACGAACCATACCCTTATATACAATAATTCTAGAAGAGAAAGAAGAAAAATAAAATTGTTTATTTAAATTTAAACTTGTCTGAGATACAAGCTTTTCTATCTTTTTTCTAAGTATGTATAAAGCTTTTTCTAAAGAGTCACCAACTAAAAGGTGAGATTTAACAAAACACTGCATAATAACTGGCTGATTTATCTTAGCTTGAGGGCCTAAGACTGTTTCATTTGTAGGCACTTCTCTCCAGCATATAAGAGTAAAATTATTTTCTTCTAAAACCCAATGAAATATCTTTTGTATAGCTTGTAAATCATGAGAAGGCAAAAAGAGCATAGCTACACCAATATTTTCATGACTATTTATCAAATCATAAGAAATATTACTAGACAAAAGCTCCCAAGGTATTTGGGTTGTAACTCCTGCACCATCACCAGAAATTCTGTCAGCACTACAACCACCTCTATGTTCCATACAATTTAATGCATTTAATGCATAAAGAATTATATCGTGAGATTCTTCTTGACTTACACAAGTAATAAAACCCACACCACATGCATCTCGTTCACTAATAATAGAAGGATATCCTGGAAATTGATTTAACTTATGAGTAAAATATTTTGATGCTTGCATAGACTATTATTCAATGTTTATTAAGTAAAGTATATAATTAAATTAATCAATATATAGTTCAGCTGTAATGTGTTTCTAGTGCTATTATTAATTTTTTAGAATTTAAAATCATTACATTATAGGCTTGAGATACTATAATGTTAATAAAATAAGTATAATAAAAAATAAATTTTAAAATTCATATGATAATATTACAGAAAAAACACAAAATTATTCTTCATAATAAATAAAGAATAGAACTGCTGATATAGTATTACACACATTTCACTAAAACATACATAATACAATTATTTTACAATTTCAAAATTGCACTTAACATCTTTTAAGATAAATACAATGAATTATTGATTATTTAAAATGAACCAATATAAAAAAATCGACTCTAATAAAATTACATATAAAACTGAAGAATTATTGGAAGTAGCACATAATCGATACAAAATGACACTACAAGTAGCTAATAGAGCCAAAAGGAGAAAATATGAAGATGTCGATATAGTAGATGATCCATTAATTAAGCCTATTATACGCTCTATACTAGAGATGGTTGATGAAATCACTCAGCCTGAAATCATAGGAGATTAAAAAAAATTATTATAAAGATTACAGAAGAATCTACTTTTAATATTTTTTAAAAATAGAATTATGATCCATTAGTATAATAAAATACTAAGTACTAATTGAATCTTAATTTACAATAGACTCAAGATGCTATAATCTATCAAAAAATAAAACTTTGGTATTAGTTCTTGAACAATTCTAATATTTCAAAAATTAAGGAGATAAAAACATGTTAGATGCATTCGCAAAAGTTGTAGCACAAGCTGATGCTAGAGGTGAGTTTTTAAGCAATACACAGCTAGATGCTTTAGCAGCGATGGTGGCAGAAGGAAATAAAAGACTTGATGTAATCAATAGAATCAATTCAAATGCTTCTGCAATAGTAACAAATTCTGCACGCGCTTTATTTGCTGAACAACCACAGCTTGTACAACCAGGAGGTAATGCTTATACAAGTAGAAGAATGGCTGCTTGCTTAAGAGATATGGAAATCGTTCTAAGATACGTAAGCTATGCTATGGTTGCAGGTGACTCTAGTGTTCTAGATGACAGATGCTTAAATGGATTGAGAGAAACTTATCAGGCTTTAGGCACACCAGGTACATCAGTCGCAGTTGCTATTCAAAAAATGAAAGAAGCATCTATAGCTCTAGCGAATGATTTAAGCGGAATAACTTTAGGTGATTGCAGTTCTTTAACTGCTGAGCTAGGAGCATATTTTGATAGAGCTGCTGTTGCAGTTGTATAGTAGAAAACAACAACACGAACAATGTCTTTATTTTGATAAATAGGTTAACTTAAAATAATTAAAAACACAAAAATTTATTATGAAAACACCAATAACAGAAGCCATAGCATCAGCAGATAGCCAAGGAAGATTCTTAAGCAACGGAGAACTACAATCTATTAATGGGCGATATCAAAGAGCATCTGCTAGTTTAGAAGCAGCAAAATCACTAACTAATAATGCTCAAAGATTAATTACAGGAGCTGCACAAGCAGTATACACAAAATTTCCATTTGTTACACAAATGCCTGGCCCTACTTATGCATCTAGTGCAATTGGTAAAGCTAAATGTGCACGTGATATTGGCTATTACTTAAGAATGACAACTTATTGTTTAGTTGTTGGCGCTACTGGACCAATGGATGAATACTTAGTTGCCGGTCTAGAAGAAATTAACCGCAGTTTTGAGCTATCACCTAGCTGGTACATAGAAGCTTTACAGTATATAAAAAATAGCCATGGACTATCTGGACAATCAGCGAATGAGGCTAATACATACCTAGACTATGCTATTAATAGTTTAAGTTAAAATATTAATATAAAAACACTTTTTATAATTAAAACTTAACAGATAAAATATATATAATAAAACTAGAAATACGTAATCTTTCCAACAAGCATTATTTCTAGTTTTTTATTACATAAAATATAGTTTAATATTTTTATAATATAAGAATCAATAACATTAAAACAATTAATAGCTTGATTTTTAATCATTTATTTCAATTCATTTAATCACAAATAACCATTTAATATTAAACTATAATTAATAAACTTTTTTTCTTTTAACAAACATAACAACTTTATAAGATTTTGGTTCATAATTTATGGAAAATAAATCACTTTATCCAATTGTTTTAACAATTCTTGATGGATGGGGCTATTCAGAAAAAATAAAAGGAAACGCAATTCAATTAGCAAATACACCAACTATGGACAGAATGTGGAGAAATTATCCACATACTTTACTAAGTGCTTCAGGAGAAGACGTAGGTTTACCTTTATATCAGATGGGTAACTCAGAAGTAGGTCATACTACAATTGGTGCTGGGAGAACAATTGACCAAGATTTAGTACGTATTAGTAAGTCAATTGAAGATAAAACTTTTTTTAAGAACGAAATATTACATGATATTTGCAAAAAAGTAAATCAGCGTAAAAGCAAATTACATTTAATAGGTCTTTGTTCAAATGGTGGTGTACATTCACATATTGATCACTTATTAGCATTAATAAAAATCACAATAGAATATAAGTTTGAAGTTTGCTTACATTTAATTACAGATGGTCGAGATACACAACCCAATACAGCTAAAGTATTTATACAAGAAGTTATAAATAATATCAATAAAACTCCTAATATAAATATATGTACAATAAGTGGAAGATATTATAGTATGGATCGCGACTGCCGCTGGTCTAGGATAGAAAAAACATATAAAATCTTGACAGAAAATCATATAAGCAATATAAATACCCCTTTAAATGTTATCGATGAATACTATAGACAAAATATATCAGATGAATTTATTCCACCGACAAGAATATATAAGGGCAAGATTTCAAATAATGATGGAATTATATTCTTTAACTTTAGACCTGATAGAATAAGACAGCTATTACATAGTTTTACGAAAATAAACTTTAAAGGATTCGCGATCAAAAATATAATAAATTTAGACTTAGTTACATTCACAGAATACGATTCTAGTTTATCAATCAAAACAGTATTCTGTCCACAAAAAAATACGAATTTTCTAGGTGAAATAATTTCAAACCATGGATTTAAGCAACTTAGACTTGCAGAAACAGAAAAATATGCTCATGTTACTTATTTTTTTAATGGAGGCATTGAAGAGCCTTTTCCAGGAGAAGATAGGGAATTAATACCTAGTCCACGAGTAGATACATATGATTTAGCTCCTGCAATGTCTTCTGAAAAATTAACAGAAAGCATAACCAATGCAATTGAGAAGAATATATACAAATTCATTGTGATCAATTATGCTAACCCTGATATGGTAGGACATACTGGTAATTTAGAAGCAACTATAAAAGCGATCGAAGTTGTAGATCAATGCTTAACAAAACTAGCAGAGAAAATACATGAAGTGAGTGGAACACTTATAATTACAGCTGATCATGGTAATGCAGAATATATGCTAGACGACGAAAACAAGCCATGTAAATCACATAGCACAAATCTAATACCTTTTATTTTAATCAAAAATAAAATATCTGAAAACCATACTTTATATCAGCATGGATGCTTATCTGATATAGCACCAACCATATTAAATCTAATCAATATAAAAATACCTAAAGAAATGAATGGTAAATCATTGCTAAAAACATCTGCTATTAGACATTAAGTAATTAATATAATAAACACTAAATATTAATGTATTATCGTATGGAAAATTATGAATATTATAAATTTCACAATATACTTATTATACCAATTAAAAAACTAAACCATCTAGTGGTAAAATCAAAAGCTTTACCCAAAGCATGGAAACTAATATTAATGAATGATGGATCATTTACACAAAACCTAAATTCTCTCACAGGAGCACATATTAAATTAAAAAAAATTTATAGAACATCCAATATATTTATAAATCAAAAAAAAAGTTCCGAGCTATTTGGCTTGAAGATAATATAAGCAACAAACTAACTCTTGCACGTTCTTTATGGCCATCATACTCACACCACTATAATAATTTAGAACTACAAAACAGTAAACCTATAGGTCAATCTATTATTGAATCAAAAATAGATATATACAAAGATATAGATGAAATTTATTGTGGTTATTCTAAATATTTAGACCAACAATTCAATAGCAAAGGACTAATATGGGGCAGAAGATATACAATTTATTATAATAAAAAGCTTTTTACAACAGTAGAAGAGTTTTTTTCTCCTCACTTAATCAAATATTTTAACTTTAACTGTAATAAAAATTATGTTTAATTTTTTGCTAAACAAAAATTTAGGAAAATTTCAAAAATTAATTCATCAAATCAAACAATTTGAATCATTACTACAAAATTATTCTAATCAAGATTTAAAAAACCAAACAACAAAATTTAAAAAAAATATAATAGAAAGAGGTAAGGTAATAGATGATATATTACCAGAAGCATTTGCAACTGCTAAAGAAGCAATCAGACGATCTACAGGCCTAAACTTATTTGATGTGCAACTCATAGGAGCAATTGTATTACATACTGGCAAAATAGCAGAAATGAAAACAGGTGAAGGGAAAACTCTAATTGCGATAGTAGCTGCGTATCTAAATGCCTTAACAGAAAGAGGAGTACATATTGTAACAGTTAATGATTATTTAGCACAAAGAGATTCTTTATTAGCACGCAAAATTTATAAATACTTAAATCTAACTGTAGGCTTTATCCAGCAATCTACAACAGCTGAACAAAGATATAAACAATACAATTGCGACGTCACTTACATTACAAATAGCGAATTAGGTTTTGATTATCTAAGAGATAATATGGCCATAGAAAAAAACAATATAGTTCAAAGAAATTTTAATTTTGCTATAGTAGATGAAGTAGACTCAATACTTATAGATGAAGCAAGAACACCTTTAATCATATCAGGCCCATTTGAAGCTGCGACAAACAAATATAAAAGATCATCTGAGATAGCTCAAAAATTAAAAAAATCTATACATTACGACATAGATGAAAAGGCAAGAAATATTACATTAACTGAAAATGGTATTACTGCATGCGAACAAATATTAAATTTAGAAAACTTATATAATATTAATAATTCCTGGACTCAATATATTTTAAATGCTCTAAAAGCTAAAGAATTATTTTTAAAAGACATACATTACATTATAAGGAATAATGAAATTACAATTGTAGATGAGTTTACCGGAAGAATTATGGAAGGTAGAAGATGGAGCGACGGATTACACCAAGCAATTGAAGCAAAAGAAAAGACAAAAATTCAACAAGAGAATAAAACTCTAGCGTCAATAACTTACCAAAATCTATTTTTACTATATAAAAAATTATCAGGCATGACTGGCACAGCTAAAACAGAAGAAACTGAGCTAGATAAAATATATAAGCTTGAAGTGATAGAAATACCTACAAACAAACCTTGCATAAGAAAAGATATGCCTGACTTGGTATATACAACAGAATATAAAAAATGGCAAGCTATTGCTAACGAATGCTTTGATATGTACCAAATAGGAAGACCTACATTAATAGGTACCACAAATGTAGAAAAATCTGAATTCTTAGCAAACCTGTTGAACGAATTAAATATTCCATATAATTTACTAAACGCTAAGCCAGAAAATATTGCTAGAGAATCAGAAATTATAAGTCAAGCTGGGAGAAAGTTTGCGATAACAATTTCAACCAATATGGCAGGAAGAGGAACTGATATTATACTAGGAGGAAATGCTCATGTTATGTCTAAAATAATAATAATTAACTACATTAAACAACAAGTTGGATTGAATACAAACTTAAATTTCGAATACATTACAGAAGATATAAAATCAATTATACAAACACTAAATGTAAAAACATTCAAAACATTTAATAAAAATGTCAATTTTGAAGAGTATATTGAACAAGCCATATCATATACAAAAGAATATGATAAAAATAAAATCGAATATTATATACAACAAATTTATATAAAACTTTTAGAAAAATATGAAAAAATTTTTTCTCAAGATAAAGAAGAAGTATTAAATCTAGGTGGTTTATATGTAGTTGGAACTGAAAGACATGAATCTAGAAGAATAGATAATCAATTAAGAGGAAGATCTGGTAGACAAGGTGATCCAGGATCATCCCGTTTCTTTCTTAGTCTACAAGATAATTTACTAAGAGTCTTTGGTGGAGATAAAATATCTAATCTAATGCAAAAATTAAGTATAGATGAAAATATACCGATCGAATCTGTAATTCTAAGTAAAAGCTTAGACTCTGCACAAAAAAAAGTAGAATCATATTTTTTTGATATTAGAAAACAACTTTTTGAGTATGATGAAGTGATTAACAACCAACGGCAAGCTATTTATACAGAACGTAAAAGAATATTACAATCAAGCTTTACTAGAGACTGCATTATTGAATATGGAGAAAGCACTATTGATGAAATACTATTGTTATACAATAAAGAAAACACAATAAATGATAAAAAAAATATAATAAAACGAATAAGGAAACTCCTGAATTTAACGGAAGAATTTAATATAGATAAATTCACAGAAATGAGTAATGAACAAATAAAATACTTTTTATATGAACAATTACGTATTACATACGATTTGCGAGAAAGTTATTTAGAACAACTAAGACCTGGACTAATAAGGCAATTAGAAAAATATTATCTACTACAACAAATAGATAAAGCTTGGCAAGAGCACTTAGAAAAAATGGCATTACTGCGAGAATCTATAGGATGGAGAAGCTATGGACAACAAGATCCTCTAATAGAATATAAGAATGAAGCATTTAACTTATTTATTAATATGGTTACTTATATTCGACAAACAGTTATATATTTAACAATGCGTTCTCGTTTAATTGTTAACCTTGAAACATAAAAACTATGAAAATAATATGGGGTTTCTTATAATATAAGGTTGACATAAAATACGAAATTGTTTAATGTAATGAGGAATATGAAAAATCTATTTTTAGCCCCCATCGTCTAGAGGCCTAGGACATCTCCCTTTCACGGAGGTAACGGGGATTCGAATTCCCCTGGGGGTACTTAAACGAAAGCAAAATATAGAAGAGAATAGATAAAAATTAAAACAAATCAACAAAAGATTATAATTAGTTGGTTATTATGACTTAAAACACTATAATTACATTAATTAATGTACTGTTAAATCTATAGCTAACCGAAGCATTTGACAAAAATCACTTAAATCATCAATCATTTTATCCTTTGATTTTAATGACATTTTCTTAATAAAAGCACTACCAATAACAATTCCGTCTATATTCCACGAAGATATTTGAGAAGCTTGCTCAGGACTCGAAATACCAAAACCTAAAATAATAAATTTATTTGTTTTTTGTTTAATAAAATAGGCTAAATCATTGATTCTAGATTCTATTTGTTGCCTCATGCCAGTTACACCATAACTACTCACAAGATAAATAGAACCAGGTGATTTGGATAAAATAGTAGAAATTCTAGTTTCTGAACTTGTAGGAGCAATAAATAATATTAGTTCAATACTAAAATCATGACATAATTGAATAATATAATCAGTTTCTTCCAATGGTAAATCAGGTATAATCAGGCCTTTGGCACCATTAATTGATATTTCTTGAATAAACTTTTTAATTCCTCTAGCAAGAATAGGATTATAGTAAGTAAAAATCACAATTGGGGCACATATTTTAGTACTTACTTCTTGTAAAATATTTAATACTTGGCTAATATAAACTCCTTGCTCTAAAGCTACTCTAGAAGATTCTTGTATTACTGGTCCATCAGCTAAAGCATCTGAATAAGGTATTCCTAGTTCAATTATATCTGCTCCTCTCTTATCTAAAGTATATAAAGCTTCTATAGAAAGCTCTAAATTCGGATATCCTGCTGTTATAAAAGGAATTAATGCACATGTAGAATTTTTAGTACGCAAAACCTCAGATATAGCATTCATATTTAATTTAATATAATTTAAGAAGAAAGAAAAACTATTAAACCAAATAAATAACATTATTGGGTCACCCGGGACTCGAACCCGGAACTAATCGGTTAAAAGCCGAGTACTCTACCATTGAGTTAGCAACCCAAAAAATATCTGCACTTACATAAGTATCATAGTAATGTATTAATAGCAAGCTTAGCCAACTAGAAACAGAATATATTATTATTCCATATATATCAAATGAATACATACCTTCATACAAAATTCAAGAAAGAAATAATAAAAATAAAAAAATTGCATAATATACTTATAGCTATTTCTGGTGGACAAGATTCATTATGCTTGGTACAGTTAATCGAAGATTACAAAAAAGAGTGTGCTTTTTCAAATAAGATTGAGTATATTTATATAGACCATAAATGGAGAACAGACAGTAAAAATCAAATCAAACATTTAGCTAATTATATTTATCAAAACTCAAGTAATATATCTGTATATGAGATCCATAAAATTACTTACTCTGAATTAGAAGCTAGACAACTAAGATATCAAATAATCATACAGCATGCTATATTAAATAACTATTCTACAATTTTCACAGCTCATACGGCAACAGATAAAATAGAAACATTTTTTCAGCAATTAATTAGAGGTGCAAGCCTGGATGGAACAACAAGTTTAATATTTCACAGACAACTACAAACTAATTTGAGATTAGTCAGACCTTTAATAAATATACATCGGACAGATATTAGTTGGTTTTGCAGAAAATTTTGTTTACCTATTTGGTCAGATTACACAAACTATGAGTACAACGCTACAAGGAATAGGATAAGATACGAACTTATACCATATTTAACACAATATTTCATACCAAATATAGAAAATAATATTAATAAATTTATAAACAGATCTACTCAAGACAGTGAATACATAAAACAGAATGCTATAAAATTATATTTAATCAGTAGACATAAAATTAATATAGCTTTAAATTGTGCAATGATCAAACAACAACACTATGCGGTTCAAACAAGAACCTTAGAAGTTTTTTTTTATCATCATCTTAATAAACCCTTAAACTACAAAATTCTTATGATATTAATTAATTTACTTAAAGTTGAATATTTAAGTTGTCAAAAAATAAGTTGGCATCAATTTACCATTAACGTTTATAATAATTGGATATATATTAATTAAAATATAAACTACTCATTCAATGGAAAATATTAAAGATAAAACAAAAATAACTATTGAAACACTCATAAATAAGCACAAAATTTTAGTTTTTATAAAAGGAGAAAAAACACAACCTTTATGCAACTTTTCTAATCAAGTTATAAAAATACTAAACGATTTTAATATAGACTATTATGCAGTTAATGTATTAAAAGATTTAGATATTAGAGAAGGCATAAAAAGATATTCAAACTGGCCTACAATACCACAAATATATATAAATAAAGAGTTTTTAGGTGGAGCAGATATATTGACTGATTTATATGAAACATCTGAACTTAGTGAAATCTTAGAAAAAGCATTAAATTCTTAAAACTTTTATAAGAAATACTATAGTTTCAAGTATACATTTAACTCTAAAAATAAAAAAAATAGTATAATGGATAAATATATAATACTAAATTATACAAATTATTTGAGGGGAATTATTATTATGATTAACTGGCAAGTAATTGGCCAACTAATATCATTAGGAGTTATTGTGTTAGTCGGACCAGCTGTAATTATTTTATTATCTTTTAGGCAAGGAAATCTATAAGTTAAATAGTTATTAGAAAGAAATAAAAATAATAAATATTATCTAAAATTAGATTTTAATATTTAATAATAAAATGCAGACCTATATATTTTTTATTATAAGCTGTCTGCATTAAACATCAAAATAAAAGATAATGTGAATATTTAATATTAAGATATTGCTTCTAATAAAATATTAGAAGCAATTGATTGTTCATTACCAGAAAATTCACTATCTGGAGATAGAAAAAGCATACAATGACACTCTTTTCTTTCTCTCATAGGGACACATGGACAATTCCAATAAGTACTCAATACCTCCTTAGATTTATCTTCATAATGACGACATGGACATAAGGGTGAACCATATTGGTCTTTATGCTTAGCAAGACCTTCTATAACTACAGCTGTAACACTAAGATCAGAGCAAAAGAATGTACCTGTTCTTTGTGCATATATTTCTGAAAATTTACGCATTGCCTCTAAACTTTCAGGCAATAATTCAGGAGAGCAATTAACCATAAGCAAATCAATAGTTTGAAAAATTTTTCTGTATCAAAATCAAAATAATGCAGGATTATTAGCTTGATATATAAAATCGTAACATATAAAGTAACTATACGAAAATCAACGTCAACTCAAATATTAAATTTTACAATATTTTCATTGTCAAGAATAAAAGTATAATTACAATAATACTACGAGCTAGAATATAATAATAAATACTTATTTTAGTATTAATAATTAATATAATAGTTAAAATAATTTATATTATAATTTATCATAGTATATGACTGCATCTTATTTACCATCAATCTTAGTACCCTTAGTAGGGATCGTATTCCCTGGATTAAGTATGTCACTATTATTCTTATACATTGAAGAAGAAAATATAGCTTAAATATCCCAAAATCAGAAAACATTAGCCGCCCTATTTAATTCTGAAGGCGGCTTTATTTTATAAAAATAAACTTTGAATAGTACTCAAGTAATATATCTTCATTATTTAAGCTATAAAGAAGAACCTATACCAGAATAAGAACCATAAATAAAAATTCCCAAAACTGTAATAGCTGCTATACCACCTACAGTAGCTACTAACCATAAAGGGACTCTACCAGTACCTGCCATATCTTTATATCTCCAATGTTTAATTACAAAAATCATAATAAAGCTAAAGGGTGAATATGTTAATTATCAATTAAAGAAATAACTTGAGAACAATACTGCAAGAACAAAAATCAATAATAAACCCCAAAATAAAGATGCACGATTTAATTCTACAGGTTCTTTATTAGGATTAGGACCACTCATGGCAATCTCCTATCTTTGAATAAATTGCATAGATGTAATAGCACCTAAAAAAAATATTGTTGGAATAGCTAAACCATGTATAGCTAACCATCTAAAAGTAAAAATTGGGTATGATATAGGTTGGTTAGAACTTCCTCTAGTCATAATTTACCTCTCTTCTAAATTCCTTTAGTTAAATCCTCAAGCTCTTGTTTTGCGCTAAAACGATCATTTACTAGCGGAACTTGTTGACGATCTTGAGTAAAATATTCATTTGGACGAGGTGTGCCAAACACATCATAAGCTAAACCTGTGCTAACAAATAACCAACCTGCCACAAATAAGGCCGGTATTGTTATACTATGAATAACCCAATACCTTATACTAGTAATAATATCAGAAAAAGGACGTTCGCCAGTTGATCCTCCTGACATAATAAAAACCTCCTACAAAATAAATAATAGATGTAACAAAAAGCTATAAATTAGTATCAAGTAGATTAAATTCATCTCTTTAATATAATATTAAAATTATATATTGTAATTATATAATTACACCTAAAAAGTAACAAAAAATATAACCTATGCTAATCACAATATATTAAATTAGACATACTATTAATAATAGATATTATCCTTAATCTTAATATTCTAATCAAAGAATAAAACTTCAATCAACTAAAAAACAGCTATAACTTTAAATTCATTACATAAGAATAAAATATCTTACTAAATTTACACTATATATTATATATTATAATAACTTAACAAACAAATCCAAACAAAAACAACAATATTCTTTTAATAAAAGCAATAAAAGATTGTATTAATTAATTCTGATTAGATCAAACCATAAGCTTGTACCAACGAATAATTGACTTTGAATCATAATTTGAGTATTATATTTGCTTAAAATATTTTGCACAATGGATAAACCTAATCCTGTTCCTTCCAAAGTATGTACATTATTTTCGATTCTTACAAATCTCTCAAAAATATGCTTTTGATCTCTTTTATTAATACCTATACCTTCATCAATTATTTCTATTCTAACAAACCCACTATCTTTTTGAAGCTTGCTTCGTTTACTATAAGTTACTATCTGCGGATCATACACTAATGGTGTAATAGAATAAACTCTTAAAACTATTTTACCGTATGTACCAGTAAATTTAATAGCATTACTAACTAAATTAGCTATGACTTGTAACAAAGAACTCTCATGAGCCCATACAAACTTTACTGTATAATCAAATTCAAGAATCAAATCTATGTTATTATTAAAAGCTATTAATTCTGAAGTATTAATTACATCATGAAGAATTTTATATAAATCTACAGATGTCAACTTATAATTATATTTAGATTCTAAACGAGATAAATCCAGTATATCATTCACTAACGAAGATAAACGTCTCGTTTCATTATTTGCGATTGTTAAAAATTGTATTTTTTGTTGATCACTCAAAGTATTATTATAATCTATCACAGTTTCTAGGAAAGATCCTATATTACATAAAGGAGTTCTAATCTCGTGAGATATATTACTTATAAATTGAGTCTTAGCTTCATTTAACTTAACTTCTCGACTAATATCCTGAATAATTATGGCAACTCCTGTTAATGTATTACTATTTTGTTCTAAAACAGTAGTTAATAAAAACCGGAAAATTTTTTGTGAATCATAATCAAAATCTATACATAATTCTTTTGTCTTATATATAGAATTATCTAGACAGTTTGATTCAACCAAGTCATTTAAAATAGGTAAAAGAGCCTCATTAACATGTACAGGAAAATAGTTAAAAATCGATTTACCTAAAATATCTAAATTAATCCAATTAAAAGCTTTTATAGCTACTTGGTTAACAAATAAAAGCCTTAATTCAGTATCAACTAGAATTGCTCCATCCGCAATAATTGAAACAACTGTCTCTAATTTGCTTTTCTCTAAAGTTAATTTATCTAGACTTATTTTTTCGTAAGACTCTAATCTTTCAGCCATCTCATTAAAACTAACAATTAAATCTCCTAATTCACCATTTAAAGGTAAGTTGATTCGTTGATTAAAATTTCCTGATGCAATATTTTTAATACCTAACAATAATTCTCGTACAGGTTCAGTCATAGTAAAAGTATTAAAAATAGCACCTATAAGTACTATAAACCAAATAGAAACAAAAATAGTAATACTGATATCACTAATTAATTTTGAAGAAGAATAAAGAGCAGGATTTGAATTAATGCCTAAATTTAAACTACCTAAATTTTTTCCATTTTTAGTTAAAGGTATAACAATATCAGTTATATTATCTTTAAAGATTGTATTATATTTAACTAAAGGAGTATCAAAAAGGAAATCTTGAGTTTCAAGTTGAAAAAGATTTTGATGTAATTGCAATAAGTTCTGTACTTTATTATTGTATACTGGGAGACCAAAAAATAGACTCCCATCTACTCGAAAAAATAAAATATATCTTAGGCTTGATGTACTTAAATAAATTTTTTCAACAACACTAGCTAATTGCTCCTGATTATTGGATTCTACTAGATCTAATACATTAGAAGCAAATAATATTCCTAGATCTTTACAAAAACGTGAATCAGTAATAATAGAATCTTCTTGTATAATAGTTAAAGCCCAAAAAGTCAAACTACTCATGATCAAAGATACTATAAGTGTAGTTAAAGCAATAAGACGAGTTTTTAAATTAATATCAGACCAACATCTAGATAAAATTGAAATCATTCTGGTGAAAGCAACCATAATATTTATGTATTAACTCAAAATTAAATTACAAAGTTTTGATGGAACTTTCTAACTGACCGAACATAAAATACGATAAAATGAAGTCTAAAATAAAGACACTTAATAGACAAGTAACAACTGATGAAGTAGTAGATTGACCAACACCCTTTGCACCACCTGTTGCTGTTAAACCCCAATAACAACTGATTACAGAAATTGTAAAACCAAAAATAACAGTCTTAATTAAGGACTTAAAAAAATCTAGTAAAGACAAAGATGAAAAAGAAGACATAAAAAAAATAGTAGGATCTATACCATAAAATACAAAACAAATAAAAGCACTACTAGCTAAACTAGTCGCAAATGAAAATATATTAAGTATAGGTAACATATAAATAGATGCTAGAATTCTAGGAATAACTAAATAAATTAAAGGATTAGTATGTAAAAGATAAAGTGCATCTATTTGTTCTGTAACAGTCATAGTAGCTAATTCAGCAGTAAAACAAGATCCTATACGCCCAATCAAAATTACAGAAGTAAGTACAGGAGACAACTCACGTACAAAAGCAATTGTTAAAACAGCTCCTATTAAACTAGTTGCATTAAAATATAAAAACTCTTTTGCAACTTGCAATGTAAAAACAAAGCCCACAAAACAAGCTGTCGTTAAAGATATACTTAACGAACCAGGACCAACTAACTCCATTTGTTCCAAAATATTAAATAATTGTATTTTTGAAATTTTATAATTAATAAATAAACTTTTAACCAATTGATAAAATACTTTACTTTTTTTTATATCACTCATATATACTTATTTTTAATAAAAGAATATATTTCCTTAAAATAAAATAATAACAAAGTCATACATTTAAAAACTAATATGGAATATATTCTACATGCAGTATCTATATTGCATTCTTGGTTAAATTATATTATATTTAATATTGTATAGGGCGGTTAGCTCAGTGGTAGAGCGCCTGCCTTACAAGCAGGTGGTCACTGGTTCAAGTCCAGTACCGCCCATTATTGCTTATCGCCACTTATACATAAAGGGCTCATCGTCTAAGGGATTAGGACAGGGACCTTCTAAGTCTCTAATGTAGGTTCGAATCCTACTGAGCCTACTAATATAATTAATTATAAAGCAGCAAGATTTAACAATCAATATTTAATTTAACTATGAAGAAAAAATATCTTCCACTACTTGCTTTACTTTTATTCCAGAATCAATAGTTTCTAGAGGATCTTTCCTTAATCTATGACGAAGACAAAGCGTAATAACTTCTTTTATATCATTAATATCAATTTGATCCTTACCTTGATATGCAGCATATGCTTTAGCTGCTCGATTAGTTACTATATCCCCACGTAAACCATCAACATCTAAAATTGCACATACTTCAGAAATTTTAACTCTCAGATCATAATCAATTGTCACCAATGGAAGCTTTTGTTGAGCTAAAATAATGGAATTTTTTAAATTATTTTGTTGTTCTTGGAATTCTTGTAGACATATATAAGGGTCACTATCAAATTTACTTCTCTGTTCAACAATTTGAACCCTTAAAGAAGGTTCTTTCACTGTTCGAATTTCAGCATGCATACCAAACCTATCTAATAGCTGAGGTCTTAACTCTCCTTCTTCAGGATTCCCAGAACCTACAAGAACAAACCTAGCTGGATGGCGAATAGAAATACCTTCACGCTCAACAGTATTCCATCCAGATGCAGCAGAATCTAAAAGTATATCTACTAAATGATCATCTAACAAGTTAACTTCATCAACATATAATATACCTCGATTAGCTTTGGCTAATAGACCAGGTTCAAAAGTTTTAATACCCTCAGCTAAAGCTTTTTCAATATCAATAGTACCACATACTCTATCTTCAGTTGCTCCTAAAGGCAAATCAACCATAGGAACATTAATAAATGTAGTAGAAATATTTTCACCTTTTTCAATTTTGCTTTTAACTGAGTCGCCCATCAATTCATAATCAGAAATATGAGAATTAAATAAATCATCTTCTACAACTTCTATTTTTGGAAGTAAATCTGCTATAGCCCTAATAGTGGTAGACTTACCTGTACCACGATCACCCATAATCATAACACCCCCAATTTTAGGGTCGATCACGTTTAAAATTAATGCTAGCTTCATTTCTTCTTGACCAACAATAGCTGTAAAAGGAAAAACAGGACGAGTTTGATCTTTTGCAATGCTCACAGTAATAATTTTATTATTTGATGTTTTTATAAATTATAATTCATGTCGAAAATTATCAACCCCAAAAATAAATATTTTTGATGTTATCATGGCATTAATAAAAATAAAAGCCATATATTTCAGTATAATATAAATTATATACAAAAAGATGCAACATTATATACTTAATATACTTATATATAGCTACATCTTACAATCAAGCTAAAATATTAAAACAAAAGTAAAACAGTTGATATATTAAACATATATATAAAATAAACTTACTGATATAAATCTGTACCTAAACGAATTGCTAAAACTGCCGATACTAACGCAAATAATAACGCGACAAAAATTTGACTATCACTAATCATATGACTCCTTAAACTAAAATCAATATTAATAAGTAAAATAATTCTAATTCCTACTTATAATGCTATATTATAATGATAACAAAGCTATTTAATTGACAAGATATATTATAAATTAATATTCATCTAACTAAAACTTTATAAAAAACAGAATGAAAATAAAAATTAACCTTATTATCATTAATTACTATAAAAGCCTTATATGTACCTTAATTTATAGTCAAAACTGTCAAAACAACATCAGCAGAACCTCAGAATATAAATATTTACAGATATTTTGAATACACAAAAAATATTGAACCTATAGGTTCAATTCTAATATACGATCCTTGAATCGGAATCAAAAGTATATAGGCTAATAAGGTAATTAAACTTAACTTACATTTAATTTGATAATATGTACTTATACATAAATGACAGATAAATAATGCTTAAATTATACTAAAAGTTTAATATTAACAAACATTAAAGCAAATAAATCTATACTAATAATACATTAGTACATTATTTATATAGAATTTCATATAAAACAAAAAATTTAAATAACTATTTGGTATAAACATTAGAGTAACGAAAATATTTCTCCTTAATTTAAATCAAATCATCAGGAGAAATAGACTTCCGTTTAATAATCATTAAGCCAAAAATATATGTGAATTGTTAAATACGGAAGATACAAAAAGGCAATATTAATAATGTAAATATAATTGAGCTTAACTATTATTTCTTTCCAAGAATGAATAAGAATACTAAAATTAATTTTATATTTTTAAAAATCAATCATAGCATAATTTAGATAGTACTATACTATATATAGTTTAACCTAAATCATATATTCAGTAATATAAAAATAATTACATTAAAATTGCAATTGTTTATGACAATCATTATTTATAGTCAATATATAAATTATAGAATTAGTTGCATTTCTAAATTTCTAATATTGAGAATAAATGTTTTTTATTATAAATTCATACCTCTAAACAGATTTTGCTTTACAGTTAAACTTCTCACAATTTTGTCGTTGAACCTTATAGACTTTTGTAACAATTTGACTAAAGCGCCATTCGCATCATAGTTCATTTGTACATAAATACCATCATAATAATGCATTATATTGTAAGATAAATGTCTTCGACCTTTATGTTGAACAAAAACATTTTGACCCCCATTATCTTTGATCAAAGATTTATATTCATTAACTAAATCAAGATTTACATCTTCAGTTACATCAGGTTTTAAAATATAAATGGTTTCGTAACTATTTAAAATCATAAATTAAACTTCTAAATTTGATTATTATCTATCTGTATTCTCACAGCTTGAGAAATGACAGGTATTTTAGCATACTTACCCTCAATGGATTTTACTACAGAATAAATAATTGTGGACAAAACAAACCAAAATAACGTATTACATAACATTAAGCCATACAAACTCATTCTAAACTCAATAGGCAAAGCTCTAAAGGTAGCACCAAGCAAAGAATTAATCAAGAATAATAAGATTGACTGCAAAACATTAAATCTAATAAAAGGCCTATCTGGGATAGGACTTTTCACTCTAACAAATAAATAATATAAAACAAAAAATATAATAAATGCCAATTCTGGATGCGTAACATAAAAAATTACAAGAGGCATTAAAGTCTTTTTATAAAGACTCATTAAGCTAAATGGATAATCTGGTAAAATTTGCTGTCCAAAATTTTGTAATCCCTCTAATAATGGAAGCCAATAAGGCAATATAGATCCAAAGCGATCTATGACTGTAATACTTCTTCTGTTACATTCTTTTAAAGACCTAGTTAATAATTGATATATATAGTACATTAACAAAATTGTAACACCCAGTACAAGGGTACTCATAATTATAATTATCCATAAAGGTAATTGAGTAGGCATAATAATAATTAATATATAATTAGATTAAGAAATTAAAAATACTTTTGTTTTTATAACTTCATACATTTACTTTACAAGTAAATTAATTATGACACTTGTATTACAAAAAAAATATTGTTATACAATTTATATTGATTCTACAATAAAATTATAATATTTTTCAAATTCTGTTATGTTTTTATTGCATAGATCTATCTTACTAAAATAATGGATAATCAACAATTGGATTTAACATCATATTTACAAAAAAGACCACTAACTATAAATCATATTCCCTTTTCTTCTCGCTTAATGCTCGGTACAGGAAAATATAAAAGCTTAAACGAAGCCAAAAAGAGCATAGATATAAGCCAAGCTTCTATTGTGACAGTAGCCATTAGGAGAATAAAAAATGCCAAAAGTCTCGGAAAAAGTAATTTGATTGATGGTCTGAATTGGAAAAAGTTATGGCTCTTACCTAACACAGCTGGATGTGAAACAGCAGAAGAAGCTATTAGAATAGCTACGTTAGGCAGAGAAATGGCTAAAAAACTTGGCCAAATTGACAATAATTTTATTAAACTTGAAGTTATTCCTGATCCTCAATACCTATTACCAGATCCAATAGGAACTTTAAAGGCTGCAGAATACTTAGTGAAAAAAAATTTTACTGTCTTACCTTATATTAGCCCAGATCCTATATTGGCCAAACAACTAGAAGAAATTGGTTGTGCAACTGTGATGCCTTTAGGATCTCCAATAGGTTCAGGTCAAGGCCTACAAAATATTCTAAACTTAGAAATTATTATACATAATTCAAAAATACCAGTAATAATTGATGCAGGTATTGGTACTGCAAGTGAAGCAAGCCAAGCTATGGAATTAGGAGCATCAGCTGTATTATTAAACACAGCTGTCGCAAAATCAATTAATCCCGAATATATGGCTGAAGCAATGAAGCTTAGCGTTATATCTGGAAGAATTGCATATCTAGCTGGACGAATGGAAAAAAAATCCCAAGCTCAGACTAGTTCTCCTAAAGGAGGTATAATAGGAAAATAAAAAAGTATACAAATTTAAAATAAAAATTTAATTTAAAGACTATAATGATTTTAATAGTAGATAACTATGACAGTTTCACACAAAACTTAGTACAATATGTTGGCGAGCTAGGCTTAAAAATTCAAACGATAAGAAATGACCAAATATCTCTTCATGAAATAGATTTGATAGAACCTACACATATCATATTATCGCCCGGCCCAGGTAATCCGGAAAATACTGGCATATCATTAGCGTTAATTAAATATTACGCAGGTCGAATTCCTATATTAGGTGTTTGCCTAGGTCACCAAAGTATTGGATATGTATATGGAGCAAAAATCAAACAACTTGAACACCCTGTACATGGAAAAATCAGCAAAATACTGCATAATGAAAAAGATATATTTAATAACATGCCTAATCCTATTTTAGGAACACGTTACCACAGTTTAATAATTGATAATAAAAATATACCGGATGACTTAGAAATAACTGCTTGGACGGAAGATGGTATAGTAATGGGATGTCGTCATAAAAAGTATAAACTCTTAAGAGGTATACAATTTCATCCTGAGAGTTTATGGACAGATGAAGGTAAAAAAATTATTAAAAACTTTATATATTCTGATGAACTTATAAAATCAATATAACTATATTATATTACCTTTAAAAGTATAATTAATGTATATCTTTTGCACAGCTGTAAAATCTTCTTCAAATGCTAATAAAGCCCGATTAGTTGAACCTGCTAAATCAATACCATTACTTATATATTTAACCCAAATTTGTGAATAAGATAAATAACTAATAATCACACTAATAATTAAAATAAAAAAACCAACATAAACGATATTAACACCTGGATCTACTTTAATTTGTAAACCTGTACTAATCATAATTTCCTTGAATATTAACGAGGTATTTTGAATCTTAATTTCTTGATTGATCTTACATGTCTTAACTAAACTTCCTTGTGAATCATATATTAAGATATCATCTTGTAAACCTGTAACAACTATACTAACTGTTTGCTGAATACTTAATGGACAACTACAAAACCATATATCCTTATTACCAACTTTTAAAGTATTAAATTTCCTTTGCATCATAGGCGCATTACCTATACGAAACCTAAGAGAATTAATTTTCCAATCAGTTTGATAGAATGTAATACCATTAAATCTCAAGGGTGAATTTACTGAGATTTGCTTTGTTACTAAATTATGTCCTTGACCATTCAATAAAGATACAGAAGAAAAAAATTGCTTAATAGAACCATTGGAATTATATTCTATATAAAAGTTTTTTACATGGCCTATTAAATTAGATGGTAAATTACTTTGAATACCAGATTTAATAACATTATTCATATGAAAAATCTCACCGTTAGGTACCATTTCTTGTACTATAAAGCCACCAAATAATCCAAAAATTGCACCAATCAATGTTAATATAATACTAACATGAACAAAAATTGGTGCAATACGACCCAATAAACCCTTATATGCATACAAACTTTTACCTTTATGAAAAATAAAAAAATTACGACTATGAAGCGAATAAACCATATTAGATAAAGAAGTACAATACAAAGACCGAAAAACGTGAAATGTTTTCATATTTTTTTTCTGCTGCAAAAATTTCCAATTCCGTGCACTATTTAAACTAGGCAATTGGCGTGAGAAAGTGCATATTATAAGGCTTAAAAAAAACAAAGATATTATACATAAAAACCACCAATTAGCATATAGATGGTCCAATCCAAAAAAAATAATAGTGTGCCAACTAAACGGAATAAAAGAACTATCTTTAAGAGGATAATGAATTTGGTAATATAAAAGACTTTGATCTTGCTCTATTACAGTTCCGAGTATACTTACAGAAGCAATTACTATAAGTAACATAATTGAAAAGTTCAAACCAGATATTAGCTTTAAAATACTCCAAATTACATTTCTATAACTTATTATTTTCATGCACCATATTCTCCAAAATTTATGAATTTCATATTATACTATTTTCAAATTAACATCTTTTCTAGGAAAGCAAATATACCGAATCCTAAGACACAAGAACCACTAAATGGAATAATATAATCCCAGCCTTTGGCTATATTTGAGACTTGATTATTACTAATAGCCCAGTTAATGCATATAATAATAGGTAAAATATAACCCAAGGAATATACAAATAAATATGTATATCCTAGTAACCAATGTTTTGAACGCAATAACCATATAAATATAGTTATTACAATTGGTGTGCTACAAGGTGTAGTACTCAATCCTAATACTAAACCTACAATATAATTTTGTAATAATTGTATTCTAAAAAAGGGACTAAACTTATTTAAATACGGCAAAAAACTATAAAATCTTATTATTTGTAATAAATTCAAGCCTATAAAAATTGTAAGTAAAGATGAAAATATAGGTATTTTACTAACTAAACTATGATATTGTTTACTTATTAGGGAAGTTACAAAAATCATAACAATAAGACTAGTAGTAATTCCTAATAAAAACATAATTTTATTTAGTACCCTAATATTGACATTATTACTATATAAGTATGAAACACTTAAAGGTAATATTGAAAGTAAACAAGGATTTAAACTAGTTACACTTCCTGCTACTAAAACAACTATGAAAGTTAAAGGATTAATATGACTTAACTTTAAAGAAGACAGTATAGATAGCTGTTGTTGTAAATAATAAAATTTTATATCTATACTATCAAAAAAAGAATCAATGATTTTCATATCTCGTAATACTTAAAACCTTATATTTTATATAATATATAATTAAACTCCCCAGGAAGGATTTGAACCTACGACCAATCGGTTAACAGCCGATCGCTCTACCACTGAGCTACTGAGGAATATATGGGCAATTATAACAAGCTAATAAATATATAGCAAGATATGTATATAAAATTCAACATAATATCTATATATAGAGGACTTGTATTACAATACAATTTTTGATATATTTATAGTGTATACAATACATATTCCAGCGGACGTGGTGGAATTGGTAGACACGCTAGATTTAGGTTCTAGTGAGAGTATCTCATGAGAGTTCAAATCTCTCCGTCCGCACTTATAAATCAATTCTTTAACAGAATGACTAATATTATTACTATCGCCACCTTTCAATAACTAATCTAATAGCTCCATCTTGCATAATTTCTTGCTTTACTGTACTAAAACCTTGATTAATACTTTCATTTAAGACAGAATTTAAGGCATACCCTTGCATTATTTTATCTATAAATCTTTCAACTGACATATTTTGATCCCAAAATTGTAGATCAGCTATTAAATTATACTGAGTTCCATCCCACGCAAAGCCTAATAAGTTTTTACTATTAGTTTTAACTATTAGATCAACATCTCGAAAGTTCCCATAGTTATCTTTTAAAGAACGCTGATCAGCGAAACATTCAAATCCTAAATCTTCTAATGTTTTTTGTAAAACTTTAAGATCACTTATACTTGTTCTAATTCTACTAAAATGTGACATTTACTGTTTTTATAACTTAAGTTAAAATCACTATTTACAACATGAATAAATATATTAAATGATAACGTCAATTAAATTTCTACCTCAAGTTGCATTACAATATAGTTTTATTTATTATAAGCAAAAGGTCAAGTTTAAATTTAAACGTAAGCCTACTGAGCTTATACGAAATATTATAATTAATACTTTACAATCATAGCATATAACTGTAATAATAATTTTAACAAGCTTAAATATTACTTGGGAAGTATCCTTATTTATCCTAAACAAACTATATTTATTATGACTGCTACTTTAGAAAGACGCGAAAGCGCAAGTCTGTGGGAACGTTTTTGTACTTGGATTACTAGTACTGAAAACCGCTTATATATTGGCTGGTTTGGTGTGCTAATGATTCCAACACTACTAACAGCTACATCTGTATTCATCATTGCATTCGTTGCTGCACCTCCAGTTGATATCGATGGTATACGTGAACCAGTTGCAGGTTCTCTACTTTATGGGAATAATATCATCTCTGGCGCTATTATTCCTAGCTCTGCAGCTATCGGTATCCACTTCTACCCAATTTGGGAAGCCGCATCTTTAGATGAGTGGCTATACAATGGTGGTCCTTATGAACTAATTGTTCTGCACTTTTTACTGGGTGTATGTTGCTACATAGGTCGCGAGTGGGAATTAAGCTACCGACTAGGTATGCGTCCTTGGATCTCAGTTGCTTTTACAGCACCTGTAGCTGCAGCTGCAGCAGTATTCCTTATTTACCCAATTGGACAAGGAAGCTTCTCTGATGGCATGCCTTTAGGCATATCTGGTACATTTAACTTCATGCTTGTATTCCAAGCTGAACACAATATCTTAATGCACCCTTTCCACCAACTAGGTGTAGCAGGTGTATTTGGGGGGTCTCTATTCAGCGCTATGCACGGTTCACTAGTAACTTCTAGCTTAATTCGTGAAACAACTGAAAATGAATCTGCTAACAACGGTTACAAATTCGGTCAAGAGGAAGAAACTTACAATATCGTTGCAGCTCATGGCTACTTCGGCCGTCTAATCTTCCAATATGCAAGTTTCAATAACTCTCGTGCCTTACATTTTTTCTTAGGCATGTGGCCTGTAGTAGGGATCTGGTTTACAGCAATGTCTGTAAGTACAATGGCTTTTAACCTAAATGGATTTAACTTTAATCAATCAGTTGTTGACAGCCAAGGTCGTGTAATTAACACTTGGGCAGATATTTTAAATAGAGCTAACCTAGGAATGGAAGTAATGCATGAAAGAAATGCACATAATTTCCCTCTAGACCTAGCTTCTAATGAAAGTTTACCAGTAGCTCTAGTTGCTCCAGCTGTTAATGGCTAGTCTAAATTAATATAATTAGCTACATTGATTTACAATAATAATATATAAAAGCTCTAGTTTATGCGATTAAATAAACTAGAGCTTTTATTACTCTAAATATAACTTATTCATATCATAGCTATGACCAATCAATCTAGAATATAATAAAAGCGGAACAATGCAATTTGCTTTAGGCTTGAACAAATTAATTGTATTAACTTTATCAAAATATAAAAAATACTTGCACGCTAAATCTTCAGAAGGTTGAAATTGTTTAAAATCTAAAATAATATGATTTTCAAATTTCTTCTTAAAAAAAAGTGTATTAATATTTTTATGAAATAGAAAATCATGAGACTGATACATATATTTCATACTCTCAAGAGCTTTAATTCTAAAACCTTGGTACATACAAGTATTAGAATGATTCTGACTTTGGAATAACTCCTGCAAGCTCTGCCCCCTACGTCTACGTGTCAATTCGACTAAACCCAATTCAGATAATTGAACAATCTGTGGCTTAGCATTATCTAAATTTAAACATTTACTAAAATGCTCTAATAATTGCAATTGATCTCGCTTTGACTGCATATCTATAAAATCCACAATAATCACACCATTAATATTACGAATTTTTAGTTGATATGCTATTTCAATTGCTGCAGAAAAATTAGTTCTTAGAATTGTTTCTTTAGAATTATCTGACTTATTAAATGAACCTGAATTAACGTCAATAACTGTTAAAGCTTCATTGCTTTCAATCACTATATGTCCACCTGAAGCTAATTTTACTTTTGGTTTCAAAGCTTCTAAAATAGTTTGCTTAATATAAAATTGCTCTAATATGGATTCCGGTTTATTATATAGCTGTAACTTTGTATTTATTACAAACGAATTATTATGCCATTTATTTAAATGATAACTTAATTGGTTCAAGCCATTTTCAGAATCAACAATAATTTTTCTTATATTTTCTTCATAAAAATCTCTAACTATTCTCTTTATTAAATCTGCATCTTTATATAACAACTTAGGATAAGAGCTAGATATCATTGCTTTTTCAATAAAATTCCACTGCTTCTTTAAAAGCTCTAAATCTTCTAAAATTAAATCTTCTTTAATACCTTGTGCTGATGGCTTAACTAGTAAACCCATAGTCACGGGTTTTAGTAAAAGAGCTAAAGAGTACAAATAATTACGTTCATTATGATCATAAACCTTGTGAGAGATACATATAGTATTACAAAAAGGCATCAATATTAAATATTTACCAATCAAATTAATATTAGCCGTTAATCTAGGACCTTTATTAATTGTTGGTTCTTTAATAACTTGAACTAGAATAACTTGGTTAATTGATAATATTTCTGCAATATGTTTTATATTTCTTCCTTTTCTCAAAGGTTTTATATCACTAATATGTATAAATCCACTTTTGCCATACTCACCTAACTTTACAAAAGCAGCATTTATACTAGAAAAAATTTTTTGCACTATACCTATATAAATATCATTGACTTGGTATGTATTATTAATTAAAATGATCTCTTGAATTTTATTATTGTACAAAATAGCCGCTATATTATTGAAATGAGAAATTACAATTTTTTTTACCATTCTGAAAACATAGCTATATAAAAAATAAATACTATATATTAAAACTATTACTAAAAAACTGAAGAGCAATAGTAACAGTTCTATATATGTATATTATACTAAATATTTGTACTGATATAAAATAAATTATGTATGATAAACACTTACCTTACACCTCTTTTTACTTACTATCTCAAATCGAACCCGACCATTAATCAAAGAAAATAAAGTATCATCTTTTCCAATTTTCACATTATTACCCGGTCTAAATTTACTGCCTCTTTGACGAATAATTATACTTCCAACTTTCACAATCTCGCCACCGAATTTTTTAATACCCAATCGTTTAGAATTAGAATCACGCCCATTTTTTGTACTACCACTTCCTTTTTTGTGAGCCATAAAATACTACCCTCCATTAGTATAAGAATTTATAACATATCAATTAACTTATAATTTCTTGAATTAAAAGCCTCGTTAACTTTTGTCTGTACCCTGTTTTTAACCTTGTATTCTTTTTGGATTTCATCTTAAACACAGTAACTTTACTACCACGCAAATGCTTTAAGACTTTGGCCTTAATATATGTCGAACGTAAACAAGGATTACCAACCAAAATCTTTCCTTTTTCGTTAACTAACAAAACATGATTAAATTTTATAATATCTCCAGGATCAGCATCTATATAATTTAAATCATAAAACTTACCTGGCTGAACCCAAACTTGCTTTCCACTAGCTTCAATAATTGCATAAATCATGAATAATATCTTTTCAGTTTAAATAATAAATTAAGAAACTTTTATAATACAATTTATATATCAATAATTAATAACCAAACTATAGACAACCATATAATAAACTAGTGACTAATAATACAAAGAATATAACATATCAGCACTATTACCAATTTCAATAGATTGTCTATTATTATACCAATTAATAAGAAAAGAGATTTTAAAACCTTTATATTGCATAGATGTGAAATTCATACCATTAATAATAAATCCATCAGGCAATAAAAATATTGAACCTTGTTTTAGTTTACCATATAATGGTCCTTCTATTAGACGGAATACCTGAGCCTTAGATATTTGAAATGCTCTATTATTTTCCTGATTAAGAAAAACAAATTCAATATGTTTTTTTTTACAAAAGCATATATTTTATAAATATTAAAATCTAACAATAAACCTGTTCGTAAAATATTTAGGTATAAACAATAACAAAAATTTGTTTTAGCATATTTCTTAATAAGATTAATATATTTGTCTAAAGTAGGAGGACCATAAATATTCAATAATCTTTTTCGATTAACAAGATTCAAACTAGATAGCAATCCTAATAAGCCAGAAACACTATCATTATTTAAATCTGTTAAAATAATCGTAGAAATTTGACTAATTTTAATGCTATTTTTAAGCAAGTCATTTTGACACCCTTGAGAACAATTAAATAGTAAGATATTTTTTGTATTTATCAATCTTAAGGCACAACTTCTAACTTTATGACCCGATAAAAAAATGCCATGAGTTAAATTAATAATGTCCATGTATATCATTATATATAGTACAATTTTTTTAAAAAATCATGTAATAGTATTAATAAGACTAATACAATATATATAAAACAAGAAATCAAATAAAAGGTTCATAAAAAAAATATAAAAAATAATCCATATAATTATATTTACTAATCTTTTTTGATATTATCACCATCTATATCAATATAAATAAAACTATTTGACTTACCAGTCAAAAGAGATTTAGCTAAAGATAAAGACTTTTTAGCACTAAAATAAGCTTTATGTTTCCAGTTAGCTTTTCTCATTTTAGACTTAGATTTAGAAGTACGTTTTTTAGGGACAGCCATAATTGAATTTATTCAAAAGTAAATATTATTAATTAATGCTAATTATAAAATTAATTACTTAAGATTAAAAGATAATATTATTGATTTTATAAAAATATATTGTCATAAGTAGGAAATATATAAAATTTACTACAATCATTTCCTACTATTATTTTTGCAATTAATATATAGAAAAATTATAATACAAAAACAAAGCATTATAATTACATACTACGTAACTGTTGTAAAGCAACTCTACCTATATTATACAAAGCCCAAGAACCAGCTGCTAATACAGGGGTTAATACAATCAGAAGTCTTATATCCATATTTTTTTCCTTAATAATCAATCGACACTTAAATTATATTATAACTTTAATCTATTTCAACAAATATAAACTTCCTTTATAATATTCTACTAATAATATAGTATCACATAGAAAATATTTGACAAAAATTTTCAGTCTCAACATTTTAGATAAATTATATACTACAATATAATAATATGTATAAACGTTTTATTAATAGTTATAATTAGTTTCAGCTTATTATTTAATAATATGAGAGATTTGCCTTTTACTTTAGATCAACTAAGAATTTTAAAAGCTATTATAAAAGAAGGTAGTTTTAAGCGCGCTGCTGACAGTTTATATGTATCACAACCAGCTATTAGTTTACAAATTCAAAATTTAGAAAAACAACTTAATATTCCTTTATTTGAAAGAACAAATAAAAAAGCAACTTTAACGGAAGCTGGTAGCTTATTACTAAGATATGGCGGACGAATTCTTGCGTTGTGCGAAGAAACATGTAGAGCGTTAGAAGATTTGCAAAATTTACAAGGAGGTACATTGGTAATAGGTGCTAGCCAAACAACAGGAACCTATTTAATGCCAAGGCTAATAGGTCTATTTCGTCAAAGATATCCACAAGTTAATGTACAATTGCAAGTACACTCCACACGTCTAATATCATGGAGTGTAGCTAATGGACAGGTTGATGTAGCTGTTATAGGTGGAGAAGTGCCGAACGAATTGAAAGAGACTCTCCAAGTAACATCTTATGCAGAAGATGAGCTGGCACTTATTTTGCCTACTTCCCATGTATTTTCAAAATCACCAGATATCCAAAAAGAAGACTTATATAAACTTCGTTTTATAGCACTAGATACACAATCAACCATAAGAAAAGTTATTGATAAAGTTTTAAATCAACATGATATAGATAGCAGCAGATTTAAAATTGAGATGGAACTAAACTCAATAGAAGCAATTAAAAATGCTGTTCAATCAGGATTAGGCGCAGCATTTGTATCTGTATCTGCTATTGCAAAAGAGCTGGAACTCGGTATACTACATTGGGCTAAAATTAAAAATGTTACAATCAAAAGAATGCTTTCTATAATTGTTAATCCTAATCGATATAAATCCAAAGCAGCTGAAACTTTTAGCCGAGAAATATTAACTTTATTTGTAACACCAGCCCAAGATAAAATTTTTACTGAAAATTAAAACTGCTAAATATAGACATTTTTAGGCATTTTCAATTTTTAATAAAGATTGCGATTTAAACTCACCAGTCACAACAAAACCTATTCTTAGTTTTAGCCACTGAATAAATTTTCTATCGAATGAAACAATAGCCGCAGATTCACCTATAATTTGTTTTTTAATTGAATATAATTCCGGTAAATCAATGAAAACAGGGTTCAAAATCAGCCAAAAATCTATATCTTTATTAATACTTTTATAATAATTTGTTCTTTCTCTTAAAATTTCTTCTAGAGGCTCTTCATTAATCAAAAAATTTTGACTTGCTATCGCAAAATAATAATCATACATAGTTATATATTAACCTTAAATACCATAAATTTATATATTTTAAAATATTATAAATGATAATATTCTAAATATAGATAAGTATATTTTCATATTTATAGTGTAAGTTAATAATCAAAATCAAGGAAATAAGACATAAATGCTAATACTTAAACATATAATGGCTTAAATATAGTGTAGATATCTTAGTTTTTAAAGAACTATAATTTCAATGGAATAATAAAATAAATTTGTATGACAGAATATTGGCCTAATACATCAGGTACTCAACTAAATAAGCAAGTTGCAAACTTATTTTTAGAAACAAAGCAAAAGTTCACACATAATCTAGTAAATACAACCAACAAGCAACTATATATAGATATACTAGATAACTCAAGCCGACACAAATTATTTTCTATTGTTCTGATACAACTAGAAATATTAATACTAGATATAATAGAATTGAACTTAAATATAAAAAATATTAAATTATTAAACTATAAAATTTTATGTGACCTCATTCAAAAGTCAATCATTAGTTTTATAAGAATATTAAAATTCAATAATAAATCTATTACATTCATTGATAAGCCTGAATATTTTCATATACAAATTATGATATTAGAACATAGATTAATATTAGAAAACTTATTAATCTATTTAATTTTTGGTTCATCCTGTATTCAATCACAAACCTTTGCTTTTAGGAATAGTCAAACTCCTAAAAAACACGTTTCTATACTATTAGAAAATCTGATAATTCAAGTAAGTAATTCAGTCATATTTATGCTGTTTGAAAACATCAAATCATTATCTAGTATACTTAATTTTTTAATTAAAAACCAATTATGTAATTCAATTTTTATTTCTACTAGATCACTTGCTCTATTTCGCAACAACTTAATTTGGCAAAATATATTATATTTTTATATTATACAACCTAAAACAATCTATAATGCACGATATCAAATATGGTTAATAAATAGAACTGGTATACATACAAAATATATTTATGTATCTATAATTAACGACTTATCTAAATTATCAAAATCGAAACGCTTCTTTATTTTTTTTATAGAGATACAAGATCTAATCTTGCCACAAATAGAAAAATTTTTACTCATTCTAGGCAGAATTTTATTATATGTTTTTATCAAAATTCTAGGTGATAGTGCAATCTTTATTATTCGTACAATCACCTCAAATTTGTATAATATCCAAAAATAAGTAAATAATATTAAGAGAACCTATTATATAAGTTTAAAAAAATTTAATAATTGTTTCAAAAAAGAAAAAACAGTATAATTAGCATATTTTATATCTTATTTTTACTAATGACTGAACAAGAACAAAATAGTCTCGTAATTATAGAAAACATAGCTAAATTAAAAAATTGTATTTCAACAAAAAAACAGCTACAAATAATTCAAAAAATAGCTAAAGAAGGAGAAGCTGGACAAGCAGCTCTATTGAAATTATTAATCGATAGACGAATAGTAGAAAAAACAGATATCAGCTATATAGATGGTTTTATATTTGAAGTACTATACTCAACACAATTTATTATGATTAAAGAAGAACTAGAAAAATCTTTTAATAAAGGTTTAGTACAATTAGATACTTCTCTGAATACTGACTACCAACCTCTTCAACAATTGTTGATATATCAACAATTCCAAGAAGCAGATCAACTAACACAAACAATTCTCTGTAAGTTGGCAGGTTTAAATCAAAATAGTAAACGCAACTGGCTATATTTTACAGATATATCTTTACTACCCTCTGAAGATTTATATATAATTGATATGCTCTGGAGAATATATTCAAGAGGCAAATTTGGTTTTTCCGTACAAAGACAAATATGGTTATCTAATAACTGTAATTGGGAAAAATTATGGCATAAAATAGGATGGAAAAACCAAGGAAATCCGTGCAGATATCCTGATGAATTCGTATGGGATATCAATGCACCAAAAGGACATTTACCTTTGTTTAATCAACTCAGAGGTGTACAAGTACTATCGGCTTTATTCCAACATATTGTCTGGAACCAATAAATATAAATTTCTATTAATTATTTAGACTTTATTAAGCTTACTAATCTGATAAAAGCACTAAATAAATAGTCTGAATCATGTGGTCCAGGACTTGCTTCGGGATGATACTGTACAGAAAATATTGGCTTAGTACAATGTAGAATACCAGCTATTGTTAAATCATTAAAATTTAAATGAGTTACCTTGACTAAATCATTAGTCAAAGCAACTGCAAAACCATGGTTCTGGCTAGTTATTTCTGCCTTTTGTTTAACACCTGTAGGATGATTTAAGCCACGATGGCCAAATTTCAACTTAAATGTAGAACCACCTAAAGCTAAACTTAAAATTTGATGTCCCATACATATGCCAAATATAGGAATATTAGTTGTAGATATTAATTCACTAACTATGTTAATACCATAATGAACTACAGATGGATCTCCCGGACCATTAGATAATAATATTCCATCAGGTTCAAAAGCTAAAATCATATCAATTGGACTATCTGCAGGTATAATTTTAATATTACAACCTTGTTTTGATAGTCTTGACAAAATATTATGTTTAACGCCAAAGTCAATTACTACAATCTTGATAGGATTTAAGTTTAATGAAGATAGATTTAATTTATAATCTAGACAAGAATATTTAGATACAGAAATATCATTAGCCTGCCATACATATGGACGTTGAGTCGTAACCTCTTTAACTAAGTCTAAACCATCCATAATTGGACTTGCTTGAATCATTGACTTAAGAACACTAATATCTAAAGACTGTGTCGATATACATCCATTCATTACACCTTGATTACGCAAATGTTTGGTCAATGATCTTGTATCTATACCAAAAATATGAGAAATCTTATACTTCAACAAATAATTTGTGAAAGATATTTCGCTTCTCCAATTGCTAGGGTGTAAACAAAGATTTTTAAATATCATACCTACAGCATGTATTGTTTTAGATTCATTATCTTCAAGGTTAAATCCTGTATTACCAATTTCTGGATAGGTAAATGTAATTATTTGTCCTGAATAACTAGGATCTGTTATAATTTCTTGATATCCTGTCATTCCTGTATTAAAAACTACTTCACCTAAACAATTTACAGAATTTATCAAAGACCAACCTTTAAAATGAGTTCCATCTTCTAAACATAAAATAGCTGGATAAAAAGGGTAATTCATTATATTCAAATAATAAAATAAGTAAAAATTAATTTTATTTAAAATAATTAGTATACATAGATAGTTCTTAAATGAACTATCTATATTTAATATAAATTAAAAATATGAAGTACGTATAATACTAAATTTGAAGAACAATAAACAAGCTACCAACCCTGTTCAGATTGAGTTAAAACATAATTCGCAACATTATCAATATCTTCGTCAGCTAAGCGACCACCAAATGCAGGCATCGCATTTTTACCATTCTTTACCTGGTTAGTAATTGCTGATATGCTATCCATACCATTATATTTTAAAGCATCACTTTTCAGAGTCTTTTCTGGCATTATAGCATTGTTACCACCTGCATGACATGCTGAACAATTAGCATTAAAAATTTGCTCACCAGCTTGTAAATCAGCAGCTAAACTGTCATTTGCATTATTTATAAATATTGCACTTAATATAGTCAAAAATGTAAGTAATAGTCTCATAAAATCGTGGTCCTTAAACTTAGAATATATTTTATATATATTATATTCGATTTTTATTGGTCTCAGTTCTTATTTGTTTAAAATTCTATTACATTATTTTCTATAATAATTTATTTAAAAAATATTATAAACTATTAATGAATTAATAATAAATTTTACCTCCACCCCATTTTTCCGCAGCTATTTTGGGTTGCATCAAAATATGTCCAGCAATTGCAAATAAATCCTCATCTGTTAAATTACGCATTTTAGGAAAAATTTCTGCACTTTTAATACTAGGATGCAATTCTGCTATAGAATTTGCACCATCATAACTTGTAGGATCTTTCATATAATCAACTAAGCTAAGAACATTATCTCTTGCAGGTGTTGCTAAACTTAGTGACTCAAGCTCTAAACCAATATTAGGGTTGGTTTTAGTAATGCCACCATTATGACACTGGGCACAAGAATTATTAAACAGACGTTTACCTCTTTTAACTTGTTCTGGTGTCAATACTACTGTTTTACCCGATTCTTCAAGTTGGACTGTTCTTGTTGCTTCATCTAACTCTATTGCATATACAGAACTTATAGAAACTAGAAAAAGCAAAACTACGTAATTCACAGCACATGTTAGCCAAAGATGTTTTTTCTGCATAGTTAAACATAAATGTTTCATGATTGAATAAAAAACTATTATATATTAAATACTATATATATTATGACTTGTTAAAGTATATATAATATAAGGTTTTTATAATAATTTAAATCAAACAAATTATTTTAACTCATTCTTATCGTATTGTAAGTTTATAATTTAAAATACTTATTTAAATTCTCTTAATACAATACATATAAAACTAAATAGACTCTATATAGTCAATATATACTTTGTCATTATTGCGATTTCTCATAAAAACTTAAAATCTGACTAAGCTTACTTCTTAATTCTATTCTAGAAATAATTAAATCTATAAAACCATGCTTGAATAAATATTCAGAAGACTGAAAATTATCAGGCAAATCTTCTTTAATTGTTTGCTCTATTACTCTTCTACCCGCAAATGCAATTAAAGCATTAGGCTCTGCAATAATTAAATCACCTAACATCGCAAAACTTGCAGTTACACCGCCTGTAGTTGGAGATGTTAAAATAGTAATATAAAGCAGCCCCTCTTTTCTATGCTTATATAAAGCAGATGATATCTTAGCCATTTGCATTAAACTCAACATACCTTCTTGCATTCTGGCACCACCTGAAGCACACAAAATAACAACAGGTAATCTCTGATGAATTGCAGTTTCTATAAGCCTAGTCAACTTTTCACCAACAACTGAACCCATACTACCACCCATAAATCGGAAATCCATAATTCCAAGAGCCACAGGTATACTATTTATTAAACCTAGTCCTGTTTGTACAGCATCTGAAAGACCAGTTTTGGATTGCATGTCACTTAATCTTTTACCATATACTTTCCTATCAGAAAAACCTAAGGGATCTGTAGATGCTAAATTACTATTTATAGGTGCCCAAGTATTTTTATCTAAAATTTGTTGAATTCTATCTTGACTAGAAGTAGGAAAATGATGCTGGCATTGTGGACAAACTTTTAAATTATTACTTAAAACTTTATAATACATTAGAAAGCCACATTTATCACATTTTATCCAAAGCCCTTCTGGCACCTGCAGGTTTAATATATTGATATTCCTTTTCACAGCTATATTACGTTTGCTAACTAACCATTCAGATAAAGACATTGTGATTTAAAATTCTACTATAGTATTTATGAATTTATTGAGTTATATAAAATCATTTCAAAACCCATCTAGAAGATCACAGAAAAATTTAATATCTATAGATTATATATCTATCGATTAATCTGCTCTTCTAAAACTGGGCTTAACCAAAAATAACTAACTTCTTAAAGTTTTATCTTTCTGGCTAACAAACAATAAAGCTAATGTAATTGGGACAACAACGATTAAAGCACCTAAGATTAAACTATTTAAAAAACTAGATAAGGATGCAGTCATTCTTGATTTTCCTTGATAATTGATTTCCAAAAAATTAATTTACAAACTAAATGAAAGTATTAAAACAATTTAATAATCTATATTTAATTTGCTGTTATAGATTTCTCTTATATTGTAATATATATCATTATATTATTAGGGTTTTCTTGTTTTCTATTAATATTTAACATTTCCACTTTATTATAACTGTTCCCCATGTAAGGCCAGCACCGAAACCTGAAATGACAATCAAATCATTATTTTTTATTCTATTGTTATTTAATGCTTCATCCAAGGCTAAAGGAATTGAGGCTGCTGATGTATTGCCATATTTATGTAGATTTGAAATAAGCTTAGAGGAATGAATAGATAATCTTTCGGCAACCGCATTTAATATACGTTCATTTGCTTGATGTAAGAGAAGCCAGCTTATATCTCTAGTAGAAATACATAAAGAGTGAAGACATTTTAATATACTTACAGGAACTTTAGAAACAGCAAACTTATAGACTTCTTTACCATTCATCTGAATAAAACCAAAGTCACCTTTACAAATAGATATAGCATGATTTTGTTCTTTATCTACATAGGGAATTGATAATTGATCATATTTTTCTCCATCAGTATTTAACTGAAAACCTAAAATTCCATTGTTTTCTTGTGAACAAGCCTGAATAATAACTGCACCTGCACCATCACCAAAGAGTATACATGTACTACGATCTGACCAATTAGTCCATTTTGATAGAACATCAGCACCAATCACAAGTACATTTTGATAACTTCCATTTTGTATAAATTGTGCTCCAGTAACAATACCTAGAACAAAACCCGAGCAAGCAGCAGTTAAATCAAATGCGACAGCTTTATTTGCACCAATTTGTGCTTGGACTTGACTAGCGCTACCAAAAAGATCATTAGGGCTTGAAGTAGCTAAAATGATTAAATCAATATCTAGAGGATTCATAGATACTTTATCTAAAGCCCTAATTGAAGCTAGAGAAGCAAGGTCAACTACTGACTTATTAATACCTGTTAATACTCTTCTTTCTTTAATCCCTGTACGAGTTACTATCCAGTCATCTGACGTTTCAACCATTTCACTTATCTTGAAGTTGTTTACACATAACTCAGGAACAGCAGAGCCGGTAGCAAGAATACGAGCCCCTTGCATATTTAATGATTTCATGTGATTTTCAAAATTCAGTTGAATTATAAAAACTAATACTGCTGATTTAATATTTAAAACAGATATTTAGTATAATTATATAAATTTAATTTATTAATTATAAATAAATTTTATATTTTATTTGAAATTCTATTTATACAAAATAACAAAACCCGGAAAAGTACCTATGTAATTTAGCCGTATTGCTGCTACCTTCCAGTCCTGACAAGCTTAAGCTATTACTTTGTAGTTTTCCGAGCATATTAGAATTATATCATTAGATTTCTTTTCAAGCAACTATAGAATTCTTATTTAAGACATACCTTGTATAATAAAATCAAAATAGGGAGAAACAATCATAGAATCCTCATATTTCAGGAGCTTGAGAGTAGATTTCTTCAAACATTTTATTGCATCTATCATACCTAAAATAGGAACGCCTAAAGAGTTATACATTTCACGAACACCAATCAAACCGATCTTTTCAATAGACTCTTTATCTCCTGCCAATATACCGTAAGTGATAAGACGTAAATACCAGCCATAATCACGAAGACATAAAGATCTTTTTCTAGCACCTTCAGCATTTCCACCTGGGGCTATATATTCAGGATGAATTTGAAAAATTGCCTTGCTTGCTTGTTGTATTATTTCTTGCTCTTTGTCTCTCAACATACAACTAATAGCAATACGCTGTTCACCTGTTTTTATATAATTCTTTATAGACTGTAACTCGCCTATACTTGGATATCTTAATTCATTATCTGCATTAACAATAATCTGACTAACTAAACTCATATTATTTGAAAAATAAAAGTACATATTATAATAAGTACTATGTTAATACAATTATATAAATAAGACAAAAAAGCAAGCTTATACTATACAAAGCTTGCTTGAATTTATTTATTGATTAAATCAATAAATATTTAAATGGACATATGGATTTAAAAAGAAAAAAATAATATATCTGGGAAAAAACGATTTAACTCAATCACAAAACCAGCTGTAAATGTAATCCAAATTGCACCTACAACAGGTATAGTTGATAAATACTTCATTAAATTTTCATCCATACCAATTACTCCTCATATAACAATATAATATATAAATTAACGTGGTGACACAGTAATATCTTCATCACTAGCTAATAATTTACCACTTGTAAACTCTTGTATAGCTGCTAAAGGCCATGTAAAGCCTGATACAGAAAACTTAATAGCCAGTGGCACATCAATAATAATCTCCTTTTCTGTAGGCTTACTATAATTAGAAATAGCTTGTAGATATCCTCTGCCTACCCATCCAATCCATCCTGTAATATATAAGAACAAAAGACCTGGGAACATAAATTCACCAGCATGATTCCATCTACCATCTGTAATCAAATGGGGTAAACCATCTTGACCACATAATACACCTGAATTTCCATATTTATCAAATCTTAATTTAGTTTTTTGAATTTGTGCTTGAAGAGCCAGAGCTGGTGGGGTTGATGGATCATATTTAGATAAGCGTGCTTCCAACTTATTCACACTATTATTCAATCTTTTAACAAATGCAGAAGATTCTTTGCAAGGAGTCAATCCAGCAATATCTGCATTTGCATTAATTGGATTAGTTGATATATATAGCGTAATTATACACAAAGTACTTAAAAATCTTAACATAGTATAGTCTCCTACAAAAACGTCATTCATCAACAATATAACAAAAGGTTACAAGCCAACTAAAATAATCAAATTAGTTATACTATATTAGAGTAATCGATAATATAAATTTTGTGTTCATGTAGTAACATTTATTGAAAGTCGAGATAAGAATATATAATAATTTTTAATTTATCTAAATAGTTAAATAAGTTTTATTCTAAAATAATATTCAATTAAATAAATCACTCAATGGCTTTTTGGAAAATTTTTTTTAAAAATAAAAACTTAGTTAATTGGCCTAATCATATGGAAACAAAAAGTTCAGTCAATCATGTTTTACTAATAAAACATTTAGAAAACAAAGGTCAAATAACAAATATATATATGAGTGTTGATAATAATATCAATCTTTATGACTTAGAGGAATTATGTGATGCTGTAGGGTGGGTACGCAGACCATTAAAAAAAGTAAAAATAGCTATAGATCATAGCTTTTTAACAGTATCTTTATTCTGCGAACATAATAAAAAGAAAAAATTAATCGGCTTTGCTAGAGCTACATCTGATAGTGCATTCAATGCAACTATCTGGGATGTCGTGATTCACCCAGATTTTCAAGGCAAAGGGCTAGGAAAAACATTAATGGATCAAACCATCAAACAACTTAGGTATTGTGATATTAGTACTATTACACTATTTGCAGATCCACACGTAGTTAGTTTTTATAGAAACTTAGGTTTTATCACAGATCCAGATGGTGTAAAAGGAATGTTTTGGTATCCATTATAATTTTCATAATATTTTCTTAGTAGACATTCTTTTAAAATTTTAGTATAATCGGTTAGAATTTACGGGATATAGCGCAGCTTGGTAGCGCGCCTGCTTTGGGAGCAGGATGTCGCAGGTTCAAATCCTGCTATCCCGATAATTTCATTACTTATTTTATATATTTAGATAAAACATTGATATTTTGAAGAGCTATTGAATTTTTAGAATCTAATAATAAAATTTGATTATATATATCAAGAGCGGCCTGAAAGTCCTTGCATATATAATTAATTTTGGCTAAATTTTTTAAAAATAAAATATTAGATGGAGATACTCTTATTGCTTTCATATAATACTCTTTTGCTAAACGATTAAAATTAATGAGTTGATAACAAAATCCTATAGAATTATAATACTCTCCAAGATTCAAATCATCTGTTTTTGAATAAAATTCAAGCATTAAAATACAAAATAACCATTGTCTTTTTTCAATATAAATTTTAGCTAAAGATAAGATATAATCCTTCATTAAACTCTCATACTTATCTAATGGAATTAAAGAATTAAATAAATGATTCCTGTTTAATAGCCTAAAGTTCTCAACTATTACTATATAACAAATAGGTATTAAAAATATAATGACAAATATTAAATATAATTGAAAAATTAATACTTGATCTTGATTAAATACAAAAGCGATTTGTACAAAAAATAAGTAATCCATATATAATTATAAAAAACTTAATGATATAATATAATTGACTAAAGAAATATCATATATCATCTTTCTTAGGATTAGAATATAATGAGTAAAAGAACTTTACAAGGGACTAATATAAAAAGAAAACGCAAATCTGGCTTCAGAACTAGGATGAAAACCACCAGCGGCAAAAGAATCCTTAATTCTAGACGTAATAAAAAAAGAAAAAATATTATTATACAATAAATTAATTATACCTATATCATATTTTATTTTTTGTTGTATGAAAACAAGATATAGGTGTAATTTATATAAAAAAATATTATCATTTATATAATCATGTCATGCATTTTGAAGAAGAATTTAAACTTCTACTATCATCACAACACTTATTAATATATATAACCACTGATGAAGAAGAGCGTTTAGAATATACAATTAGCCGTATAATTAAAAAAGAATTTAATCACGTTATTTATTCTTGGGATTTAATTGATGGTTACAAAAATAACCCCAATTATATAAACAAAGCAAAGAGAAATCCTATAGAATCTCTAGAATTCATTGAAACGCTAACTTACGAAACACCAAAAATCTTCATCTTAAAAGATTTTCATGTATTCATGAATGATATTGCTATCATTAGAAAACTTAAAAATATACGAAAAATCTTACAAAAAACAAATTCAAATATTATTATATCAGCTCCAATAATACAAATACCACCCCTACTTACTGAATCTATTACAACAATAAAATTTCCTTTACCAAATATTCAAGAAATTGAGACAGAGTTGAAACGACTATTTAAGCTAGTATCTATAAATTCTTCTATAGATAGAACTTATTTGGCTTTTGCATACAAAGGATTTTCAATTGAAAAAATTCGACGTTCTATATCCAGATCAATATCTTCCCAAAAATCTGCAGAAGAAATTATGAATAGTATTTTAGAAGAAAAAAAACAATTAGTTCAACAGACAGATATTTTAGACTTTTACCCTAGCAACCATAATTTAGAAGACATAGGTGGTTTAATTAACTTAAAAGATTGGTTAAAAAGGCGATCTAACTCATTTTCAAAACAGGCAAAGAATTATGGCCTGCCTTACCCGAAAGGAGTATTATTAGTAGGAATTCAAGGAACAGGCAAATCTTTAAGTGCAAAAGCAATTTCACAGCAATGGAAAATACCTCTATTTAGATTAGATATAGGAAAAATTTTTGCAGGGATTGTTGGTGAATCTGAAGAAAGAATGAGAAAAATGATTAGCCTATCAGAACAATCAGCTCCCTGTATACTATGGATTGATGAAATTGACAAAGCATTTACAAGATTGAATAGTAATACAGACAGTGGCACAACAAACAGAGTTCTCAGCTCGTTTTTAACTTGGCTATCTGAAAAAGAAACACAAGTTTTTATTGTTGCTACAGCAAATAATGTACTATCATTACCATCCGAAATTCTACGAAAAGGCAGATTTGATGAAATCTTTTTTTTAGATTTACCTAATAACCAAGAAAGATTAAAAATTTTTCAAATACATTTAAAAAAAGTACGACCTCTAACATGGAAAACATACAATATCAAATATTTAGGAAATCTTACAGAAGGATTTTCAGGTGCAGAAATTAAACAATCAATAATAGAAGCTATGTATAATGCTTTTTATGAAAAAAGAGAATTTAATACAGAAGACATAGTCCAAGTAATCAATGAATCTGTACCTCTATCATTTACCGATCAAGCATCTATATCGGCACTACAAGATTGGGCTAAGTTAGGTAAAGTAAGATTAGCATCTAAAACTCAAACGGAATAAAAGTAATTGCGTCGATAAAATAAGGATAATATTAGAGTCCTGATACTGAGCTACTTTCCCAAAGAGTTTCCTCTTAAGTATCATCGCCGCTGTAGCGTTTAACAACCAAGTTCGGGATGGATTGGAGTGGGTCCGCTACGCTATGAGTATCAAGACATAAATTATACTGACATATATAATCACCAAATTAAAAATTATTAAACATTAAATTTTCGATCTGTTAGTACGTCTCAGCTAAATATATTACTACACTTACACTTGACGCCTATCAAACGGTTAATCTTACCGTGATCTTATACCTAAAATTAGGTAAGAGTACTCATCTTGAGGCAGGCTTCCCACTTAGATGCTTTCAGCGGTTATCCTTTCCATACTTGGCTACCCAGCGTTTACTGTTGGCACAATAACTGGTACACCAGAGGTATGTCTCTCCCGGTCCTCTCGTACTAAGGAGAAATTCTCTCAATACTCTAACGCCCGCACCGGATATGGACCGAACTGTCTCACGACGTTCTGAACCCAGCTCGCGTACCGCTTTCATGGGCGAACAGCCCAACCCTTGGGACGTGCTACCGCCCCAGGATGCGATGAGCCGACATCGAGGTGCCAAACCTCCCCGTCGATGTGAACTCTTGGGGGAGATCAGCCTGTTATCCCTAGAGTAACTTTTATCCGTTGAGCGACAGCCCTTCCACTCGGTACTGTCGGATCACTAAGGCCGACTTTCGTCTCTGCTCGACTTGTAAGTCTAGCAGTCAAGCTCCCTTATGCCTTTGCACTCTGCGACTGATTTCCGACCAGCCTGAAGGAACCTTTGCGCGCCTCCGTTACCTTTTAGGAGGCGACCGCCCCAGTCAAACTGCCCACCTGGAACTGTTCCTTGGCCGGTTAACGGCAATCAAGGTTAGAATTCTAGTCTAATTAGAGTGGTATCTCACTGATGGCTCATATATACCCACAAGTATATAATCTTAACCTCCCACCTATACTGCGCAAAATAAACTCAAACTCAATTCCAAGCTACAGTAAAGCTTCATAGGGTCTTTCTGTCCAGGTGCAGGTAGTCCGCATCTTCACAGACAATTCTATTTCGCCGAGTCTCTCTCCGAGACAGTGTCCAAATCGTTACTCCTTTCGTGCAGGTCGGAACTTACCCGACAAGGAATTTCGCTACCTTAGGACCGTTATAGTTACGGCCGCCGTTCACCGGGGCTTCGGTTGTCAGCTTTGTCCTTAAAACTAACTAACTTCCTTAACCTTCCGGCACTGGGCAGGAGTCAGCCCCCATACATTGTCTTACGACTTCGCGGAGACCTATGTTTTTGATAAACAGTCGCTTGGACCTGGTTATTGCAACCCTACAAGGGTACCCCTTCTCCCAAAGTTACGGGGCTATTTTGCCGAGTTCCTTAGAGAGAGTTATCTCGCGCCCCTTAGTATACTCTACTCACCTACCTGTGTCGGTTTAGGGTACAGGTACTTACTACTTAAGATATTTCGAGCTTTTCTAGAAAGTATGACGTTAATTACTTTAGTACCTTAGTACCTTGTACTTACTGCTTAGCTCTAGATGTTTTCACCATCTTTCATCACCTTAACAGTTTAAACCGGTAACCAACATCCGGCTAATCTAGCCTTCTTTGTCCCTCGATATCAATAGCAAGCAGTACAGGAATATTGACCTGTTGTCCATCAACTACGTTTTTCAACCTCGCCTTAGGACCTGACTAACCCTTCGCGGACGAACCTTCCAAAGGAACCCTTAGGTTTTCGGGGCATTGGATTCACACCAATGTTTTCGCTACTTAAGCCGACATTCTCACTTCTGCTTTGTCCACATCCACTTACGTTAATGCTTCTACCTAACACAGAACGCTCCCCTACCGATGTAAAACATCCCACAGCTTCGGCAAATTGCTTAGTCCCATTCATTTTCGGCGCAGGATCACTAGACCAGTGAGCTATTACGCACTCTTTAAAGGATTGCTGCTTCTAAGCAAACCTACTGGTTGTCTATGCACTCCTACCTCCTTTACCACTTAGCAATTATTTAGGGGCCTTAGCTGGTGGTCTGGGCTGTTTCCCTTTTGACAATGAAGCTTATCCCCCACTGTCTCACTGGTTGACTACACACTTAGTATTCAGAGTTTGCCTCGATTTGGTACCGCTCTCACAGCCCGCACCGAAACAGTGCTTTACCCCTAAGTTTAAGCATCAACCGCTGCGCCAAAACGCATTTCGGGGAGAACCAGCTAGCTCCGGATTCGATTGGCATTTCACCCCTAGCCACAGCTCGTCCGTTGATTTTTCAACATCAGTCGGTTCGGACCTCCACTTAGTGTTACCTAAGCTTCACCCTGGCCATGGCTAGATCATCCGGGTTCGGGTCTGTAAATAGTGACTAACGCTCTATTAAAGCTCGCTTTCACTATGGCTCTGATATTCTCTATCTTAACCTGCCACTATTCACAAGTCGCCGGCTCATTCTTCAACATGCACGCAGTCAAACGATTAGTCGTCCTCCTACTGCTTGTAAGCTTACGGTTTCATGTTCTATTTCACTCCCCTCCCGGGGTTCTTTTCACCTTTCCCTCACGGTACTGGTTCACTATCGGTCATTTAGTAATATTTAGCCTTACGAGGTGGTCCTCGCTGATTCACACAGGATTTCACGTGCCCCATGCTACTTGGGATACAGTACAAATAAAAACTTGTTTTCAGCTACAGGATTATCACCTTCTACGATACAATATTCCAATTGTTTCGCCTAACTTGCTTTTATTTTATATAACTGTCCCACAACCCCACCAGAACGTATTCAAGTGGTTTAGGCTGTTCCCATTTCGCTCGCCGCTACTAAGGGAATCGCTTTTGCTTTTTTTTCCTTTGGCTACTAAGATGTTTCAGTTCGCCAAGTTCGCTCTGACCTATTTATGAATTCAACAGGTAGTATTAAAGAGTTTCCTCATTCGGGTACCTCCGGATTGTAGCTTACTTCCAGCTCCCCGAAGCATTTCGTTGGTAGTCACGCCCTTCATCGCTTCTAAATGCCAAGGTATTCACCGTAAGCCTGTAAATTATTTAATATTTAATAATTTGTGATGGCTACAATATAATATTATAGACAGTACAATATCAATTTTAAGTTTTTTCACTCATTAAAGATATATTAATTTATTTTGTGGAGATAAGCGGACTCGAACCGCTGACATCTGCCTTGCAAAGGCAGCGCTCTACCAGCTGAGCTATACCCCCTTCACTTTAAGCTGGGCTATCCTGGATTTGAACCAGGGACCTCACCCTTATCAGGGGTGCGCTCTAACCAACTGAGCTAATAGCCCTTACTAATAAAGTTTTTTTGTATATATTTAGATTAAATAATGATGATATTTACGATCTGGAATGTAAAGTTATAATAACTTTGCAAACCCTAATTTAAGGAGGTGATCCAGCCACACCTTCCAGTACGGCTACCTTGTTACGACTTCACCCCAGTCACTAGCCCTGCCTTAGGTGCCCTCCTCCATATAGGTTAGAGTAACAACTTTGGGCGTGGCCAGCTCCCATGGTGTGACGGGCGGTGTGTACAAGGCCCGGGAACGGATTCACCGCCGTATAGCTGACCGGCGATTACTAGCGATTCCACCTTCATGTAGGCGAGTTTCAGCCTACAATCCGAACTGAGGAAGTGTTTATGAGATTAGCTTACCTTTACAGGGTTGCAACTCTTTGTCACGACCATTGTAGCACGTGTGTAGCCCAGAACATAAGGGGCATGCTGACTTGACGTCATCCTTACCTTCCTCCGGTTTGTCACCGGCAGTTTCTTTAAAGTACCCAACTAAATGATGGCAACTAAAGACAAGGGTTGCGCTCGTTGCGGGACTTAACCCAACATCTCACGACACGAGCTGACGACAGCCATGCACCACCTGTATTCATGTTCCCTAAGGCACTTTCTACTTTCATAGAAATTCATGATATGTCAAGTTCTGGTAAGGTTCTTCGTGTTGCATCGAATTAAACCACATGCTCCACCGCTTGTGCGGGCCCCCGTCAATTCCTTTGAGTTTCACCCTTGCGAGTATACTTCCCAGGCGGGATACTTAACGCGTTAGCTACGATACTGCACGGATCGATACGTCCAACATCTAGTATCCATCGTTTACAGCTAGGACTACTGGGGTATCTAATCCCATTCGCTCCCCTAGCTTTCGTCTCTGAGTGTCAGTAATGGCTCAGTAGAGCGCTTTCGCCTCTGGTGTTCTTCCCAATATCTACGCATTTCACCGCTACACTGGGAATTCCCTCTACCCATACCATACTCTAGTCTAATAGTTTCCACTGCTTGCTTGGGGTTGAGCCCCAATATTTAACAGCAGACTTACTAGGCCACCTGCAGACGCTTTACGCCCAGTGATTCCGGATAACGCTTGCATCCCCCGTATTACCGCGGCTGCTGGCACGGAGTTAGCCGATGCTTATTCCTTAGATACCGTCATTTTTCTTCTCTAAGAAAAGAGGTTTACAACCCACAGGCATTCTTCCCTCACGCGGTATTGCTCCGTCAGGCTTTCGCCCATTGCGAAAAATTCCCCACTGCTGCCTTCCGTAGAAGTCTGGACCGTATCTCAGTTCCAGTGTGGCTGATCATCCTCTAAAACCAGCTACTGATCGTCGCCTTGGTAGGCTCTTACTCTACCAACTAGCTAATCAGGCGCGAGCTCATCCTCGGGCAGATTACTCTTTTTCACTCTAAAGCATATGGGGCATTAGCAATCGTTTCCAATTGTTATTCCCCTCCCAAGGGCAGATTCTCACGTATTACTCACCCGTCCGCCACTAAAGCATAAACTTTCGTTCAACTTGCATGTGTTAGGCATACCGCCAGCGTTCATCCTGAGCCAGGATCAAACTCTCCGTAGTATCCAGAATATACAGTCTAGACAAATTAAGAATTTGCTAGAAATTAATTTTTTTTTACTCGAGCTACTAAATTTTGAATGATTTTCAAAAAACATAACTAGCTGAAAACCAGCATACTGCCTCTAATAGTGTATTGTCAACCCCTTATTATGAACATTTTATACAAAACACTATTTGGATCTAAACAATATAAGAACCATAAAATATATAGAATTCATTTATTGTTAAACACAATCAACAATATATTTTTCAATAATGGCTTTTTGTTATTTATTACCTTACAAGTCAAAACATTTTAGTTGTATTTGTTCACTTGTACAACTGAGCCCAACCCTTAGATTGTCTAGAGAGTATTATCCTCAATCAATTTATTTCTAGGACCGACAGATACAAAAAAATCACTATTAAATCGTTGTGGAGAATTTAAAAAATCGATCCAAAGCTGCTCATTATTCACATATATTATTATCAGTAACTAAGGGAACAACTGTATAATATAGATAAATAATTCACACCCTATAATATTTATAAAATTGAAGGTCCTCACTGCTGTATATATAAAAACTAGTTTTTATATATTAGAGATGGAAATAAAGATTCTTTTTTTTATTAATAGCTATAAGGAACCTTAGCTATATTGATACCATCCAGATATACACATTCCGAAAAACAGAATTACTTACTGGCTTTTATTTCATTTGGCAAATTCAAAATATCTGAATTTGCGAAACACCCAAAATGACCAAAAGGTAATTTTGGTGATAATTTTATTTTATTATTCATCATAGATTATAAATATTGTATTAAATAATATTGTTGTCTTGTTATAAAAACAATAAACATTAGTACCTATAGGGTTTGATATAGGTACTAATATTTACTCTCTACTTACATATCATATATAACATATAAAATACTATATACAATAAGGTGCAAACTGTAAAACATTAGTAAATGAATTATATAAACATACTTGTGTCTTTTTTTTATACTAATAACGTAGAATTATAGTATATTTTTAGATGTTCTTTATTTCAAGAATATAAATTTAATGGTTTACGCTTGCTGCCATTTTTATTTTTTTTATCATACGACTTAAAGATCCTGCGCTAAATCTCACTTGCTTTTTTGTCTTTCTCGATTTAGTTGAAATACCCATTAGCATTAAACGCATGCTAAGTTCATTTAATGATTCTGTTGTTCCATTGCATGCTTTTAAATTTATGTATTTGACAAGCTCATTCTCTAGTAAGGTTTTGGTTAACAATCGTTTCTCTTGACTATAATTTTTAGCTAATGTTTTGGATAAAAAATCAACGACAGATAATAACTGTTTTGTAGAAGCTTTTTTAAGGCTTTGTTTAAGTACTTCAGTCTTTATTGGATCTAAACGGACCCATAAAGAACCAATGTGGCTATATCCTAGCTGTTTTTTACTTTGCATAAATCTTTGTCTTCTAGCAGATTGTTTAGCTTTTATATTTTCATATTTTGCTTTTACATCATTTATTGTTTGCATTAAATAACAGAATAGATATGATAGAATGTATTAATTCATGATACGTACAATAACATTCGTTGAACGTAAATTGAATAAATAGACAACTAGTTAAGCCTCTATATAATCGATATATTCATTTATAATTTGTTTTATTTGATACTCAGAAAGTTTTTTCAATAGTCCTTTCAAGAGATACATTGTTGACTTTTCACATAATAACCAAACTCTTAGCTCTACATACCCTTGGCTTATTTTAGATTTCACATATTTTCTTTGTCTTTTTCGACGTTGTGTTTTTACTCGTTCTATGTATTCTGCTTCATTCATTGTCAGACCACCTTTTATAGTATTTTCATCATGTTTTTGATAATAAATTATTGTAATTACGTTAGTTAAAAAAATTCTTTATCTAAGTCAACATTAGCTGAATTATCAGAAATTTTTTGGTTCATAGTAGCGTATAGTTAAAAATAATTCATACGAAAATATGCATGTCGCTATATATCGACATGCATATTCCTGCAAAAGTCAAGTATTAATTCAAATATAATTTATCAGACTCTTAAAATTAAAAATATTATATATGCACTTATTTTGCGTTGAGGACACCTAAAATAATTTAAGACGCCTTAAAACGGCTTCTAGGCATCTCTGAGAGCGAATTTTTAAAGCCAACATATATTTAATTATAAAAATAATGCTTTTTATATCAAAAAAAGACAGAAAATAGAGTTATTTTGTTTATATTTTATAAATTTTACTTTAAAAAACTAATCAGAACAAATGTTTCTTAAAAGTTGGATAATTTTTTAATTTTAACTAGACTTAAAAAATTTTCCAAGAATAATATTCTAAATTTATGGCATAAAACTTAATTGATATAATTACTTATACATATAACTATATAATGTGATAATACAAGCAAAAAAGACGCTTTATTTACAGGATACTATGTAACCAAAAGGCACGAAGATTGTAACCATGGTAAAATACATTGTTAAAGTCAAGAGGAAGCATTAATTAATAATGCTTCCTTTTCATGAATAAACAATAAATTTTAGTATTTAAATCAGTTTAAGTTTACGTTTTTTTATCTTGATACCCCCAATCTCACCATTAACATAAATTAAATTAATATCTAAATCATCAAGCTTCGGTTGTAAACTAGCAAAATGTTGTAAAAGTTGAATCATTTCTTTCCTTCTTTTGCTCCTTATTTGCCTTAGATTAGTTGGAGGCCATAACTCTAATAAATCCTCTAGATTTAAACAGACAGCATGACCTCCTGGCACAGTTAAACAACAAGCATGATAATAGAGAAGCTTTATCTTATTAGAGTCTATATTCTCATAACTATTTTTATTGAATAGACTATAATTATATGTTGCTCCTTTAGATATATCTAATACAATTGGATGCATTTTAATAGCTAATTTTCGCCACTTAGTTACATCATTAGGCTTACTTCCTTCACAAGAATTTTGATATATTATTTTATATGATAATAAAGACTCTTTATGAACATGATAAAGACTATCTAAGGTTATTTTTTTATTATAAATTAAAGTTACATCACTTAATCAATTTAAAGATTGACCTCCATTACTTCGATTTAAACTCTTTAAAATCAAGTTAATATTAATCGGCATGAACTCACTTCGAGCTAATTTTATATCTGGCAATTTATTTACTTTATCTAAATACTGAAACAATAACTGCATATAATATGTCAGATCCATATAATTCAAGCTATTTGGGACTGTAGCCTTCAAATAATTACCTTCACTATGATTACAGTATTCAAAATTTTTAACTGAACGACATAAGTGAAATATTTTCATTGTATTACATATCTTGATAATTGCATTTCTATTAGCTTCACTCTTTTTTTTTCTTTGTAGAACTTGCTATATTGATATCGAGGTTCTTTTGAGTAAAGCTTTCTAGTTGATCATACCGATCAGATAAATCATTAATTGTATTACGAGCTAACAAAACTTTCCAAATAATCTTTTCGATCATTTTTATGCCTATATTTTCTTGCATTAACAAAAATATATTCAAGAATTTGAACCTTTTTAGAATATGGCCATTCAGGATTTATAAAGCGAACAACTATTGAACAAAAACGCCAGTCTGCCTCAGAAGCTCACTTATAATCATAACTAACATTACTATATAAATCAATAAACTCTTTATAGTAGTCAGAATATAATATATTTTTCTTTAATATAATATGATTATTTTTTATGACAATTAAAGTATTATATATGAGCCAACACTTGTATTGTTCTATTAGAACAAGTTATTTTTTTTTGTTTCCTCTTAATTTAGTAAAAAATAGCCATTTGTATTAAACTCATTAAGATAATTTATTTATCCCGTCTCTTACTTTAATTTTATAAACAAATTTTTGTTATAAAAAAACAATGATAAAATAAGAAGAAAAGTTTAAATAGAAATAAGAAATTGATATTCAATACATTCATTTAAGCATTTAATTTTTGTTTAAAATATAAGTATAGAGAACTACTATAACCATATCTCATTTTTTTTATTGTGGGAATAAATTTTTACTTACTATTATTCTACTTTTTCTTATATCTATTCAATGTATTTTAAAAAAAATAGCAAGCTACTGATTAAATACCCATATAATCGCTAAATAAAAAAAATAATTTATTGATGATCCTTGATCAATTCTAAATTTCATATATATTTTTATTTTTATATCATTCATTTACTAAAGTATATTTACATTAAATAAAATCACTATACTTTATAGTAATTCAATTATTTTTTTTAGTTAAACAACGCTAATTATATTATGCAAAGCAATATAAAATAATATAACAAAAGTAATCCAATAAATAATATAGTTATTTATCTACTAGTTTTTTCTTTATTTTTAATTTTCTATTCTCTCTTCTACATTTATCAAATAGCACTAATTTACCAACTCTGAAAAATAACTACTATTTATTTCTTTGATAAAATCAAAATGGATAACCTTATCACTATTTTAATTGAGCTCAAAGATTAATAAATTTTCCATAATAAGTATAGGAGAAGAAAATATGATGTTAGTTAACAATTAACAATAAAGTTTAAAAGCACAATTTAATACTATGTTTAAAAACAATTGACAAAGTGTCAATGTCCAATTATGCAAATAATATTACAGAATTTTTATCAAAAAAATTTTTAATTAATGGAACAGGTATATATACTTATTTATCAATAATAGGCAACCTTAAAACCAAACTGTTAATTATAACCTTAGATTTTAAACAAAAATTATATTTAAAGCTTTATCGACTTAATTCAATCAATTAAGCAATTCAAAAGAAATATTTAACATAATTAAATAAAAATTATCACACTTGTTTTCCATTGAAAATAGTTTACTAAAGTACTTTATTTATATTATCAATTACAAAGAATAAGTATAAAATAAAATATCATTTAATATTAATATAGTTTGTAATTGAAGAGATTGGTTTTACTTTTAGGAGAAATATAAATTGGAAATACAAAGAGAAAAAATACTAGTAGTTGATGATGAAACTAGTATAAGAAGAATATTAGAGACTAGATTATCTATGATTGGATACGAAGTTGTAAGCGCATCTGATGGAGAAGAAGCATTACTTGTATTTAGAAAAGAATATCCAAATTTAGTTGTTTTAGACGTAATGATGCCAAAATTAGATGGGTATGGCGTATGTCAAGAATTAAGAAAAGAATCTGATGTGCCAATTATTATGCTTACAGCATTAGGTGATGTGTCAGATAGGATTACAGGACTAGAACTTGGAGCAGATGACTATGTAGTCAAACCTTTCTCACCTAAAGAACTTGAAGCGAGAATTCGCTCAGTATTAAGAAGGGCAGATAAAATCACTATCAACCCGGGCATACCTAGTTCAGGAATAATCAATATTGGTTTTTTAAAAATTGATACAAATAAAAAACAAGTGTATAAAAATAATGAAAGAGTTAGATTAACAGGTATGGAATTTAGTCTCTTAGAGTTATTAGTAAGCAAAGCTGGAGAAGCATTTTCTAGAGCAGCTATATTACAAGAAGTTTGGGGTTATACGCCTGAAAGGCATGTAGATACTAGAGTAGTTGATGTTCATATTTCTAGATTAAGAGCAAAACTTGAAGATGATCCAAGTAATCCTGATTTAATTCTAACAGCACGAGGAACAGGTTATCTTTTCCAGAGAATTACGGATATAAATCGATGAGTATATTACATAATTTTAAAATAAAACTTATATTAACTGAAAAAATTTATTTAGAAAATTCTTCTAAGATCTTAAATTTAACTATAAATAAAAATCAAAAAACCTAAATAAAGTTTAATATATTATATAATGTAATTTATAAGGTATTGAAATAAGTAACATAAAGCTTAGAGAACTAACATAGAATAGTTTTTGATGGTAAATAAATTTTATTAGCAATTATACTTATAATTATATATAACCGTAAAGAAAAGTAAAGTCATATTATAATAATCATTGATTACAATAGATGGCATAATAGCCTATGAGTAATAACATATAGCTTATATGATATATTTACTTAATTAATTTGCTCTGGAGAATTTATATATGACCATAGCAATTGGACAAGAAAAAAATCGAGGTCGATTTGATCTAATCGATGATTGGGTAAAAAGAGACCGTTTTGTATTTGTTGGCTGGTCTGGATTACTATTATTTCCTTGTTCTTACCTGGCATTAGGAGGATGGTTAACAGGAACTACTTTTGTTACATCTTGGTATACTCATGGTTTAGCGAGTTCCTACCTAGAAGGCTGTAATTTTTTGACATCAGCTGTATCTACACCAGCTAATAGTATGGGACACTCCCTATTACTGTTATGGGGACCTGAAGCACAAGGTGACTTTACACGTTGGTGCCAAATTGGAGGATTATGGGCATTTATTGCGCTACATGGATCATTTGGACTAATTGGATTTTGTTTAAGACAATTTGAAATTGCTAGACTAGTGGGAATTAGACCATATAATGCAATTGCATTTTCTGGCCCTATAGCTGTATTTGTTTCTGTATTTTTAATGTATCCACTAGGACAAGCCAGCTGGTTCTTTGCACCTAGCTTTGGAGTAGCAGCCATTTTTAGGTTTCTATTATTCCTACAAGGCTTTCACAACTGGACACTGAATCCTTTTCATATGATGGGTGTGGCTGGAATATTAGGTGGTGCTCTTTTATGCGCTATACATGGTGCTACTGTACAAAACACTTTATTTGAAGATGGTGATGCAGCAGATACTTTTAGGGCATTTACACCAACTCAATCAGAAGAAACATATTCAATGGTAACAGCAAATCGATTTTGGTCACAAATCTTTGGCGTTGCTTTTTCTAACAAACGTTGGTTACACTTCTTTATGCTATTTGTTCCAGTAACAGGCATGTGGACTAGCGCATTTGGTATTGTAGGTTTAGCCCTAAACTTAAGAGCATACGATTTTGTATCACAAGAGCTAAGAGCTGCTGAAGACCCAGAATTTGAAACATTTTATACTAAAAACATTTTACTAAACGAAGGTATTCGTGCATGGATGGCTGCACAAGACCAGCCTCACGAAAACTTTATATTCCCTGAGGAGGTTTTACCACGTGGAAACGCCCTTTAATAATAGTACTGGTGTCGGTGGCAGAGACATAGAATCTACAGGTTTTGCATGGTGGTCTGGCAATGCAAGACTAATTAACGTATCAGGTAAGTTACTAGGTGCTCATGTTGCTCATGCTGGAATTATGGTATTCTGGACGGGAGCAATGACTCTATTTGAAGTAGCGCATTTTGTACCCGAAAAACCACTTTATGAGCAAGGTCTTATATTAATTCCTCATCTAGCAACATTAGGATGGGGTGTTGGACCAGGTGGAGAAATTAATAATACATATCCTTACTTTGTAGTTGGCATACTACACTTAATATCTTCAGCTGTTCTTGGATTTGGTGGCTTATATCATTCTCTAATTGGTCCAGATACATTAGAAGAATCTTTCCCATTTTTTGGATATGATTGGAGAGATAAAAATAAAATGACTACTATTCTAGGTATTCATTTAATACTTTTAGGTATAGGATCTTTCTTACTTGTTATTAAAGCCTTATTTTTTGGTGGAGTATATGATACATGGGCACCAGGAGGAGGTGATGTTAGATTAATAAATAATCCTACACTAAACCCATCTATAATTTTTGGATATGTCCTAAAATCACCTTTTGGAGGTGATGGCTGGGTAGTTAGCGTAAACAATATGGAAGACTTAATTGGAGGCCATGTTTGGATTGGTGTTATTTGTATCGCTGGTGGAATTTGGCATATCTTAACTAAACCATTCGCATGGGCAAGACGAGCTTTCGTATGGTCTGGAGAAGCTTATTTATCATATAGCTTAGGTGCTTTATCTATAATGGGATTAACAGCATCTAACTTTGTTTGGTATAATAATACAGCTTACCCAAGTGAATTTTATGGCCCTACTGGACCTGAAGCATCACAAGCACAAGCATTTACATTTTTAGTAAGAGACCAAAGACTAGGGGCGAATGTTGCTTCTGCACAAGGACCAACAGGTTTAGGCAAATATTTAATGAGATCTCCTAGTGGTGAGATTATATTTGGTGGAGAAACTATGAGATTTTGGGACTTAAGAGCCCCTTGGGTAGAACCACTAAGAGGTCCAAACGGATTAGATTTAAATAAAATCAAGAATGATATACAACCTTGGCAAGAAAGAAGAGCTGCTGAATATATGACTCATGCACCACTTGGGTCCCTAAATTCTGTAGGTGGTGTAGCAACAGAAATTAATTCAGTCAACTATGTATCTCCAAGAAGTTGGTTAACAACATCTCATTTCTTTTTGGGCTTCTTTCTATTTATAGGTCACCTATGGCATGCTGGAAGAGCTAGAGCTGCAGCTGCTGGATTTGAAAAAGGAATTAATAGAGAAAATGAAGCTGTACTATCAATGAGACCGCTAGATTAAAATAAATATATACATTTAACTATTCCTGCTATTAACTATTAAAAGCTAGGAATAGTTTTTTTATATTTTTTGAATTTAATAAAATAAATTATATTATTCCAAGAAACCGAATTACAGAAAAAGAAAAAAAAATTCTAATAAAAAAATTACTACAAAAGCTAACATTGCCAACCTACCATTCCAATTTTCAGCTCCTTCTGAGAAACCCCAAGACCATTGATTTTGAGAAGTTTTTATTTTCATATAATATTCTTAAAAAACGAAAGGACATTATATATTATAAATATAGATATATTATGAACTAAATAAAACTAAATAATAAAATTTAAGCAATATATGCGATTAAATATATACATTATATCACATCCAATTATACAAAAATTATCAAATCAAGTAATGAATCCCACATTAATAGCACAAAATATGTATCATCATAATTGCAGACAATTAGGATTACTAATGATATATGAAGTTATGAGAAAATGGATGAAAATACAAAATATTTATATAAAACAAATTAATCAAATCAAAGAACTTTGTATCTTAGATAAAGAAGAATCATATAGTATAATCACTGATTTAGTGGATTCTTATAATATTATAATAGATGCTCTTAATTTACTACCTAAAGCAGAACTAAATCATATAAATCTCAGGCAAGAATTATCCTTCATTAATAATCATGATAGTAATTATAAAATCCACATTGAAAATAAAGAAAAAATAAAAATTTTAATTATAAATTCACATATTAACAATAGTAAAATAATACAACTTTTAGATTATTTAATCATGGAAAAACATGTTAAAATTAATCAGATTAAAGTAATGTGTATTACCTGTAAACATCAAGTTTTAGAAAAAATAGGAACTAAATATATAAACTTAAACATTTACACAACTAAAATTTTGTAATTCTATATAATCTAACACAAATTATCTAACCAATCCACAATAAATCTAATTATGAATATAATAACGAACTCGTTTAATTTAATTTTTACATCTATCGCAAATTTCTCTGAAATATATTTAATTTTAATACTTCTTAAACTATCCTTAGCATGGTTCCCAACAGTCAATTGGTACAATGAACCTTTTTGTTCATTAAATAGACTAACTGATCCATACCTAAAATTATTTAGAGGAACAATACCAATGATTTTTGGAATGGATATGTCACCAATGCTAGGCATTATATTTTTACAATGTCTAACTGTGATTTTCAATAATATTAGAATAGAATCCGTGACATAGAATAGATAAATAAACCAAGAACTTAATTAAATTAAAGATTAAACAAGTATTTATAAAAAGCTATATTCCATATTTAAGATTCATAGACTATACTGGAGTAAAAAACATGTTAAAAATTAGACTAAAAAGATTCGGAAGGAAAAAACAACCAAGCTACCGTATTATTGTAATTGACAGTAGAAAAAGACGAGATGGAAAGGCGATAGAAGAAGTTGGGTTCTATAATACTTTAACAAAACAAATAAAATTAGACATCACAAAAATTCAAAAAAGAATCAAAGAAGGAGCACAAGCAACAAAAACTGTACATAATCTAATTATTAAGGCTGAAAATAAAAATATATAGAATTGAATTCTAAAATTAGGAGAAATAAATTGTCAAAATTTACATTCAAAATTTTATGGCTAGAAAACAATGTAGCAATCGCTATTGATCATACAGTAGGTAAAAGTTCAAGTCCACTAACCGCTTATTTTTTTTGGCCTAGGAATGACGCATGGGAACAATTAAAAAATGAATTAGAATCAAAACCTTGGATTTCAGAAAACGAAAAGATAGAATTATTAAATAAAGCAACAGAAATCATTAATTTTTGGCAAGAAAAGGGAAAAAATAAATCATTATTACAAGCTCAAGAACAATTTCCAGACTTTATATTTGCTGGAAGCAATTAAAATGAAAGGTGATTAGTAAAGTTTTGACTCATACTAATCATCAAGCATTTAATAAATTTTGGTCGATTTGAGTTAACAATATAAAACTATAAACTATGTATAGAAAACTAAATTTTAAAAAAAAATTGATTTATTATTAATTAGTCTAGAAGCAATAGATCCATATGCTCTAGAAAAATTATATACTAACCATTTGATTATTATACCAAAAGAGAAAGAATACATATTTCGTCTGAGATCTGGAAATTACACTAGACATCCTAGTAAAAACTTCTTCTGCACATTTGAAGATAGTATTAAAGCTATTTATATCATTTATAATTCAATTAGTAATTCATCCATACAAGATAAAACATTCACTATACTAAATAACTACCTTCAAAACCCCAAATCAAAACTAAACCAACAATATCTTAAAAGGTTTAAATATATATATTATAGAACGCAAAACTATTATTCCATTCATAGCTACTATATTAACATTAATATTGTAGAAATAGCTATTCTTAACTTATACATTATAAGTAAAATTAAGACACAGTATGGTATTTATTTATTAATAAAATACTTATGTCTCTTTTGAGCTCTAATTAAATATCAAAACGAACTTTATATTTCTGATTTCTCAGTCACTATACATTCGGTAGTCAAAACCATTGAAGCAATAGAAGTAGCATTTTGGAGAGCAGAGCGTGTTACCTTAGATGGATCAATAATACCTTCTTCATACATATCAACCAAATTACCCTTATTTGCATTATAACCTATTGAAAAATCACTCTGCTTCACTTTCTCAACAATAACAGCACCATTAAAACCCGCATTTTCTACAATTCTATTTAATGGAGCCAATAAAGCTTTTTCTACAATTAAAGCACCTACTAATTCTTCTCCTGCCAAATTATTTTTTGCCCATTCATTTAAGCTAGTAGACAAATGTACAAGTGTTGATCCACCACCAGGAACAATTCCTTCTTCAATAGCAGCTCTAGTAGCATTAATTGCATCCTCCAAACGTAACTTTTTATCTTTCATTTCTGTTTCAGTCGCAGCACCCACCTTAATTACAGCTACACCACCAGCTAATTTAGCCAATCTTTCTTGTAGTTTTTCCTTTTCATAACTATTACTACTAACTTCTAGCTGTCTTCTAATCTGATCACACCTTGCCTTAATATGCGTATCATTACCGTTAGCAATAATAGTTGTAGAATCCTTAGTGACGCAAACCTTTTTAGAAACACCTAATTGACTTAAAGAGACATCCTCAAGAGTTAAACCAATATCCTCTGTAATTACTTGAGCATTAGTTAAAACACCTATATCCTCAAGCAAAGCTTTTCTTCTATCACCAAAACCAGGAGCTCTAACAGCAACAACATTAATAATACCTCTCAACTTGTTAACAATAATTGTAGCTAAAGCTTCTTTTTCTATATCTTCTGCAATAATTAATAAAGGACGACCTGTTTTAGAAACTTGCTCTAAAATAGGCAAAAGCTCTTGCTGAATTAAAGTAATTTTTTTATCAGTCAATAAAATATACGGATTTTCTTGAACTATTTCCATCCTGGATGAATCCGTAATAAAGTAAGGGGAGATAAAACCTTTATCAAACCTCATACCTTCCTTTACATCAAAGTGAGTGACTGTAGATTGTCCTTCTTCCAAGGAAATAACCCCCTCTTTGCCAACTTTTTCTATTGCGTTTGCTATCATTATACCTATATCATGATCATTACCTGCTGAAATAGCTGCCACTTGAGTAATATCTCTAACACTAGCTACAGGTCTAGAGTATTCGGCTATTTTAGAAACTATAAACTTAACTGCTTTCTCGAGGCCTTTCTTTAAAACCATTGGATTAGCACCTGCAGCAACATTTTTTAAGCCTTGTTTAACTATAGCATGAGCTAATACTGTAGCAGTAGTAGTACCATCACCAGCAACATCATTAGTTTTCGATGCTGCCTGTCTAATTAAAGCTACGCCAGTATTCTCAATTAAATCTTTTAACTCTATCTCTTTTGCAATTGTAACACCATCATTTACAATTTGAGGCGCACCAAATTTACGCTCTAATACAACGTTTCTACCCTTAGGACCTAAAGTCACGGAGACAGCCTCTGTCAAAATGTCCATGCCTTTCTCTAGAGCCTTACGAGCACTATCCTGATATAGTATTGTTTTAGCCATAAAAAATCACCAAATCTTAAATTTAAAATATAAAAAACTATTAGAAAATTTTGATTTAAAATATTCAATAAATATAAAATAAAAAATAACAAGTAAAACTTTAAAAATACATGAGAATATTACAGCTAAATTGTATAAAAAACAAGTTTTTTATAAAAAAAATGATATAATTCTTTTCAATAAGGGCTTGTAGCTCAGTGGATTAGAGCACGTGGCTACGAACTACGGTGTCGGGGGTTCGAATCCCTCCTTGCCCGATAAACAAAATAGACAATATAACAATAGCACAAATCAAATATTTAAAATATAATTATATATAAGTTTTACAAAAATATATAAAATCAAACTTAAAATATATAAAAAATTGTATTATGCAACCGCTACGAGGAACTAAAGATATACTACCTAGTGATATTGTATTATGGCAACATTTATATAATAAAGCTACAGAAATACTATCTTTATCAAACTATCATGAAATTAGAACACCTATATTAGAATCCACATCTTTATTTAATAGAAGTATAGGTAATGGAACAGATATAATAAATAAAGAGATGTATACCTTTATTGATCAAGGTAACAGAAGTATAACACTTAGACCTGAAGGAACAGCAAGTGTAGTTAGATCATTTATAAGTAACAAATTATATCAAAAAGGTAAAACTAACAGGTTATGGTATTTAGGACCTATGTTTAGATATGAAAGACCTCAATATGGTAGACAAAGGCAATTTCATCAACTAGGCATAGAATGTATAGGTAGTATAAGCCCTATAGCAGACGCAGAAGTTATTCGATTAGCTACTTATTTACTAAATGAACTTCAATGTCTTGAATATACAATTGAAATAAACTCTATTGGAAGTCTAAAAGAGAGAAATCTATACAAAGAATCTTTAGTAAAATATTTACTCAATTATCAACACGATTTAGACCATGATTCAAAGGAAAGACTATATACAAACCCTCTAAGGATTTTAGATAGTAAACATAAAACTACACAAGAAATATTACATCAAGCGCCATGTTTAAACAATTACCTCGGTATTGAATCGAGAATGCATTTTAATTCAGTATGTAAATTTTTAAATAAATTGAATATAAAATATAATATAAATGATAGACTAGTAAGAGGATTAGATTACTATAATTATACAGCTTTTGAAATTAAAACACATATATTAGGTAGTCAAGATACAATTTGCGGAGGGGGTAGATATGACTGTTTAATCAAACAATTAGGAGGTCCTGATACTCCTGCTGTAGGATGGGCAATTGGTATAGAAAGACTTTTATTAACACTCAAGCATAATTTAGAAATCCATACAAAACATCCCCAAATATATTTAGTAACTCAAGGAGCAGAAGCACAAATACAAATTTGGGATATAATCAAAATGCTAGAAAACCATAAAATAAGTTTTGAATTAGACTTGTATAATAATAATTTACAAAAACAAATTAAAAGAGCTTATAAATCTAGCGCTTTATTATGCGTTATTCTAGCTGAAGATGAGATCAGTAAACAAGAAATCACATTAAAATGGTTAAAAACAAATAAACAAAAAACCATACTAAAAATAAACTTAGAACAAGAACTAAAAATAATTTTCAATACTCATTAAAGCTTGACAAAATCATGTTTATAATGGTTACAATGTAATTATTGGGGTGTAGCCAAGCGGTAAGGCAGCGGACTTTGACTCCGCCATTCGCAGGTTCGAATCCTCCCACCCCAGCTCAAAAATTTAATTTCTAAACATAATAATATTATTATGTTTAGAAATTTTTATTTTCACAAAAAACAATATAAAATAAGAACAAATTTAGTAATATATAATAACTAATAACTATACAACATCTTCTATCCTTGATTATTAATATAATATTCAGGACAAAATATATTATAATTATAGATTGCGATAATAAAAACAAACTTAATAACGTTAATATAATAACTACAAATATTTTTAAACTATAAAAGATAAGGATTTAAAGAATTATGGCTGTTATTCAATTTATTAAAGGGATTAATGAAGATGTTGTACCAGAAGTAAAATTAACTAGATCTAAAGATGGAAGTACAGGAACAGCAACTTTTAGATTTAATAATCCAAGTATTTTACAATCAGTCATGGAAGATAAAGGAGATATTACTGGTATGTACCTAAGAGATGATGAAGGAGAAATTGTAACAAAAGATGTGAATGCAAAATTTATCAATGGTAAACCACATGCAATTGAATCTATTTATGTAATCAAAAGCCCAAAGGATTGGGATAGGTTTATGCGCTTCATGGAAAAATATGCACAAGATAATTCATTATCTTTTAAAAAAGCAAAATAAATAGTACTGTCTTGTATTTAAAAATAGAAGCTATACTAATTAATATGCTAAATAATATATGCAAAATTATAATTATAACAATGAAAGTATCATGGCAATGGCTTAGCGAACTAATCGATTTAGATAATATAAAATTTCATGAGGTTACTGAAAAACTAATATTAGCTGGATTTGAAATTGAAGAAATATATGATTTACCAGAAATTAAAGATAAAATTATTGAAATAAAACTCACAGCCAATAGACAAGATGCTTCTTCTTTGATTGGAATTGCAAGAGAAATTAGTATTCTCTTTAACAAAAAACTAAAAAATTATAATGAGAATATAAATAATAATTGTATTATGGAAATACCAAATTTAAATAATACAAAAATATCATGTCAATCATTAGATGATCTTAAAATTGAAACAATCACAAAAATAAAGAACAGGCCTTCTCCTAAATGGCTACAAGATTATCTACGATATTATAATATACAAACAAAAGATATACTAAATGATATAGTAAATTACATTAAAATCAAATGGGGTCAAGATATTGAAATATTTGATGCAAACAAAATAGATGAACTTCCTATATCTAATAATTATCTAATGATTAATAATATAGGACATATTGATAAATTCATAGAAAATAAAAAACATAAAAACATATCGTACAATATAAATCCAGAATGTATCACATACAAGAACACTATATTATCTATTATTGGTATTCAGTCAAATAAAAGCCTTAAATGCGATTTAAATACATCTTCAATAATAGTATGTGGCACAATATGTAAGCCTGAATATATCAAAACGACTACTCAGCAATTACATATTAGAACAGAAAAATCTATAAAACATCTGAAACAAATTTTACGATGTGATTTTATATATGCTTATAAAGAAACTATAAAATTAATATCAACCTTTACTAAAGGTATAATAGGAAAATCCTACGAATATCATGATTTACCATGCATACAACCGAGTATAATAATCAATAAAAGCACTATATACAATATACTAGGACCTAATAAATCAAATCGGCGCTTATCAGTACAAGAAATCTTAAACATCTTACATCAATCAAAATTTAAATCGACATATGACAATATCAAGCAAACATTTAAAGTAACAATTCCAACATATAGAGCGAACGATATTAAACGACCCATTGATGTAATAGAAGAGATAGGAAGAATATATGGTTTTGACCAATTTAATGATAATCTACCTTATATAAGAGTAAAAGGCAATATATCAGATCAAGCTAGAATTATTAAAAAAGTAAGAAAAATATTAAGGAATCTTGGAATACATGAATTCATTCACTACTCTCTAAAGAAGCAAAATAGTAACCAAGAGCAGAATAAGAACAAAATCTTATTATTTAATCCTCTTACAGAAGATCAAGCGACACTGCAAGATAATCTATTATCAAACCTAATAGGAATACAAAAATATAATATAAAACAAAAAAACTCGAGTATTGAAGGATTTGAGATAGGAAGAATATTTAGACAAAATCAAAAATCTAGGGATTCTATCAAAAATCATAAAGAGGAAATATATATAGCAGGTATCCTGGGGAAATCAAATTTTTCCAGACAATCTTGGTCTGATACACCTAAAGAACTTAGCTGGTTTCAAGCAAAAGGAATATTAGAAGAGTTCTTTGAAAAATTACAAGCAAAAGTTTCATGGAAACAACTTGACAATTCAAATATTTCAACTATAGACAAAAAAATATATAATTTATTTTATCAAAAACGTACATCCATTATATATAATTCAATAACAAAAGAAGACATAGGTTTCTTTGGACAATTACAATATAAATCTGACTCTTATTTATACCACAAAACTTATATATTTGAGATTAGCTTACATTATTTAATTAAAGCAATCAATGATATAAGTCACTTAAATTATCAAATTAAGCCTTACTCATTGTATCCTAGTGTTACTCGTGATATTTCTATTAAATTAAGTCCAAATGAATATATTGATACAATACGCCAAAAAATATTAAACCAAAATAACTCTTTAATTGAATCAGTAGAGGTATTTAACGAATACATATATAATAGTAGCTTTAACAGAAACATTGGTTTAAGAATTACTTATAGATCAAAAGATAGAACGTTGAATGATGTAGACATAATCAAAATTGATAAAGAAATTAAATATTTATTAAAAACTAATATGAAATAAATATTATGTAAGTAAGTCATAAGCCGGATTCTGTTCTTACCTAATACTAATAATATATATAGTAAAAAGAAAGGGTAGTTATTAATCTCGAGTTTATAAAAAAAAACTTCTTGCAGTATTAAATCTTAGTCATAAAATATATAGCATATATTATGATTATAGGTAAAATCAAAAAATAGACTATTTACTTTGCTTACTTACGGGGTTTACCTAGCAAATACCTTAAAAGTATTTCTGGTACGCTCTTACCGTACCTTTGCACCCTTACCTAAATATTAATAATATTAAGAGGTGGTTTATTTCTGTGGCACTTTCCTCGCAGTTACCTACACTATTTATTATATAGCTATATTTACCCAAATAAAGCCCGGACTTTCCTCAAATTTGTAAAAAATTCGCAACTACCTATGCTTACTCTACATTTTAATAATAGAATATAAAGAACAAAAAATCAAATAATAAACTGTATTACCTCCTATTAAATAACAAAATGCAAAATAAAAAAGGTTTTTCTAAAAATGACTTTGGGTCTATGTTGGAAAAATATAGCTATATTTTACATACTGGCGACATAGTTGCAGGTACCGTATTTAATAAAGAAGCGCAAGGACTATTAGTAGATATAGGAGCTGATATCGCTGGCTATTTACCTGAAGAAGAAATCTCATTAGTAGCGAACGATAACACAAACATAATTGAAGAAGCAATAATTTTATCAATTAATGAAACAAGAGAATTTTTTATTCTTGCCTATAATAGAAAATCACTACAGCTCTTCTTATCAATAAAAAGATTAGAATATATTAGGGCTTGGAAAAGGATTAAACAAATGCAAACAGAAGACATTATAATTAATGCAAATATAATAAAGATAAATAAAGGTGGACTAATAGTTCTTTTAGAAGGGTTGCAAGGATTTATACCAAATTCACATTTAATCATACAAAAAAAGAATAGTTTTCAAATTCATCGAACCATTCAGTGCAAACTGTTAATTGCTGATGAAAAAAAGAATCAACTTATATTAAGTAATAAACGCGCATTACTTGCTAATTTTGCGAATAAATTTAAGATAGGGCAAATTGTAGATGGTGAAGTCACTGAAATAAAACAATATGGCTTATTTATAACAATTCATGGAATACCAGCACTCTTACATATATCAGAAATTGGTTATAAGTACATTAATAATATAGATAAAATATTCAAGATAGGTAGTAGAATAAAAGTCAAAATTATACATATAGATATGAAACAAGGAAGGTTATCAGTATCAAGAAGAAATGTTAATTGATAATTAACCACCACCAACAATAGTAATAATTTCTATATTATCTCGAGGCTTCAATAATATACTACTAAAATAAAAATTGTCCAATATCTGTTTGTTATATTCAACAGCTACTAAATCAATATTAACATCTAGATAAATAAGTAAATCTCTTAATGACATAGATTCAATACAATTAAATGCCTGCCCATTAATAAAGATAGTATTATATTTCATATAATCTCCTTAATTCTATATTAAAAGTAGACGTACTAACAAAAAAATATTATACTGATTGTAAAGTCATAAATATGGCGGGTGTAGCCAAGTGGTTAAGGCAATGGATTGTGGCTCCATCATTCGCGGGTTCGATTCCCGTCATTCGCCCTTTAACTAATATGAAGACCAAAACAGTAAAACAAATACCATTAATAATATTATTATAAAGATGATAATAACTTATTAGTATAAAATATAAAATAATATGCAAAACAATTTACTATTTAATAGATAAAATAATGCAATCTAACTACTGAGAACAATAAGTCACAATTCCTTTACTAAATTAATATCAAAATCTTAATTATAGACCATCAATATTTTGTGATATAGCAAATTGTGCTAATTCAGTACGGTTCCTAGTATTAGTCTTGCTTAATAAACGACTTACATATTTTTCTACATTTCGTTGACTTAAATTTAAGCGCAAAGCTATTTCTTTATTCATTAGTCCTTTAACAACTAGATATAAAATATTTTGCTCTTTAATAGTGAAATGAAATAAAGTAGACGAACTAGAGCCAATAGTTGTTGAAGACAATTTTGGATGATTCTTACTAAGCAATAAATCTATATTTATAAATACATTATTAATAATAGATACTAATTCTTGAGGATTAAAAGGCTTAGTTAAATAAGCATTACAACCCAAATTATATCCAACAATTCGATCATTTGTCATACCCTTAGCGGTTAAAAAAACTATGGGTACAGTTGATAAAATCTTATCTGCACGCAAAATTGTAAGTAAATCATAACCATCTAAATAAGGCATCATAATATCTGCAATTATAAGATCAGGCTTACCTGATCTTATAATATGTAAAGCTGATTTAACACTATCAGCTGTATTAACTAAAAACCCTTCTGCAATTAAATAAGATGATATAGAATCCCTCAAATTGAAATCGTCATCTACAATTAAAAGTTGTCTTTTCATATTAAAATTTAAAACTCAAAATTGACATTAATATAATTACTAATTATGAAATGGATACATCAGTTATCGATGTTAAAAATACCTTTTTACATATATAAACTAAATAAAGAAGACTGTATTATATATGGAGCTAGCAAAAATAATCAACAATTACTTATAATCTTACATGGTACAATACTTGTATTAAAAGTATTTACCAATAGCGAAACATTATCCCTAGGAATTCTCAGTAAAAATCATACAATAAACATAAAGGACAACAAAAATAATCCAAAACACTATTATTATAAAGCTATAGCTCTTGAAAAAACATATGTAATTAGTTTTCAATGGAAAGATATTATTAATAAGGATAAAATAACGCCTGTTATATGCACTAATCTAGTCGAATCATATCAAGATACTATATATAGATATGAACAAATGAATCATATAATAACTCATAAATATATAAAGCATAGAATAATTCAATTAATTTTATTTTTATGTCAAGAATTTGGACTAATAAAAAAAAAAGAAGCTATAATTCGTTTTGAAATTTCACAAATAAACATCAGTATTATTATTGGAAGTAATAAAGTAACTATAAATAAAATAATTAAAAATTTATGTAATCAGACACTAATTAAATACTCCAAACATAAAAAAATAGTACTAAAGGATCCGCTAGCCTTAAATCATATAAAATATATTAAATATCATTAATCAAGCACAAACTATATTATAAATGTTATAATCTTATATGTCTGAGTCTGAATAAAATACTGAATCTGTGTAGTCTAAAAGCAAAATTATTTATAGAATAAAAATATTTATGGGCAAGGTATATGACTGGTTTGAAGAACGTTTAGAAATTCAAGCTATTGCAGATGACATTACAAGCAAGTATGTTCCTCCACATGTAAATATATTCTACTGTATAGGAGGAATAGTATTTACATCATTTTTAATCCAAGTAGCAAGTGGATTTGCAATGACATTCTATTATAGACCAACTGTTGCAGAAGCTTTTTCATCAGTAGAGTATATTATGACAGAGGTAAACTTTGGATGGTTAATTAGATCAATTCACAGATGGTCAGCTAGTATGATGGTATTGATGCTAATACTACATATATTCAGAGTATATTTAACAGGTGGCTTCAAAAAACCACGTGAACTAACATGGGTAACGGGAGTTATATTAGCTGTTCTAACAGTTTCCTTTGGTGTAACAGGATACTCATTACCATGGGACCAAATCGGTTACTGGGCTGTAAAAATTGTAACAGGAGTACCAGAAGCTATTCCAGTAGTAGGTGGCAGCATAGTAGAGTTATTAAGAGGAAGTGTAAGTGTTGGACAAAGTACACTAACAAGATTCTATAGTTTACATACCTTTGTCTTACCTTTATTAACAGCTGTATTTATGTTAATGCACTTCTTGATGATCCGAAAACAAGGAATATCAGGACCTTTATAAAATACAATAAAAATAATGAAACTTGAATGATTAATGAAATAAGGAATAACACATATGTCAATCATTAAAAAACCGGATCTAACTGATCCTAAATTACGGGCAAAACTAGCAAAGGGTATGGGACACCAATATTATGGAGAACCTGCTTGGCCTAATGACTTACTATACATATTTCCAGTAGTAATTCTAGCAACAATAGCATGTGACGTTGGATTATCGATTTTAGAGCCATCAGTCATTGGAGAACCTGCAAACCCATTTGCGACCCCTTTAGAAATTTTACCTGAATGGTACTTTTTTCCTACGTTTAACTTATTACGAGTTATTCCAAATAAGCTTATTGGTGTTTTATCTATGGCTTCTGTACCTGCTGGTTTAATTGCTGTACCATTTATTGAAAATATAAATAAATTCCAAAATCCTTTTCGTAGACCCATAGCTACAACAATATTTTTATTTGGTACATTAACTAGTATTTGGCTAGGTATAGGTGCAACTATGCCTATAACCAAAGCTATAAGTTTAGGAATATTCTAGCATACGATTTTTGATTTTCAATATAAAATCAGACAACTAGATAGGCACTAGTTGTCTTAACTAATTACTTAATCGAAACCTTAGCACCAGCTTCTTCTAATTTATTTTTTATTTCTTCCGCTTCTTCTTGAGATATTGACTCTTTTAAATTTTTAGGAACAGATTCTACTAACTCTTTTGCCTCTTTTAAACCTAAAGAAGTAAGAGACCTTACTATTTTTAAAACAGAAATCTTTTTAGCCGCAGGGACTTCTTCTAAAATTACATCAAATTCTGTCTTCTCTTCAACATTAGAAGAAGATGTCGATTCAATAGATGGAGGCATTATAACCATACCATGACTAGAAGAAGAAGAAGCATCTACATCAAAAGCTTCTTCTATTTGTTTAACAAGCTCAGCCGCTTCTAAAAGTGTTAAAGATTTTAATTCTTCAATAATATTATTAATTTTAGTAGACATAATAATTATAATAACAATAAATAAAACTTACAAATAAATAGAATAAACAAAATATTGTATAAAGTAATAATAATCTTAATAAGTATAAATCTAGTGAAGCAATTAATACAAACTATACAATACCTTCTCTTAAAATACCAATATCAATTTGTATAGATGGACCCATTGTAGTAGATAAATAAATGGATTTCCAATATTTACCTTGAGCTCCAGAAGGACGATTTTTATCTATAGAAACTTGTAATGCTTTCAAATTTGAGTATAAATCTTTTGCAGAGAATGATACTTTGCCAAAAGGTACATGAATAATTCCTGTACGATCTACTCGATACTCTACTTTTCCTGACTTAAACTCATTAATAGCACCTATTAATTCTGTAGTCACAGTACCTGCTTTAGGTGAAGGCATTAAACCTCGAGGCCCTAAGATTCTACCCAACTTAGCTATTAAAACCATCACATCTGGAGTTGCAATCAATTTATCAAAATCTAAGCGACCTTTGACAATCTCATCCACTAAATCTTCAGAGCCAACTACATCTGCTCCAGCAGATAAAGCCTGTGATACTTTATCTGCTTTAGTCACGACAGCAACTCTTACTATCTTACCAGTGCCTTTTGGAAAAACAACAGTAGATCTCAACTGCTGATCAGCATATTTAGGGTTCAAACCTAGCAAAATGTGAGCTTCTAATGTCTCAATAAATTTCACATTAGATAAACTTTTCAATAGATTTAAAGCTTCTAAAGGCGGGTACAATTTACCTTTTTCAATTTTTTGTAGCAACTGTTGAAAACGGCGTGAATATTTATGCATTATTTATTATTTACTCCTAAACTAATCAATCACTTTAACGCCCATACTTCTAGCTGTACCAGAAACAATCAATATCGCTTTTTCAATATCTTGTGTATTCAGATCTTGTAGTTTGATTTCTGCTATTTCATACAACTGCTTACGAGAAATAGATCCTACTTTGTCAGAATTAGGATTTGCTGAACCTTTTGTTATACCTGCTGCCTTTCTTAATAAGACTGATGCTGGGGGTGTCTTTAGAACAAATGAAAAACTTCGATCTTCATATATAGAAATTTCAACAGGAATAACTAATCCTGCTTTATCTGCTGTTCTAGCATTATATTCTTTACAAAACATAATAATATTAGCACCATGCTGGCCTAAAGCAGGACCAACAGGTGGTGCAGGAGTTGCTTTACCAGCTATTAAAGCTAATTTAACTAATCCAATAATCTTTTTAGCCATATAATTACAAGTTTTTAATTCAAAAAAATATGATGTAATACTTATAATTTATATAATGAAATAATTTATTATTTATAGATAAACTAATATTCAGAAGTATATAAATATATGTTTAGTATATTATACATATGTTATATTATATAAATAATTTTTGAAATATTTAAATAATAAAAATATATTTTTTATGGCACTTTATCAAAAATATAGTAAACACACTATCTATTTCAGATTTCTGTATCAGAAAACTTAATAAAATGTAAGATCAGTAAGCAATATATCAATTGTACTCAAGAGCTAAAATTAAACAAGTTAAATAATAATGAATTCATTATAATCTATTTCAAACTAGAAATAAACAACAAAAAATCAGATTTTTAAAAAATTATTTCTATCACTTTTCTTTACACTAATTTTATAAGTAGAGCTATTTTTCTTGGGCCCATCTAAGTATTTTGATAGATTTCAATTGTTTCAATATCAAATGAAAGTAAACCCAATATTTTGTAAAAAGTAACTTTCATGTAGTCTTATCTATAATTTTTGGCTCTTTCTGGAATGTCTTGTTGATAAAAATGCTTTAATAAAGAATATATTTCCGCATAAGTTTGATATAGATTCAAAAGCCTAAGCACTAAACAGAAATACGACTACTTAGACTCTAAAGAACTAATAATATAAATCTGAATCTAACTTTTTTTTTATCACAAAGTATCTTTCGCTCAAAATTTTTGGATTCAAAATTAAATTACTTTGCTCGAGCAAAGAATATACTATCAAAGTTTTTAAAATGTGATTTGAATTCTCTACAAAAACATATTGGTATAAATTGCTGAAGTAGAAAAAACTCACCAATCTGCCTAACAACACAATTATCTAAATCAATTACAATATATAGACCATCGCTTAAAATTCATCTACGCCTATACTCCTGAATTAATTGAAAATCTTAATTACGGCAATTTTAATAAGTCAAAACAGTGCTTAAAGAGAAAAAAATTACTTTATTAACCTCATTAGAGACCTACTTTAACATTAGATGTAACATTAAAAAGGCCCGCGCGGGGGGTACAACAAAAACCAAAACACCAAAACACCGTGAAAAAACAGCTCTCAATAAGAATGATATTAAACAAACAAATACAAAGAAAAATTTTAGACTTGCGTCAAAGTCCTTTTTTTTAACATACCCCAAATACTTCATCAATGAAGAAGGAGTTGAAATAGGAATACATAAAGCTGATATAAAAAATGAATTACAGCAAATATTCAACAATAGAGAAATAATAACATTTCTAATAGCAGAAGAAGAATCTGATGCAGACACACCATATAAGCATTTTCATGTTTTTATAGAAGTAAAATACAAAAAGAATATAATAAGTCCAGACAGACTAGACATAAAAGGAGTGCATGGAAATTATCAAAGTGCGAGAAACAAAAAGAAGGTAATCGAGTACATATCAAAAGGAGAAAACATTGAATACATAATAGGAAACAAAAACGCAACAATACTAGATGACATACAATCACCTTTTGAAAAGTTTTGCTTTTTAACTAAATACGAAAAAGAAGATCCGCATGCTCTTCTCAGCAAGGCGATAGACAGTGAAGTTTTTGATGAATTTTTATTTTCATTACAAACAGATTACTTTAAATCACCAGAAAAGTATATAAGAGTACTAGAAAATAGATCAGAACAACAACTAAAAAAGCTTGAGCCCATCCTAGTAAGAGAAGATATTCAAGAACAACTGATACTATGGGCTCAAGAAAGGCAAGGCGGGAATACTTCTAGAAACCTATTTATATATGGAAAATCAGGAACTAGAAAAACATCTCTAGTAAGGATAATGACAGGAGGAACCTTCTTAGAGATAAAACATTTTGACCAAGCCAAAAAGTTTAATCGACTAAAATATAAATGCATATTTTTTGACGACACAAACTTTATCAATAAAAGTAGAGAAGAATTACTGGCATTGATAGATCCTGACGCAGCAAAACCAATCAATGTCAAAAATTCAATGGTTGAAATACCAATGGATACACCAGTAATTATTGCAAGCAATTTTAATATACCAACGACTTTCAATATCGACAAATCTGACACGGCATTCTATAGAAGACTGATAGTAATAAATACAAACGATATATACGATATATCTGCAGAAAATTACACACTGCCTGCTGTATATAAAAAATCTGAATTCTAGGAACGCTGTACACAAGATTTAAAAATTCGCAAAAGGTATTCCTATTTTAATAATAACATAATAAAAAATATAACAACAATAGATAAGGGAATTATAAAACAAAAAGGAGACTTAAATAGCCTATTAAACATAGATATTGAAAGAAATCCGACAGTCAAAATACCTGAAGATAAAGAAGAAGGAATTACAAAGCTAGAGAGAGGAAATGAATTACCAACACTACACATCTATATAAACAAAAACAAAAAAAACTTTGATAAGAAGATACTAACTAAAACCAAAGAAAACAAAAAAACAAAACAAAAATTATTTTCACTAGCTGATAATGGACTAATAGCATTATTAAAACACTTTGCCGAAAAAGATGGTGTTTTCAAGAAAAGCATCCGAGTTGAAGAAAACACTTGACAGTGTCCAATAATTAAGAATATGATACAGAGCACAGAAAATATAACACCATTAAAACACCAATTACGCGGGCCTTTTCGTAACATTAGATGTAATATTAGTTGCGTAAATAGCTAATTAAAATATGCTCAACTTACATCACAATATTATTATCTATATTTCTTCATAAGAAAATAAAGAGTTATATAATGTATACAAATATAAGCTAATAATCAATATAAAAATTTTGTGCATAGCCTCAAAAAAATCAAAAGATCAAATCTATTTACTGTAATTATAAACTATATATTTTCAATAATTAGCTGAATAATGAAGATAAAAAACTCCAAATTAAATATGAACATCAATTTACACGCCCTGAAGGACTTGAACCCTCGACATCAGGTTTTGGAAACCTACGTTCTACCAGCTGAACTAAAGGCGTTTCATATATTATAATCATATAATAAATTATATATTTTCAATAAATATATAATTTAAACATTTATAAAAGAGTGATTCAAATTAAATCATATATAAAAACTATATAAATATGTTAAATCCACTCCTAGATAACATATATTTATCAAAAGAAGAGTATAAAAAATATGCTCGCCACTTAGTATTACAAAATATAGGAATAAACGGACAAAAAAGATTAGTACAAGCAAGTGTGCTATTTATAGGTGCTGGTGGGCTAGCATCTCCTGCAATCATTTATCTTGCTGCATCAGGTATAGGATGCATTGGTATAATTGATGATGATATTGTTACCACATCTAATCTACATAGACAAATATTATATAATTCAAAAGATATAAATGAACCAAAAGTTGAAGCTACTAAATCAAAAATTAACCAAATCAATCCTAAATGTAAAGTCATTACTTATTCATATAAAATCGATACAAATAATTCATTAGGTTTAATTAAAAACTATGATCTTATTATAGATACATGCGATAATTTTGAAACTAGATATATAATTGATTCTATATGTTTTAAATTGCATAAAATCCATATTTATGGAGCAATTCAAGATTTTGAAGGACAAGTTAGTGTTTTCAACTATAAAGGAGGACCTAGGTATTCTAATTTATATTCTTATAATTCAAAATTAGAAAACAATAACTGCAATAATACAGGTGTCTTAGGACTACTACCAGGAATTATTGGACTTCTACAAGCAACAGAAGCAATAAAGATTATTTTAGGTATTGGTCATATATTAAGTGGTTATATACTAATATATAATGCTCTGAACATGTCATTTAATAAATTTAAAATAAATAATTTAATTCACACAAAACCAATGAAAATAAAATATCCATCAAAAACATCTAATTTAAATCTGATTTCTTATGAAGAGCTTAAAAAAATTTTGACAGATGATAACATAATAATTATAGATGTAAGACAGAGAGTAGAATTTATATTATCACACATAAAAAATGCCATCAATATACCTATTAACCAGATGAAAAATAAAAGGACTCTTAAGTTCATTACAGATAGTTGTTTAAGAAAAATAATTATCATTTATTGCAGCTCTAATTCTCGTGCAATAACTGCTTCCACAATTTTATATCAAAAAAATATTAAACACTACAGATTAAAAGACGGTTTTAATGAGCAATTAGCCTATACATAATAAATAAACAATTTGCTAGCAAGAATCTCTAACACAATTGATAATGCTTATTGAATCAAATATCATAATTAATTGAACATCAGAACATTATTATAATATAATATATATTTTATTATTATTTAAAGTATCCCCATTTAATTCTACAAATTATAGAAAGCATATGAACAAAAATACTCAAGTTATTCTTAAAAAAACAATGACACGATTAGGAAAAGAAGGTGACATAATTCATGTAACACCTGGATATGCATTTAACTACTTGATCCCTAACAAAATTGCTGAATTAGCTAGTAAAGGTACTTTAAGACATTCACAAATGTTAGCCACAGTTCAAAACAAAAAAATAGAAATAATTAAAATCAAGGCAAAACAAGTAAAAGAAAAACTAGAACAGATAGCTAAAATTAGTATCAAAAAAAAGACAGGAGAAAAACAATATATTTTTGGGCATATAAATGATAAAGAAATTGCTGAAGCAATATTTAAACATACAGGAATCACAGTAGATAAAAAACACATCAAAATGCCTGAGATAAAAATAACCGGAGCTTATCCAATACAAATTCAAATCCTAGATAACATTACTATCAATATAAAATTACAAGTTTTGCCAATAAATATTTAAAAACTAAATTCAATAACTTTCAAAAAATATTATAACTTTAAAGAATAAAAAAATAATACATAAAAACAACATAAATAAATATAATGAATATATAAAGCGATCATCATATAATATACATATTTAACTGCTTAAACTTCTAATTTAAATATTAAACATATCAAAAAATATCTATTTTTTTGATATTATTTTTTTATTTAAGCATAGACACATTTCATCTTTTTATATATGAAACTAAAAAAATACACAAAAATAAAAAACTTAAAGAAAGTTAAGGCAATCTAATTTTAAATAGACTAAATATACCGTCTATATTATAAAATTCAAAGCAATACAAAACAAATAATCAAATATTTGAATAAAAATGTATAAAAATTCTAATTTTTTATATATTTAGCGAATGCAATGGAGAATTAATACTTTGTACTATTATATCTTCCCACCCCAAAATTACTTAGCAGAAGAAATACTATTAGGGACTATACTAATTCACACAAGTATTTTTCCGCAAATTATTCCTATTATAAAAGCAGAGTCTTTTTTCTTGGAATGTCATCAAATAATTTATAAGAATTTAATATCTATATACATACAAAATAAACTTGATACTATCCAACTTCTTTACTCTTTATCAAATAACAATGTCTTAAACATTATTGGAGGAATTCAAAAAATAATTGAATTAATGAAACAAAGCCAAGTCTTTATATCATCTCGAAATATCATTATATATGCTAAAGAATTAGTTGAGATAATTAATAATGATTATATTAAAAGATTAATGATTCAATATGGATACAATATTATAAGCTTAGCTTATATAAAAAAATTTCCTAGTCACCAATTATATAATCAAGCAACAAACTACTTGAATATTACAGTTCAAAAAATACCGAAAGAAAATATGGACAACTTTAAAACCTTAATTGGTGACTTTTTATTAAACTTCAATACAAAAGAGAAAAATAAAATATTAACAGAGAAATTGAAAAAAGAACAACATTTTATTTCCTCTGGTTTTGAAGATCTAGACAAACTTATAAACGGCTTACCTAATGGAGATCTCATTGTTATTGCAGGAAGACCATCTACAGGAAAAACATCCCTAGTTGTTAACATTGTTTATAAAATTATCATAAATCTGAATATAGGTATTTGTATTTTCAGCCTTGAAATGTCAAGGATGCAAATTCTACAAAAATTAATATCTATTGCTTCAACAATACCGACTAAACAAATAATATTAAATTCAATAAACAATCAAGAATGGGAAATAATAAAAAATATATGTAAACAACTTTTATTATCAAAGATATATCTCAATGACACTCCTAATATGTCAGTAGACTATATAGAATATACATCAAAATTACTTAAAAAAGAGACTAGATATGCTGATTTAATTATAATAGATTATTTACAATTAATACAAACCGAAGGAACAGCTCATGACAATAGAGCACAAGAACTAAGTTATACAACCAGAAAACTAAAGCTTTTAGCACAAAACTTAAATATACCTATTGTAATTTTATCACAACTGAATCGCAACATAGAAACAAGGATAAATAAACAACCAATATTATCTGATTTAAGAGAGAGTGGTTGTTTAAAAAGTTCAATATTAATTAATATTGACGATATCCAATATTTACATATTACAAATATTGTGTCTGAGGATAACAAAAATTGCTATATACAAATCATGGAAACAAATAGCACAAATAATACAAAATATCATTTATTTCAAGGCGATATAAAAGGTGCTTCCCATGCAATAAAAACATTACTGCAATATATATTTAAGCTTCAAACTGATAGAGGCAATTGTTTGAAAATTACACAAAACCATAAACTTTATACAAAAGTACAATGGAGCAAACAGAATTTTATAATAGAAAATGAGAAGGTTTTAAAAAAAAGTAATATATATAAAAAAAATATCAAAGAAAACATATTAGAAAACTTATATATAAAAAATTTTTCCTATATAAATTATTCAATCGTATATGACATAGAAATCATAAACTATTCAAATTTTATAGCAAATCATGTAATATTACATAACTCTATTGAACAAGATGCAGATATAATAATGATATTATATGAAAAAGAGAAAAATCAACAACAAAATTCAAAACTTAAAGTACTAGATATTATTGTGTGTAAAAATCGCAATGGATCTACAGGCTCTTGTCAGGTATTATTTTCCTTGGACAACACAATTTTCACAAATTTACAGAGTAAAAAATTATTAGATATAATAAACGAGAACGATGAAATAACATAAGTTGCAATAAAAATATATTTTTGCTACTATTTTTATAGTAGCCGGGATAGCTCAGTCGGTAGAGCAGTGGACTGAAAATCCTCGTGTCACCAGTTCAAATCTGGTTCCTGGCACTTGATTTAATAAAGTAAAAGCTAGTAATTCCTCAACCGCTAATTTAACGATGGAGGAATTTATATTAACAAAAACTAATAAATCTTAGTATATATTACTTAGATTGCAATACTTCTAATTTTTCTCCTAATAAGACCACAATATTACCGTCATCAGCCACATCTACAACTGCACTATCTCCAGCTTTAATCTTGCCTGAAAGAACCTCTTCAGCTAAACTGTCTTCCAACAATCTCATTACTGCTCTACGTAAAGGACGTGCACCATAACTAGGATTATAACCTTCATCTACTAGCCGGTTTTTGAACCTTTCTGTAACATCTAATTCTATTTCTTGCTGCTTAATACGATCAAAAACTTCCTTCAACATTATATCAGCAATTTCACGAACTTCATCTTTGGTCAACTGCCTAAATACAATAATTTCATCTAACCTATTCAAAAACTCTGGACGAAAATATTGCTTTAATTCTTCGTTGACCAAAGATCGAATTCGATTATATTGAGATTCTGTTTGAGATTCACCTAACTCAAAGCCTAGACTACCTCCACCTTTTTCTATAACTTTAGAACCTATATTAGAAGTCATGATAAGAAGAGTATTTTTAAAATCTATAGTTCTACCTTTAGCATCAGTTAATCTACCATCCTCTAAAATTTGCAGTAAGAGATTGAATATATCTGGATGAGCTTTTTCAATTTCATCAAATAAAATCACTGTATATGGACGCTTCCTAACGGCTTCAGTTAAATAACCTCCTTCACTATAACCAACATATCCAGGAGGTGAACCGATTAATTTAGAGACTGTATGCCTTTCCATATACTCAGACATATCTAATCTCACCATAGCTTCTTGTGCACCAAAAAAATAAGATGCTAAAGCTTTCGTCAATTCTGTCTTACCAACTCCTGTAGGACCAGAGAAAATAAAACTAGCTATAGGCCTATTAGGATTTTTTAAACCAACTCTAGCTCTTCTAATAGCGCGAGAAACAGCTACTACAGCCTCATCTTGACCGATGATACGACTGTGTAAAGTTTCTTCCATATGCATTAATTTTTCTGATTCACTTTTTGTTAGCTTAGTCACAGGAATACCTGTCCAAAAAGCTACAATTTCTGCAATATCTTCTTCAGTAACAACAGGTTCTTCTATAAGTAAATCAGGTTCACTTTTTTTACTCTGTGCTATAGCCGCAATTTGTGCTTTAATTTCCATTTCACGAGTTCTATATTGTTCTGCTTTTTCATATTTTTGTGCTCTTATAGCCTCGTCTTTTGTCTTCAACACAGATCTTAATTCTTTATCAAGCTCTCTAGCAGCAGGTGGAAGCTGAGAATTAAGTAAGCGAACTCTAGAGCCAGCCTCATCAATTAAATCGATTGCCTTATCTGGCAAAAACCTATCAGAAATATACTGATTTGCATATTTAGCTGCAGCAGCTAAAGCACCATCTGACATCTTTAACTGATGATGCTTCTCATATCTATCTCGTAAACCAAACAAAATTTCTATAGTTTCTTCAACACTTGGTTCACCTACTAAAACAGGCTGAAAACGCCTTTCAAGAGCCGCATCTTTTTCAATATGTTTACGATATTCCTCAAGAGTAGTTGCGCCTATACACTGTAATTCACCTCTAGCCAAAGCAGGTTTTAGCAAGTTAGCTGCATCAATAGCTCCTTCTGCAGCACCTGCTCCAATTAAAGTATGAACTTCATCAATAACTAAAATTACATTATTAGCAGACTTAATTTCATCCATAATTCTTTTTAAGCGCTCTTCAAATTCACCTCTATACTTTGTACCAGCGACAAGTAGACCAACATCTAAAGTAATAACAAGCTTATCCTCTAGAATAGCAGGAATATCTCTATTGGCAATTCTTTGAGCCAGACCTTCAGCTATTGCTGTTTTACCAACGCCAGGTTCACCAATTAATACAGGATTATTTTTTGTTCTTCGACCCAAAATTTGAATCACTCTTTCAATCTCTTTTTGCCTGCCCACAACTGGATCTAGGACACCCTCTATAGCCAATTCAGTTAAGTTAGAACCAAATTCTTCTAAAGTAGGTGTTTTACTTCTCGCTTGCATATTGCCATTACTATTAGTGTTAGCTTCAGCATTATCGCCCAACATTTGTATAACTTCAGTCCTAATTGAAGAAACATTTACAGCTAAATTTTCTAACACACGAGCTGCTACTCCTTCACCTTCTCTTACCAAGCCCATTAAAAGATGTTCTGTGCCAATATAATTATGACCAAGTTGCCTTGCTTCTTCTAGTGATAACTCTAATACTCTTTTAGCTCTAGGAGTAAAAGGTATCTCTACTGCAACAAACCCTGAACCACGGCCAATAATCTTTTCCACTTCTATACGAGCGTCTTTTAAATTAACATTCATAGATTTTAGAACTTGTGCAGCTATACCTGTTCCTTCACCTATTAAACCTAATAAAATTTGTTCGGTACCTACAAAATTGTGTCCCAAACGTCTAGCCTCTTCCTGGGCCAACATAATTACTTTAATAGCTTTTTCCGTAAAGCGTTCAAACATATTATAGAACCAGCTAATCTTTTTTATTACCTTTGATACTACTCAATAATAACATATTATAATTAATAAATTAATAGAAAAAAACAAAAATTTTAACAGATTTATAGAATATATACCCATAAAAAATTCAAAACATATACATATAAAAACAAAACTTCACAGGGGTTTTACGTAAAAACTCTATATTCACTAAGCTAAAATCATACTAAGTAAATATAGTTAATCATTAATAGTGATTAGAATTTATTATCATATATATATAATGACTTTCTAAAATAAAATTAAATAAATATATACAAACTATTTAAATTCAAGAATTATAGTTGACTATATATATAATTATTCCATAAAATAATTTAATTATAAAAAAATATCATTTGTTAAAATATGACTCTAATAATTAACAAAAATCCCTCTATTATTCCCACAATAGAACAAAAATTTAAAAAAAGTAATATTCCAGATATTCATGTAGGAGATAGTATACAAATCAGTTTACTCATTCAAGAAGGAAATAAAGAAAGAATACAAATATCTGAAGGTGTTGTGATTTCAAAAAATAATGCACAATTAAACACAACTATCACTGTAAGAAAAGTATTGCAAAATGTGGGTGTAGAAAAAGTATATTTAATTCATTCACCAAGGATCAAACATATAACAATAAATAGGCGAGCAAAGGTTAGAAAAGCTAAGCTATACTATTTAAGACAAAGATCAGGAAAAGCGACAAGACTAAAGCAAAAGTTTACTTAAAACGTATTAATTATTTTAATTCAAATTTAGGATTGAAAAAAATTTTAAATCACAATATAATATATCTTATTAATATAATATTATTTATTTTTTTGGATATATAACTCAGTTGGTTAGAGTATCACGTTGACATTGTGGAAGTCACTGGTTCGAATCCAGTTATATCCAAATCAATATACAAAAATGATTGATTTTTGTATATTGATTTGATAATTTTGTATATATTATAATGGGTCGGTGCCCGAGTGGTTAATGGGGGCGGACTGTAAATCCGCTGGCTGTGCCTACGTTGGTTCGAATCCAACCCGGCCCAATAAGTTAATAGCCCTTATAGCTTAGAGGTAGAGCATCTTTTTGGTAAGAAGAAGGTCATGAGTTCAATTCTCATTAAGGGCTTAGACTAATTTATATTATGAGCTGTAAAAATTAACTGATGTACCGATATTTTTGGCTTGTTTTGAGATACCTATCATTTGTGAATTACTTTTACCTGGAGCAACCATTGGATAACAATTTTCTTCCTCTTTAACCTTACAATCTAATAGACATGGCCCCTGATAATTAAAGAAATACTCCAAAGTCTTTGCAATTTCACTTCTAAACTCCAATTCTAGTCCTAAAATACCAAAAGAGTTAGCAAGCTCAATAAAATTAGGTGAGCCCTTCTCCATATTAGAATGAGAATACCGTTCACCATAAAAGGCTTGCTGCCATTGTCTCACCATACCCTGCCATTTATTATTAATAATCACTATTTTAATAGGTAAATTATATTGAGCTATCGTTGCCAATTCTTGGCAATTCATTTGAAAGCTAGAATCACCGCTTATACAAATCACTGTACTATTAGGGTGCGCAATTTGTACCCCTATGGCAGCTGGTAAACCATAACCCATTGTACCTAAACCAGCGCTAGACATCCAATGACGAGGCAAAACATTTAAAAATTGTGCTGCCCACATTTGATGTTGACCAACATCAGTTGTAAAATAAGCATCTCTTTTGATAGATGAAATTGTAGCAATAATTTCTTGCGGAGATAAAACATCAACATTTTTAGGTATTAATAATGAATATTGTTGTTTCCATAGAGATATTCTTTCTCTCCAGGATCTTGTTTGTTCAACAGTATATTTAAACGATGATTGAGACTCAATATAATCAATGATCTGAGTCAAAACTTGTTTAATATCTCCAACAATTGCAACCTGAGGTATTCGGTTTTTACCTACCTCAGCAGGATCGATATCTATATGAATTACCTGAGCATTACAAGCAAATTCATCTAACTTGCCAGTAACACGATCATCAAATCTAGCACCTAAAGCGATTAAAAGATCGCATTCACTAACAGCAAAATTAGCGTATGCTGTTCCATGCATACCCAACATACCAAGAGATAAATCATTGTTCTCACTAATTATACCTTTCCCCATCAAAGTTGTGGTTACAGGAATCTGAAACAGACTAGCTAATTTTTGGATAACATCGTAAGCATCAGAAATTATTGCTCCACCTCCAACATAAAGCAAAGGTTGGCTAGATTGAGATATAAGTTGAACAATTTTAGCTATATGTTTAACTTTAGGTGTTATAATAGGTCTACAACCAGGTAAATGAACATTATTAGGCTCTACATAACTATAGCTAAATTTTTCTAACCCAACATCTTTAGGCACATCTATTAATACAGGCCCTGGCCTACCATGCGTAGCAATATAAAAAGCTTCTGCAACTATTCTTGCCATATCCCTAGGATCTCTCACAACATATGAGTGTTTAACTATAGGCAAAGTAATACCAAATATATCAACTTCTTGAAATGCATCAGTACCAATAAAAGGACGAGCAACCTGACCTGTAATCAAAACTAAAGGAACAGAATCCATTTGGGCAGTAGCAATACCAGAGACTAAATTAGTAGCACCAGGGCCTGAAGTAGCAAAACAAACCCCGACTTTACCTGTTGATCTAGCATAACCATCAGCAGCATGGGAAGCACCCTGTTCATGCCGGCATAAAATATGCTGAATTAAACCTTGTTTTTCCCAACTATACAACTCATCATAAATAGGAAGTATAGCACCTCCAGGATAACCAAAAATATAAGATACTTGGTGCCTTACTAAACTATCCATTAATGCGAATGCACCTGTAACTCCTTGTTTACTAGCTTTAGTAGAATTAATAGACATATAAAAATCCTCAGTATATCAACGTAAAAAAAAAGAAAAAAAAAAAAACAAACAATATAATAATATTATATATGTTTAATTTTTTTTGTGTTATTTTTTTTTATTTAATTTATATCAAGCATTAGCCTTAGTATATAATATAGAATTATTATTAATAAGCTTATTATAATAGTCAAAAAAAACATATTTTTTTTCGTTGTTAATAGCTTAAAAATTGGGCGAAAAGTTGTCAAGAAAAACCCTGCGAGTACTGATATTAAGAATCTTGGATATTTAATAATATTATTCCAGAAAGTGTTCATTTTTCTTATAATTTTATTTTTTATTTGTAGAATTAAAATAGCGAACAACAATTTTTTTTGCAAATTGTTGTTTTTATCTTAATTTATATATGAGTTAAACAATGTTAAATAATTTTCAAAGAATTCAAGCTTTGACTGAAGCTTTACCTTTTATAAAGTCTTTCTCAAATACTATTATTGTTATTAAATATGGTGGTTCTGTAATGAAAAGTCGCCGATTAAGATCTAAAGTTATTGAAGAT